ATCCAGAATATAAAATACAAACAATATTTTGGTTACGAACTTTAATAATTGTTGTATTTTGCTTATTTACAAAGCTGAAATAATTGTAATACGTTGCAATCATAATTGTCAAGTAGATTCACATTTTATTGAATAAAAATATAATAATGAATAAAGTTATGGAAATCAACAATACAAATATCAATAACACAAAAACTCAGATAAATTTTTATAATCAAGGATCAAAAAATAATGATCTAAGAGTAAGCAAAATAATATTAAAACATCAAATATAACAATTTCTATAATAGAGAGGCAAAAAATTGGATAACCACAAGGAAAAAATATTGGTAGTTGACGACGAAATTAGTATAAGAAGAATACTAGAAACTAGACTATCTATGATTGGGTATGAGGTAATTAGTGCTTCTGATGGCGAAGAAGCTTTACAAGTTTTCAGAAAAGAGTATCCAACATTAGTGGTTTTAGATGTCATGATGCCTAAATTAGATGGATATGGAGTATGTCAAGAACTAAGAAAAGAATCAGATGTACCAATTATCATGTTAACAGCTCTTGGAGATGTATCTGACAGAATAACAGGACTAGAATTAGGAGCTGATGATTATATAGTTAAACCGTTTTCCCCAAAAGAATTAGAAGCAAGAATTCGTTCTGTCTTAAGAAGAATTGATAAAATAACAATTAATTCATCAATTCCTAGCTCAGGAATCATTAATGTAGGATTTTTAAAAATTGATACAAATAAACGACAAGTATATAAAAACCATGAAAGAATCAGATTAACAGGTATGGAATTCAGTTTACTTGAACTACTAATAAGTAAAGCTGGTGAAGCATTTTCTAGATCATCAATATTACAAGAAGTTTGGGGATATACCCCAGAAAGACATGTTGATACGAGAGTAGTAGATGTACATATTTCAAGATTAAGAGCAAAACTAGAAGATGATCCGAGTAATCCTGATTTAATTCTTACAGCAAGAGGAACTGGGTACTTATTTCAAAAAATTATAGTTACAGAATAAAACTAATTAAAAATATATTACCACTTAAAATGATATTAATAAAAAATCTTTTTATTATATATCAACTTAGAGAACTAATAATATAGTTAAAAATAGAATATCATTTAAATCAGATTAATCTTATAATAATATATAACTGAAATGAAAAGTAAAATAGTGAATTGATTAATATTATATAAATTAAGTGATAAAATATATATAATTACTGAAAATCAAATATTTACTTAATTAATTGGCGTTGGAGAAATTAAATATGACTGTCGCAATTGGACAAGAAAAAAGCCGTGGTAGATTTGATTTAATTGATGACTGGGTAAAAAGAGATAGATTTGTTTTTGTCGGATGGTCTGGACTTCTACTTTTTCCATGCTCATATCTAGCTTTAGGTGGATGGCTTACTGGGACAACATTTGTAACTTCGTGGTATACTCACGGACTAGCAAGCTCTTATCTAGAAGGATGCAACTTCCTTACTGCAGCTGTATCCACACCAGCAAATAGTATGGGACACTCATTATTGCTTCTTTGGGGACCAGAAGCACAAGGAGATTTTACAAGGTGGTGTCAAATCGGTGGATTATGGGCATTTATAGCACTACATGGATCTTTTGGACTAATAGGTTTCTGTTTAAGACAATTTGAAATAGCTAGATTAGTAGGTATTAGACCTTACAATGCGATAGCTTTTTCAGGACCTATAGCTGTTTTTGTATCCGTATTCTTAATGTATCCTTTAGGACAAGCAAGCTGGTTTTTTGCTCCAAGTTTTGGTGTAGCAGCTATTTTTCGTTTTCTATTATTTTTACAAGGATTTCATAATTGGACACTAAATCCTTTTCATATGATGGGAGTAGCAGGTATACTAGGGGGAGCTTTACTATGTGCAATTCATGGAGCAACTGTACAAAATACTTTATTTGAAGATGGTGATGCAGCGGATACGTTTAGGGCATTTACACCTACACAATCAGAAGAAACTTACTCAATGGTAACAGCTAATAGATTTTGGTCTCAAATATTTGGAGTAGCTTTCTCTAACAAAAGATGGCTACACTTTTTTATGCTATTCGTGCCTGTAACAGGTATGTGGACTAGCGCGTTTGGGATAGTAGGTCTAGCTTTAAATTTAAGAGCATACGATTTTGTCTCTCAGGAACTAAGAGCTGCTGAAGATCCAGAATTTGAAACATTCTATACAAAAAATATTTTATTAAATGAAGGTATTCGTGCATGGATGGCAGCACAAGACCAACCTCACGAAAACTTCATATTCCCAGAGGAGGTTTTACCACGTGGAAACGCGCTTTAATAATAATAACTTAGTTGGAGGTAGAGACTTAGAATCAACAGGATTTGCCTGGTGGTCTGGAAACGCGAGGCTAATCAATGTTTCTGGTAAACTACTAGGTGCTCATGTAGCACATGCAGGCATTATGGTATTTTGGACAGGTGCCATGACTCTATTTGAAGTTGCTCATTTTGTCCCAGAAAAACCTTTATATGAGCAAGGCTTTATTTTAATACCTCACCTAGCAACTTTAGGATGGGGAGTAGGACCTAATGGAGATATAATAAATACTTATCCATATTTCGTAGTTGGTGTAGTACATTTAATTTCATCAGCTGTACTTGGATTCGGAGGATTATATCATTCAATTATAGGACCAGATACACTTGAAGAATCATTTCCTTTTTTTGGATATGATTGGAGAGATAAAAATAAAATGACAACTATACTAGGAATACATTTAGTATTACTAGGAATAGGATCATTTTTACTTGTAATAAAAGCATTATTTTTTGGAGGAGTATACGATACTTGGGCACCTGGAGGAGGAGACATCAGAGTAATTACCAATCCAACACTAAACCCTTCAGTAATTTTTGGCTATATTCTAAAATCGCCATTTGGAGGCGATGGATGGATAGTAAGTGTAGACAATATGGAAGACTTAGTTGGTGGGCATGTATGGATGGGAGTTATATGTATCGCTGGAGGAATCTGGCATATTCTAACAAAACCATTCGCATGGGCTAGAAGAGCTTTTGTTTGGTCTGGAGAAGCATACCTTTCTTATAGCCTAGGAGCATTATCAATAATGGGTTTAACTGCATCAAACTTTGTTTGGTATAATAACACAGCATATCCGAGTGAATTCTATGGGCCTACTGGACCAGAAGCATCACAAGCTCAAGCATTTACATTTCTTGTAAGGGATCAAAGACTTGGTGCAAATGTAGCATCCGCTCAAGGTCCTACTGGACTAGGCAAATATTTAATGAGATCACCAAGTGGAGAAATTATATTTGGTGGAGAAACAATGAGGTTTTGGGATCTTAGAGCTCCTTGGGTTGAACCATTAAGAGGTCCAAATGGACTAGATTTAAATAAAATAAAAAATGATATTCAACCTTGGCAAGAAAGAAGAGCTGCTGAATACATGACTCATGCTCCACTCGGATCTCTAAATTCTGTGGGAGGAGTTGCAACAGAAATCAACTCTGTTAACTACGTATCACCAAGAAGTTGGTTAACAACATCTCACTTTTTTCTAGGATTTTTCTTATTCATAGGACACTTATGGCACGCTGGAAGAGCTAGAGCTGCAGCTGCTGGTTTCGAAAAAGGAATTAATCGAGAAAATGAAGCTGTACTATCAATGAGACCATTAGACTAAACATAAACTAAAAAAAATAAAAAAGTATTCTTTAAAATAAGATTTAAAGAATACTTTTTTTAGTTTAAAAAATTAAAAAAAAACAGCTTAGACCATCTAATATATAAGCATTAATAAATAGATATACGTAAAAAGATAATATTCATTTTTAGAGTAAAAAAGTATTAAACTTTAATTAAAAATAGCAACAAAGATAAAATAAAGCAGCATAAGAATGAAATTAAACATTTATGAAATTTCTCATCCAATAATTAAAACATTATTAGATAATCTAAATATCAACAAGAAAGAACAAAATTATAGATATATTGGCTTTTTATTTATATACGAAATTTTTAGAAAGTATATTGACATAAACAAAATATACATTAAACAAGTAAAAAACATAAAACTGATACATGCTATTAATAATAATAAAAAATATCTTATATTAACAAATATATTAAATACTTATGACATGATAAATGATATTAAAATAGTTGTACCAGAAGTAAATATAATAAATGTTAACTATGAAAGTAACGACAAAATAGAAGAATCACTGAAAAATTTAACAATAGATTTACAAATCAGTAAAATTTTAATAATAGAAAAAATTATAAACGATGATAAAATAATTAAGTTAATAAAGTATTTAAAAAAGCAAAAAAATTTACATAGTAAAGATATAAACATAGGCTGTATTATAAGTAAAGAGAAAACTTTAAATCAAATGGGAAATCATTATCCAGAATTAAAAGTTTACACTACAAAAATTATATGTAAAAATAAATAATATAAAAAACTACTATATAAATATGATAACTCAATCACTCAACTTAGTATTTACATCTGTAGCGAACTTTTCTGAAATTTACTTAATATTAATCTTGCTAAAACTATCATTAGCATGGTTACCAACAGTAAATTGGTATAATGAACCTTTTTGCTCACTTAATAGAGTAACTGATCCATATTTAAGACTATTCAGAGGAACAATACCTATGATCTTTGGCATGGATATGTCACCAATGCTAGGCATTATTTTTTTGCAATGCTTAACAGTAATATTTAACAACGTTAGAATTGAATCAATTACATAAATTAAAGTAATATATATGATATAATTAAACAAACCAATAATATTCATAGTAATCAAATCATTACACTATGCTCAAGATTAGATTAAAAAGATTAGGTAGAAAAAAACAACCATTTTATAGAATTATATTAATAGATAGCAGAAAAAAAAGAGATGGAAAAGCTATTGAAGAAATAGGTTTCTATAACCCATTAAGTAAACATAATCAATTAAACATACAACAAATCAACGAAAAAGTAAAACAAGGCGCACAGATAACAAGAACTGTTCAAAATATTATCAAAAATACTTATCAATAAATGAATAAGGAGTAAATATTGCAAAAATTTACATTTAAAATTTTATGGCTTGACAATAACGTAGCAATAGCTATTGATCACGTAATAGGTAAAAGTATTAGTCCATTAACGTCATATTTTTTTTGGCCTAGAAATGACGCATGGGAACAATTAAAAACTGAATTAGATTCAAAACCATGGATATCAGAAGGGGAAAAAATAAATTTACTGAATAAAGCTACCAAAATTATTAATTTCTGGCAAGAAAAAGGAAAAAATAGATCATTAAACGAAGCACAAGAAGAATTTCCAGAATTTATCTTTGCAGGTACTAATTAGCAAAAGCTTTATTATTTAAGCAATTTAAATTTTTATATAATAAATTGCAATTATTTGTAACATAAAGAAGATAAATCATCATGAATAAAAAAAAAATTATTTTAAAAAGATAGACTTATTATTGATAAGTCTTGAAATTCTAAATAGATACTTTACAAACAATCAAAATATAATCGAGTTTACAGAACTACGCTATGATTTAAAAAAAAATAAATTTAATACAAATCATAAATTTATTCAGATGATAAAATATATATACACCATTAAATTAATCATAGAAAAGTATTTACTACATGAAATAGCAAATGAAATTTTAAAAAATTACGCAATATCTAAAAAATGCAATGCTATAAATAAATACAACAAAAAATTTTACAATATATACTTTACAAAAAAAGCATATTATAAGAACTACAAATTATTACACAATAAGTATACAGTTAACATAAACAATATAGCGTTTATTAATTTATATATAATATCTAAATTAATAAAACGAGAAGGAATCTACATCCTAATCAAATATTTATTAAAATAAATATTATAACTAATCACCATCAACAATAATACATTCAGTAGTTAAAATCATAGAAGCAATTGATGAAGCATTCTGTAAAGCACAGCGTGTAACTTTAGCTGGATCAATAATACCAGCATCATACATGTTAACTAATTGATTAGAACTCACATTATAACCCATAGGAAAATCACTTTGTTTTACTTTCTCTATAATCACAGGACCATTAATACCAGCATTATTGGAAATTCTATTAAGAGGAAATGACAATGCTTTTTCAACGATTAAAGCTCCAACTAACTGCTCGCCAACTAAATTATTATTTGCCCAAGAAGAAAGCTCTTTAGACAAATGCACATACATAGAACCACCACCAGGTACTATACCTTCTTCAATAGCTGCTCTAGTAGCATTAATAGCATCTTCTAAACGTAATTTTTTATTTTTCATTTCAGTTTCAGTAGGAGCACCTACTTGAATTACTGCAACACCACTAGAAAGTTTTGCTAATCTTTCCTGAAGCTTTTCTTTTTCATAAATATTATTGCTAATCTCAATCTGCTTTCTAATCTCATTACATCTAATATGTACTAATTTTTGATTACTATTAGAAATAATAGTTGTACTATCTTTTGATACTTGTACTTTTTTAGCAAAACCTAAATTAGATAAAGATAATTTATCAAAAGTTAAACCAGTATCTTCAGTAACTAAATCACTAGAAGTAAGAATACCAATATCTTCTAATAATGCTTTTCTTCTATCCCCAAAACCTGGAGAACGAACAGCAACAATATTAACAGTTCCTCTTAATTTATTCACAACCATAGTAGCTAATGCTTCTTTCTCAATATCTTCAGCAATTACTAATAATGACTTACCAGTTTTAGCAACTTGTTCTAAAATTGGCAACAATTCTTGCTGAATTAATGTTATTTTTCTATCTGTCAGTAACACATAAGAGTTCTCTTGCACAACTTCCATCCGAGCCGTATCAGTAACAAAATAAGGTGAAATAAATCCTTTATCAAACTTCATACCTTCTTTTATATCTAAATTCGTATCAGTAGATTGGCCTTCTTCTAAAGAAATAATGCCTTCATTACCAACTTGCTCTATAGCATCTGTAATCATCTTACCTACGTATGCATCATTACCTGCAGAAATAGAAGCCACCTGCATAATATCACGCGAACTAGTAATCGGACGCGAATACTCTCCTATTTTTTTAATCACAAATTTCACTGCCTTATCAATACCTTTTTTTAGCACTATTGGGTTAGAACCAGCAGCAACATTCTTTAAACCTTCTTTGACAATCGCATGAGCTAAAACTGTGGCTGTTGTAGTACCATCACCAGCAACATCATTGGTTTTTGAAGCGGCTTGTCTAATTAAAGCAACTCCTGTATTTTCAATAGAATTTACTAACTCAATTTCTTTTGCAATAGTTACACCATCATTAATAATTTGAGGAGACCCATATTTTTTCTCTAACACAACATTTCTACCTTTAGGACCTAAAGTAATTGATACTGCTTCAGATAAAATGTTCATACCTTTTTCTAATGCTTTACGAGCATTATCCTGATAAAGTATCGTTTTACTCATAACTAATTTACCTTAAATATCTATTAAAATAAAATAAAAAAATATTAAATATATTTATAAAATATAAATATATTTAAAAAATATCAAGAAAAAATAAGATTATTTTATTTATATAATGATATGATGTTACTATGATGGGCTTGTAGCTCAGTGGATTAGAGCACGTGGCTACGAACCACGGTGTCGGGGGTTCGAATCCCTCCTTGCCCGATATACAAAATAAATAAAAAATAAGAAATAAAAATCAAAATGCAATCGCTAAGAGGAACAAAGGATATATTACCTAACGAAATACACATATGGCAAACAATACATAAAATAGCTCATAATACTTTAAATATATATAACTACGAAGAAATACGAACACCCATAATCGAAAATACAGAATTATTTCAGAGAAGTATAGGAAATTTTACTGATATTGTAAACAAAGAAATGTACAGCTTTCATGATCAAGGAAAAAGACACATAACCTTGAGACCAGAAGGTACTGCTAGTATAGCTAGAGCGTTGATAACAAACAAAATGTATACAGAAAAACCTATCAATAGACTATGGTATTTGGGACCAATGTTTAGATATGAAAGACCACAAAAAGGAAGACAAAGACAATTCCATCAGCTTGGTATTGAGTGTATAGGAAGTGATATGCCAGTCGCAGATATTGAAGTAATCAAATTAGCAAATGAGATACTACAAAAGATCGAATGCAAAGACCAATACTCATTAGAGATTAATTCAATCGGTAATTTACACGAAAGAGAAATATATAAACTAGATTTAGTTGAATACTTAAAAAAATATGAAAATGAACTAGATAAAGACTCAAAAAATAGAATGAGTAAAAACCCATTAAGAATACTAGATAGTAAAAATTTAAAAACTCAAGAGATTTTAAAAGACGCACCAAAGCTAAAACAATATTTAAATAAAACTTCTCTTAAACATTTTGAAACCATATGTGAACATCTAACATATTTAAACATTAAATACAAAATTAATAATTACTTAGTTAGAGGATTAGATTATTACAACTATACAGCATTTGAGATAAAAACAAAAAACTTCAATCAACAAAATACAATATGTGGAGGAGGTCGATATGATAATCTAATAGAACAATTGGGAGGACCACGCATACCTGCAGTCGGTTGGGCAATTGGTCTTGAAAGACTTATTCTTTTAATGCAAAAAAGCATAAGTCACAGAATTCAACAAGATAGAATATACATAGCAATACAAAATCTATATACAATTGATATTTTATGGGATATTATACATGTACTTCAAGAATATCAATTAAAATTTGAGCTTGATTTAAGCAATAATAATTTATCTAAACAAATAAAAAGAGCAAATCAACTGAAAGCAGAAATATGCTTTATTATAGGAGAAAATGAAATTAATGATAAATCAATAACAATTAAATGGCTAAAAACAAGAACACAACAAACAATTAAATTATCAAATTTAAGAAAATATATTAAATATTTAAAAAGATTTCATTACTTGACAAAATATTAATAATTATTGTAAAAGTGTATTTATTACATTGGGGTGTAGCCAAGTGGTAAGGCAGCGGACTTTGACTCCGCCATTCGCAGGTTCGAATCCTCCTACCCCAGATTATAAATTAGCTAAAAAGTACTTAATAAATCTCAATCAATATACTAAGGAGACAATATGGCTGTTATTCAATTTATTAAAGGAATAGACGAAACTGGTATACCAAATATTAAATTAACGAGATCACGCGATGGTAGCACTGGAACTGCAACATTTAGATTTAACCAACCAGACATCATTAAGCCAGAAATGCAAGAAAAAGGAGAAATAAAAGGAATGTTTTTACAAGATGAAGAAGGAGAAATAATGACAACTGATGTAAATGCAAAATTTATCAATGGCAAACCACAAGGTATTGAGTGTATTTACATAATAAAAAATCCATTAGAATGGGACAGATTCATGAGGTTCATGGAAAGATATGCTAATAGTAATAACCTTTCATTTACCCAAGCATAAATAATAACAATCAATTTAATAGAAAAATCAAAATGAAATTCTCATTACAACTAATTAGTAATTTTATTAACTTAGATCAAATACAATTTAATGAATTTGAAAAAAATTTAACATTATCTGGTTTAGAAATTGATAGTATAGAAAGAATAGAAAAATATAAAGACAAAATAATAGACATCAATATTACTACTAATAGAGATGAAATATGTTCCTCATTTAGCTTAGCAAGAGAAGCTAGTGCTATTTTCAATATTCCAATCAAAATACTTCCTATACCAACAAACTATAAAAATAGTATTGAATACAACTGCAATAAATTAAGAAATACTAAATATACACACAGAGCTTATACGAGAATTGTTAATTTAGAAGCAATTTTTACAAAAAAGACACCTGATTGGCTATTATATCAGTTAAGAATAAGTAACATAAAAGCAAGTGGAACATTAAATAATATTCAAGAATACATAAGAATCAAATGGGGACAAACATTTTACATCACCAATAATCAAGAAATAAATGAACAGAAGAATATCATAAAATACTCACATTTAATTCAATTATTTCATCAAAAAGAAATGAAAACAATTATCAAGAGTACAAATAATCAATTTAAGCTACTTATTTTTACCACAATAAGCAAACAAAAAAATAATACAACTCTTAATAATGAATCTAGTGAATTTTATGAAAATATGTTCATTGATAGCATAAAACTAATTAACACGCTCATTAGAACAAAAATAGGCAAATATAGTGAAATGCATCAAAACATTATAATTAAGAATAAGAATATACAAATAAGAAAAAAAGATATAAATAAATCTTTAGGATACATTAAAGGTCAAAAATTACAATTTATCAAAACGCATAAAATCAAAAATATATTACAACAACTCAACTTATCACCAAAACATTGTAAAACAAATAAATTATTTGAAGTAACAATACCTAATTACAGAGCACAAGATTTAACAAGAGAAATAGATATAATAGAGGAAATTGGGCGAATTTATCAGTTTCAACACTTTTTCAGTAAAATAAAAAAAAATAACTTACAAGGTTATAAATCTAGTAATTTTACACAAGTAAAACAAATTAGAAATACACTCAATAAATTAGGATTACACGAAGTAATTAACTTCTGTATTACTAAAAATATAAAACAGAATATTCATAATCCTCAAATACATAATCCAATAACATACGAACAACAAGAACTAAGAATAAATATATTAGAAAACTTAATTAACAACTACAATCACAACATAAAAAATTTAAAAAATAATATAGAAATATTTGAAATAGGTAAAGTATTCGAAATACATCACAAAAGTACAACATTATACATAGAAAAAAGAAATTTAGGTGGACTGATACATAACAAAAACTATACAAGAAACAATTGGAGTAACCAATCCAGTAATATTAATTTATTCCACTTTAAAAATATGATAGAAACATTTTTAGAAACAATTAACTCAAAAGCAATAATCAAAGAGATACATACAAATAATGAAAAAACAGATGAAGGTTTTGCAGAGCACTTATTTAAAACAAATAAGAAACTTGAAATTCATGATCCAAAAAAACACAAAAGGATTGGGATAATTGGAGAGTTAAATAATAAATTTATAAAAAAATCTCATGATAAACATGAAAGAATATATATATTTGAAATTAATTTAAATCAACTAATAGAAACTACTAAATCAAAAAATCACTTAGAATATACTTCAAAAAAATATTCTAACTATCCAAGTGTAACTAGGGATATATCTATAAAACTAGAAAAATATGTACATATTGAAAAAGTAAAGCAAAATATAATAAGTAAAAATAATGAATTGATAGAATCACTTGAGATATTAAATGAATATAAAAACAGTATAAAAAATAACACAACAAGATATATAAGCCTTAGAGTTACTTATAGATCAAAAGCTAAAACATTAAATAATGAAGATATAAAATCCATTGATACAAATTTAGAAAATATACTCAAAGAATTACAGCATACTTCAAAATCATATATAAAGGGCAAAACATAAGCCGGGTTTGGTTCTTTTCAAAAATTTAATTAAATCAGCTTGATATGAAAAGGGTAATTATTAATCTTAAGTAAAGTAAAACACTTTATGCGGTATCAATGATTAGTAAAATAAAAAGTATATAAAACTTACAAAAATAGTAATAACATATATCTTATAACCTCTTTGCTCTAATACGGGGTTTACCTAGCAAATACTTTGAAAATATTTCTGGTGCGCTCTTACCGAACCATTGCACCCTTACCCAAAAAATTCGGGCGGTATATTTCTGTGGCACGATCCTTATAGTTACCTATACTTTATTTTATAAAGCTATACATTTATAAATAGAGCCCGGACTTTCCTCAAGTTTGCAAAAAACCTGCAATTACCTAAGCTTGCCCTTAGTCTAACAATAATATATAAAAAAAAACTAAAAAAAAGAAGTACTTTGAAATGATTAAAAGAAAAAATAAATTTGCAGAAATACTAAAACAATATAATTATCAACTACATAGCGGAGATATTGTAGCTGGGACAATAACTCACAATGAAACAATAGGATTTTTAGTTGACATCGGAACAGAAAAAGTAGGTTATTTACCCAAAGACGAATTAATAATTAATTGTAAAAATACAATTGCAAATCATTTACTATTCATCAACACAACAAGAGATTTTTTTTTAGTTACAGAAAACATAAACACACAACAATTTATACTATCTATTAAGAGATTAGACTATATTAGAGCTTGGAAAAGAATAAAACAAGTATATATTGAAGATATTGTATTTAACCTTCCGATACACCGCATTAACAAAGGAGGAATTATCACTTATCTAGAAGGAATTCAAGGATTTATTCCTAAATCACACATATCCTGTATAAACAAGAATAACATAACATATAAAATACTTACAATAAACGAGAATAAAAATCAACTTATATTAAGTAATAAAAGTGCGCAACTAAAAATATCATTGCATAAATTTAAAATAGGTGAACTTCTTTATGGAACCATAAAAATGCTAAAATCTTACGGATTATTCATAAATATATATGGAATCAAGGCATTACTTCATGTATCAGAAATGGAAAACATAAATAACAATACACAAATGTTTGTAATAGGAAAATTGATAAAAGTAAAAATTATACATCTTAACAAAAAACATGGCCAAGTATCAGTTTCAACACGAAAACTAAAAGATATTGCTAACCGCCACCCACAATAGTAATAATTTCAATTGAATCCTGCGGTTTAAAGAATAAAGAATTAAATTGAATTTTATTAATAATATCATTATTATATTCTATAATCACATTATTTACATCAATATCTAAATATCGCAAAATATCAGATAAAGACATAGAAAAATCACAATTAAAAGGATCACCATTAATAAATATAGTAAAATAATGTTTCATATGTAATGAATAAAGATAAAATATAAGTAGACCAGGTTTATAAAACCTACTATAATAATTTGAAAAATTGAATCAAAAATGGCGGATGTAGCCAAGAGGTTACGGCAATGGATTGTGGCTCCATCATACGCGGGTTCGATTCCCGTCATTCGCCCTCAAGAATTCACAAAAAACAACCTGACTAATTCTATTCTATTACGAGTATTAGTTTTATTTAACAATCGACTAACATATTTCTCAATATTTCTTTGACTAACATCTAAACTTATAGCTATTTCTTTATTCATATAACCTTGTAAAACTAAAGTAAGCACATTTTTTTCACGTCGAGTCAAATTAAAAAGATTTAATAACTTAGAATCAGAAACAAACTTGCGATTACTGATCGAAGTATTTGTATGTAATAAATAAATTTGATTGAAAATATTGTAAATGATAGCAAGTAATTCTTTAGGATCAAAAGGTTTAATTAAATAAGCATGACAACCTAAATTATATCCTTTAATCCTATCAGCCGTCATTCCTTTAGCAGTTAAAAAAATAACAGGAATATTTACATTATCTAGTTTTAGCAATTTAATGAAATCATAACCATTAAGATCCTGCATCATTATATCAGAAATTATTAAATCGGGACAATCATTTCGAATATAAGCTAAAGCATTACGAATAGTATTTACTGAATCTACAGAAAAATTAAAAGACACTAAATAAGAAGATAAAAGATTACATAAATTTCGATCATCATCTACTAGTAAAATTTTTTTCACTTTTTTAATTTAATAAGAAATTATATAATAGAGCAAAAAAATAAAGACGACAGTGTATCATTTATGATGAAATGGATTAAGTTCTTAACACAAAAGAAAATACCTTATTATATATATAAACTACAAAAAGAAGATTTCATCATATTAAACAAAAACAACAGTAAAATTATCATTATTTTATCTGGGATTATCTTTATTACTAAAGTGTTTCCTAATAAAGAATTAATACCAGTAGCAATACTTGATGAAAATAACATATTAATTAAAAGTAATAAAGAAATAAAAACATACTATAAAATATTTGCTTTAGAAAAAACATATATACTAACTTTAGATGAATATAAATTAAACGAGAGTAACATTATCGGGATCAATTTATTACATGGCTATAAAAAAACAATAGGCAAATATGAAGCGATGAACAACATCATAAGTCAAAAACAAATCAAAAATAGAATACTACAACTGATTTTTACTATCTGTTTAGAATTTGGTAAATTAAAAAATCAAAAAATTTTTATACCATTTAAATTATCTAACAAAAACATAGCAACCTTAACCGGAACTAGCGAAAATACTGTCAATAAAGTAATAAGAGAAATATATACAGAAGATCTTATTAAAGACATAAGTAATAATATTATTTCAATAAAGAATATTTTAAATTTAAATTTAAAATAAGAATCCAAATGTTATAATATATATAATTAAGAAGTAATTTATAAAGTTCTAATCATATAGTTTAAACGTACTAATTTACAACATAAAAACATAAAATTTATATGGGCAAAGTATATGACTGGTTTGAAGAAAGACTTGAAATTCAATCTATTGCAGATGATATTTCTAGCAAATATGTACCTCCACATGTCAACATATTTTATTGTATAGGAGGCATTGTATTTACATCTTTCTTAATTCAAGTAGCAAGCGGATTTGCAATGACATTTTACTATAGACCTACTGTAGCAGAAGCTTTTTCTTCTGTAGAATATATCATGACAGAAGTAAACTTTGGATGGTTAATAAGATCAATACATAGATGGTCTGCAAGCATGATGGTACTAATGTTAATTTTACATGTTTTTCGAGTTTATTTAACTGGAGGATTTAAAAAACCAAGAGAACTAACTTGGGTCACAGGAGTTATATTAGCTGTTTTAACAGTTTCTTTTGGAGTTACAGGTTATTCATTACCATGGGACCAAATAGGTTATTGGGCTGTAAAAATAGTAACTGGAGTCCCAGAAGCTATACCTATTATAGGAAGTACAATAGTTGAGCTATTAAGAGGAAGTATAAGTGTTGGACAAAGTACATTAACGAGATTTTACAGTTTGCATACTTTTGTTTTACCTTTGCTTACAGCAGTTTTTATGTTAATGCACTTTTTAATGATACGTAAACAAGGTATTTCAGGTCCATTATAAATAAATATACACATAAGGTTATCTAAAATATGTCAATTATAAAAAAACCAGACCTAACAGATCCAAAATTAAGAGCAAAACTAGCAAAAGGAATGGGACACAATTATTATGGAGAACCGGCTTGGCCTAATGATTTACTTTATATTTTTCCAGTAGTAATTTTAGGAACAATAGCATGCAACATAGGCCTTGCAGTACTAGAACCAACAGGAATTGGAGAACCAGCCAATCCATTTGCTACACCACTAGAAATTTTACCAGAATGGTATTTTTTCCCAACATTCAATTTGCTAAGAGTTATACCCAACAAACTAATAGGTGTTTTATCAATGGCATCTGTACCGGCAGGCTTAATTATTATTCCTTTTATAGAAAACATTAATAAATTTCAAAACCCTTTTAGAAGACCAGTAGCTACAACAATATTCGTAATAGCAACATTTATAACGACTTGGCTAGGAATAGGAGCAACCATGCCTTTATCACAAGCTATCACTCTAGGATTATTTTAGAAAATAAAAAAATGCAATAGAGATAATACAAAAATGCAATATCACTATTGCATTTTTTTTATTTAATTGAAACTTTAGCTCCTACTTCCTCTAATTTAGATTTAATCTCTTCTGCATCCTCTTTAGAAATACTTTCTTTAATTGCTTTAGGAGTAGATTCAACTAACTCTTTCGCCTCTTTTAAACCTAAAGCAGTTAAAGAACGAACAACTTTTAAAATTGTAATTTTTTTGGGTGCAGGCACTTCTTCTAATATTACATCAAATTCTGTTTTTTCTTCTACTTCTTCCACCGGTGTGCTATTTCCATCATTTGGCATCATAACCATTCCCGCATTAGATATTGCTGAAGCATCTACACCAAAAGTTTCTTCTATTTGTTTAACTAATTCAGCCGCTTCTAATAAAGTTAGAGACTTCAACTCTTCAATAATATTATCAATCTTATTACTCATACTCAATTTAAAAATAAATATAACTAATTATAAACTACCATGTTTTTTATATCTTTAAAAGATTCAAATCCACAGAAATACCTGGTCCCATTGTACTAGATAAATATAAAGATTTCCAATATTTACCTTTAGAACCACTGGGTCTATTTTTATCAATTGATTCTTGTAAAGCTTTTAAATTTAACTGTAAATCATCAATAGAGAAATTTAATTTACCAATAGGTACATGAACTATACCAGTACGATCAACTTTATATTCTAATTTACCAGCTTTAAATTCACTGATGGCGCTTTCTAAGTCATTCGTGACAGTACCTGATTTTGGAGAAGGCATTAATCCTCTAGGACCTAAAAAACGTCCTAATTTTGCAATAAGCAACATCATATCAGGAGTTGCAATTAATTTATCAAAATCTAAACGACCTTGAAAAATCTCTTCAATTAAATCTTCAGAACCAACTAAATCAGCTCCAGCAGATAGGGCTTTGTTAATTTGATCTCCTTGTGTAATAACTGCCACTTTAATAACTGTGCCAGAACCTTTAGGTAAAATGACTGTTGATCTTAATTGTTGATCTGCATATTTGGGATCTAAGCCTAATGCAATATGTGCTTCTAATGTTTCAATAAAGTTAACAGAAGAAAAATTTTTCAACAACAATAATGCTTCATCAGGAGCATATAACAAATTTGTATCTAATTTTTGTAAAATACTTACAAAACGACGTGAACGTTTAACCATAAAGTACGTAAATCTCTCCTTAAAAAATATCTGAGCTCTATCTATTCAATTAAAATTCCCATACTACGTGCTGTACCACTAATTATTAACATAGCTTGATTAATATCTTCAGTATTCAAATCACGTAACTTAATAGCGGCGATTTCATTTAACTGAGAATGAGAAATAGATCCGATTGTTTTTGAATTAGGAGTCCCAGAACCTTTCTCAATACCTGCTGCTTTGGCTAACAAGACAGAAGCAGGAGGAGTCTTCAAAACAAAAGAAAAACTACGATCTTCATAAATTGATACTTCAACAGGGATAACTAAACCAATTTGATCAGCTGTTTTAGCATTATATTCTTTACAAAACATAACAATATTTGCTCCATGTTGACCTAAAGCAGGTCCAACAGGAGGAGCTGGTGTTGCTTTACCAGCTGCTAATGCTAATTTAACAAAACCCACAACTTTTTTAGGCATAAAAATTAAAAACTTAAAAAAATATATTATAGTTATTTAAATATAAGAAAACCAAGAACTACAGTATTACCAAATTATACAATATTATATGATTAATAATGGATTTGTCCAATATAAAATTCAAAAATCTATTAAACACGCCCTGAAGGACTTGAACCCTCGACATTAGATTTTGGAAACCTACGTTCTACCAGCTGAACTAAAGGCGTAGTTATACAATAACCTACTAAATTTATTATACTTTAAACTGAAAAAAAAGAAATCAATAATGTTAAATATTAAATATGGAACAAACATAAGACTATCACAAGAAGAATATAAACATTACTCTAAACAAATAATTTTAGATAATATTGGTATCCAAGGACAAAAAAAACTAAAAAGCGCAAAAGTACTAATAATAGGAGCTGGTGGATTAGGTTGTCCAGCTATAATGTATTTAGCCACATCTGGAATTGGTTACATAGGATTAATTGATGGAGATAAAGTAGAGAATTCAAACTTAAATAGACAAATATTATATAATGTGAATGACATAAAGAGTTTTAAAGTCAATTCTGCACACAAAAAGATACGAGCAATTAATAATAAATGTACAATCATTAAACATATATACGATTTAAATATAGAAAATAGCATAGAAATTATATCTTATTATGATATAGTCATAGACACCACAGACAATTTTAAAACAAGATACATAATAGATAAAGTTTGCTATAAATTACATAAAAGTTATATATACGGTGCTATTGATAAATTTGATGGACAAGTGGTTATATTTAATTACAAAGATGGGATTAGGTATAAAGATTTATACAACCAAGATTTATTATTAGAACATGATCATTGCAATCGGAATGGAGTAATGGGAATTACTACAGGTTATATAGGAATATTACAAGCTATTGAAACAATTAAAATAATATTAGGATTAGAGAAAAAATGTAAAAATTTTTTATTAATATATAATACCCTTAATATAATAAATAAAAAAAGAAAAATTTTCTCAAAAAGAAAAAATAATAATGAAATGAAAATTTTTCAATTAAATAATATAGTATTCACAAATGAACTAAAAATGATTAAAAATCATGTTATCATAATAGACCTCAGAACAAAAACTGATTTTGATACAAAACACATCAAAAAATCAATTAACATTCCAATAAAAGAATTTAAATTAAATAAAACTATAAAACTCATTCAATACCACATTAAGAACAGTGACTTAATTTTATACTGTAACACACTAGAAAAATCTACAATAGTATCACGTTTTTTAACATATAATAATGTATCACATTATATTTTACATCCAATTAAATAAATATTTATACAAGAACTAAAAATATGATAGTATTAGTAAAAAATCTTTGCACACAATAAATTTAAAATATGAAGAAAAAAGTAGATGTGATATTACTAAAAGATAATTTAAAGCAAGGCAAAAAAGGATCAATAATAAATACTACTCGTGGATACGCTTTTAATTACTTAATACCAAGTAAAATAGCAGAAATAGCAACATCTAAAAAAGTTAAGCATATTCAAATGTTTGAAAATATGAAAATAAAACAAAGAGAAGCTAATGAAAATGAAAATAGATTACTACAGGGTAACATTGAAAAAATTAAAAAAATTTCAATATATAAAAAAAAGGGAGAAAATAATTTAATATTTGGAAGTGTTACAGAAAAAGAAATAGTGAAATGGATAAACAAATATACAGATTTATCAATAAATAAAATACAGATTACAACTGTAGAAACAAAATTAACTGGAATCAGAAATATCAAACTTCAGATTAATCCTAAAGTTAGCATTAATATTCCAATAAATATAATACCTACAAATATATAAAACAAAAATACACTAATTTATAGCTTTATGAATAGATTATGTAAATATAAATTTATTCCACAGAACCATATAGCAGAAGAAATATTGTTAGGTATAATATTTATTTATCCTGAAATTTTTTATACAATTAAAAATCTTATAAAAAAAGAATATTTTTTTATAGAAACTAACCAAATAATATACTTAAATTTATCTAATGTAAGTCAACAAAATAAATATAACATATGCGAACTATTATATATACTACAAGATAACAAAATATTATTAAAAATAGGTGGTCTAGAAAAAATTATTCAGATGATGAGACAAAGTCAAATTTTTATATCATCATCAAAGATGAATAAATATTTTGATAAATTAATTCAAATATTAAATGACAATTACCTTAAAAGACTTATAATTCAATTTGGATATAATATGATCCAAATGGGATATATCAATAATGTTAATAATTATAGTTTATACAGTAAAATTTTATCTTATATATATTTAATAGAAACACAAATTAGTACAAATAGATACAATAAAATAATAAATATAAAAGATTTAGTTGCAAAAAAACTGCTAGAGATGAAATACCAGAACACATATTCAAGCAATATAACAGCACAAAAAACAACCAAATCAGGATTTTTTGAAGTCGACAATATAATTAAAAGTTTACCAAAAGGTAATTTAATTATTATTGCAGGTAGACCATCTATTGGTAAAACTTCATTTGCAATAAACATTGCATATAATATTTTTTTTTATCAGAAAACTAGTTTACTAATATTCAGCCTTGAAATGTCTAATAACGAAGTATTTGATAAATTACTATCTATAGCATCAGAAGTAAATATTAACCAAAAGAATACATCAAACCTAAATGAAAATGAATGGAAGAAGATTAGTATAATATGTAATACTTTACTAAACCACAATATATATATTAACGATCAAAATAATATAGACATCAACTATATAAACCAAATAGCTAAAAACCTAAAAAAAACTAAAAATTTTGATTTAATTATAATAGATTACTTACAACTAATCGAGTTCTCTACAAAAGAACAAAAAAAATATAGCAGAAGTCAAGAACTCGGATACATTACAAGAAAATTAAAAATATTAGCCCAATTCTTAAAATTACCAATAATAGTTATATCCCAACTTAATAGAAACATAGAAATTAGAAGTAATAAAGAACCATTACTCTCTGATCTTAAAGAAAGCGGGTGTATTAAATCAGAAAATAATATAAATATTCAATCGAAATATACAAATAACATTAACATAAGAAATAAAACAAACAGACAAATAAATACGACAAAACTACATAATATAAAACAAAAAAGAAATAAAAATAAAGAATTAAAATTAGAAATCAATAATGTAATTAACTTAATTAATTTATCGAATCAGTATATTTTTAAATGTATTAGTAATACTATAAAATTATCAATTACTCATCATCATAAATATTTATCTCAAAATATATGGATAGAAACTAATCAAATATCATTATTAACCACAATAAATATCATAACAAATAATATAAAATACTTAATTTACAAAAAATACATTAACAAAATATTTTTAGATATATACTCAAAATCATATGACTTAAATCAAAATAAACACTTTAATCTAATTACTCAAAAAATAGTAACTCATAACTCAATAGAACAAGATGCTGATATTATCCTTGTTTTATACGAGACAGAAGACATAACAAAAAATATGAAATTAAAGAATAGTAAAACTATTGATCTAAAAATATGTAAGAATCGTAATGGGAATACCGGTTACTGCAAACTAAAATTTTTACCAGAGATAAGTATCTTTAAAAACATGTAATTTAAAAAGAAAATTTTTTAATAATTTATCGTAAATTATAATATAATTGAATTAGTTAGCCGGGATAGCTCAGTTGGTAGAGCAGTGGACTGAAAATCCTCGTGTCACCAGTTCAAATCTGGTTCCTGGCATATATTAGCAATATTAAGAAAAGCTAAATATAGATAGAAAAAATCAAGATAATGACTATCTATATACAATACATAAGAGATTATTATTTACTAATTATACTTGCAATGTATCACCAAGCAATACCTTAACTAATCCATCATCAGCAACATCAACAACTGCACTATCTCCTGACTTAATCTTACCTGCTAATACTTCTTCAGCCAAACTATCTTCTAATAAGCGCATAACAGCGCGGCGTAATGGGCGTGCTCCATAACTAGGATTATATCCTTCATCAACTAATTTATTCTTAAACCTATCAGTAACACTCAAAATTATATCTTGCTGCTTTATACGATCAAAAACTTCTTGAAGCATTAAATCAGCAATCTCTCTAACTTCCTCTTTAGTTAACTGTCTAAAAACAATTATTTCATCCAATCTATTCAAAAATTCTGGGCGAAAATACTGCTTCAGCTCTTCATTAACAAGAGACTTAATACGATTATACTGAGACTCTACTTGTGATTCACCTAATTCAAAACCTAAACTTCCCCCACCTTTTTCAATTACTTTAGACCCAATATTAGAAGTCATAATTAATAAGGTATTCTTAAAATCAATAGTTCGTCCTTTAGCATCTGTTAAACGACCATCTTCCAAAATTTGTAACAGAAGATTAAAAATATCAGGGTGAGCTTTTTCAATTTCATCAAATAAAATTACGGTATAAGGTCTTTTTCTAACAGCTTCCGTTAAATATCCTCCTTCACTGTAACCAACATAACCAGGAGGTGAACCAATTAATTTAGAAACAGTATGTCTTTCCATATACTCTGACATATCTAACCTAACCATAGCCTCTTGTGCGCCAAAAAAGTATGATGCTAATGCTTTAGTTAATTCAGTTTTTCCGACTCCAGTAGGTCCAGAAAAAATGAAACTGGCAATAGGGCGATTAGGATTCTTAAGACCAACTCTAGCACGTCTAATTGCTCTTGAAACAGCAACAACAGCTTCTTCCTGACCAATAATTCTACCATGTAAAGTCTCTTCCATATGCATTAACTTTTCTGACTCACTCTTCGTAAGTTTAGTTACAGGAATACCAGTCCAGAACGCAACAATTTCAGCAATATCATCTTCAGTTACTACTGGATCTTCTAACTGAAGAGCTGGTTCAGAGTTCTTACTTTGAGCAATAGCAGCTATTTGAGCTTTAATTTCTGTTTCTCTAGTCCTGTATTGTTCAGCTTTCTCATATTTTTGTGCTCGAATAGCTTCATCCTTAGTTTTTAATACAGATCTTAACTCTCTATCTAGTTCACGTGCCGCTGGCGGTAATTGCGAATTTAACAAACGAACTCTAGAACCAGCTTCATCAATTAAATCAATAGCCTTATCTGGAAGAAATCTATCAGAAATATACTGATTAGCATATTTAGCGGCAGCAGCTAGAGCTTCATCCGACATTTTTAATTGATGATGTTTTTCATAACGATCTCTTAATCCAAATAAAATTTCAATTGTTTCTTCAACTGTTGGTTCTCCAACTAGAACTGGTTGGAAACGACGTTCTAGGGCAGCATCTTTTTCAATATGTTTACGATATTCTTCTAAAGTAGTTGCACCTATACATTGTAATTCACCTCTAGCTAAAGCAGGCTTTAATAAATTGGCAGCATCTATAGCCCCTTCTGCTGCACCAGCACCAATAAGAGTATGAACTTCATCTATAACTAAAATGACATTTGTTGCAGATTTAATTTCATCCATGATTCTTTTAAGTCTTTCTTCAAATTCACCTCGATATTTTGTTCCAGCGACTAATAATCCAACATCTAATGTAATTACTAACTTATCTTCAAGAATAGAAGGAATATCTCTATTTGCAATTCTTTGAGCTAAACCCTCAGCAATCGCAGTTTTACCAACACCCGGTTCTCCAATTAATACTGGATTATTTTTAGTACGACGACCCAAAATTTGAATAACTCTTTCAATTTCTTTTTGCCTACCTACAACGGGATCTAGAACTCCTTCGATAGCTAGTTCTGTCAGATTAGAACCAAATTCTTCCAAAGTAGGCGTTTTACTTCTAGCCTGCATATTATTGCTGCCATTAGTATTAACATCAGTATTATCCCCTAACATTTGAATAACTTCTGTTCTAATTGAAGCAACGTTAACTGCTAAATTCTCTAAAACTCTTGCAGCAACTCCTTCTCCCTCTCTTACTAAACCCATTAATAAATGTTCAGTACCAATGTAGTTATGACCTAATTGTCTTGCTTCTTCTAAAGACAATTCTAACACACGTTTAGCTCTTGGTGTAAAAGGAATTTCGACAGCTACGAAACCAGAACCACGCCCTATAATCTTCTCCACCTCAATTCTTGCATCTTTAAGATTAACGTTCATAGACTTTAACACTTGAGCAGCAATACCAGTACCTTCACCTATTAAACCTAAAAGTATTTGTTCAGTACCAACGAAGTTATGTCCTAACCTCCTTGCTTCTTCTTGAGCTAACATAATTACTTTAATTGCTTTTTCAGTAAAGCGTTCAAACATATAAGTTGTAAAGCAAAAAAATGATTACCTTCGATAGTAAATTATTATAACATAAGTAAATAAAAAACTATAACTATAAAAAAATAAATAATTAAAATAGTTGACTAATATTAAAAAGATTAAATAAAATGGTATAAAACTATTCAGTTTCAATCTAAATATGATAAAAAAACTAAGATACAAAATAAATTCAATCAATAGAATAGAGCAACAATATATAAAACAAGATATACCCAAAGTAGAAATAGGTGATACTATACAAATAAAAAAAGTAATACAGGAAGGAAATAAAGAAAGAATTCAGGTATCAGAAGGTGTAGTTATTTCAAAAAACAATTCAAAAATTAATACAACGATTACAGTTAGAAAAACTGTACAAAACATAGGAGTTGAAAGGATATATTTATTACATTCTCCTCAAATAATAAGTATAAAAATAATAAGAAAATCGAAAGTAAGAAGATCTAAATTATACTATCTTAGAAATAGATCAGGTAAAGCAACTAGATTAAAACAAAAATCTGTATAAAATAAAGTAGGATACATAACTCAGATGGTCTAGAGTATCACGTTGACATCGTGCAAGTCACCGGTTCAAATCCGGTTGTATCCACTAATAACTATTTATAAAGTATAATTGATTTTTATAAACAAATTTGATATAGTTATCATCAACATCTTCATAAATAAATAAGGGTCGGTGCCCGAGTGGTTAATGGGGGCGGACTGTAAATCCGCTGGCTTAGCCTACGTTGGTTCAAATCCAACCCGGCCCAATAAAAGCATAAACTATCATTCTACTTAGAATTAACTGAAATATCAATATTCTTTTCAAACCCATGAATTGACGATTGTTTGACTAAACCAATCATCTGTGAATTACTTTTACCAGGAGCTACCATTGGATAACAATTTTCTTTTTCTCTCACTTTACAATTTAAAATCACAGGACCATTATACTCACAAAATAACTTTAAAATGCTTTTAAGATCTTTCCTTGATTCAATTTCTAAACCTAACAATCCAAAAGATTGAGCAAGCTTAATAAAATTAGGAGATCCTTTTTCCATATTGGAATGAGAATATCGTTCACCATAAAAAGCTTGTTGCCATTGCCTAACCATACCTTGCCACTTATTATTTATAACAAGAATTTTAATAGGCAAATTGTATTGAGCAATAGTTCCTAACTCTTGTAGATTCATTTGAAAACTAGCATCCCCACTAACACATACAACTTTTTGATTTGGATTAGCCACCTGAACACCAATAGCAGCTGGTAAACCATATCCCATAGTTCCTAAACCAGAACTAGACATCCAATGTCTAGGTAAAACATTTAAGAACTGAGCTGACCACATCTGATGTTGACCAACATCTGTGGTGAAATAAGCTTTAGGTTCAAGTGTAGAAATTGTATATAAAATTTCTTGAGCAGACAAAAAATTTACATTTTTTGGTATTAAAAGAGGATATTGCTTTTTCCAAGCAAAGATTCTCTGCTTCCAAGAACTTGTTTGTTCATCATTAGGAATAAACTGTGTAGAACTGCTTAAATAATTTAAAAAATTTGTAATTACATCATTAACATCACCAACAATTGCTAATTGAGGAATTCTATTTTTACCTACTTCTGCAGGATCAACGTCGATATGAATAACTTGCGCATTACAAGCAAACTCATCTAACTTACCAGTAACTCTATCATCAAAACGAGCTCCTAATGCAATTAATAAATCACATTCACTTACAGCAAAATTCGCATAAGCAGTTCCATGCATACCTAACATACCTAATGAAAGCATATGATTTTCATCAATAATGCCTTTACCCATTAATGTTGTTGTTATTGGTATTTGAAATAAGTTAGCAAATTTTAGAATAACAATAGATGCATTAGATGAAATAGCACCACCGCCTATATATAAAAGTGGCTGACTAGACTGTTTAATTAATTCAAGCATTTTGTTAAAATGCTTTTCTTTAATAGGTTTAATAGATTTATATCCTACTAAATTTAGGTTAGATTTCGGAACAAAATGATATATAAACTTTTCAAGACCTACGTCTTTAGGAATATCAATTAATACTGGACCTTGCCTACCTTCTTGTGCTATATAAAAGGCTTCTGACACGATTCTACTCATGTCTCTAGAATCTCTAACAACATAAGAGTGTTTTACTATAGGTAAAGTGATACCAAAAATATCTACTTCTTGAAATGCATCAGTACCTATGAAAGCACGAGCAACCTGACCAGTAATTAATATAAGAGGAACAGAATCCATTTGTGCTGTAGCTATCCCAGTTACTAAATTAGTAGCGCCAGGGCCAGATGTTGCAAAACAAACACCAACTTTTCCTGATGACCTTGAATAGCCATCAGCAGCATGAACAGCACCTTGTTCATGTCTGCATAAAATATGTTTAATTAAATTTTTTTCTTCCCAACGAAATAATTCATCATATATAGGTAAAATAGCACCACCTGGGTAACCAAAAATATGAAAAACACCATTTCTAACAAGACTATCCATTAAGGAAAAAGCACCAGATACAAAATTAGGAACAGACACACAAAAACCTCCAAAGAATAAGTTGTATTATATATATTATATATGTTCAATTTTTTTTATATATTGTCTGTCATTATTTGTATTATCCTATAGCATAGGACTATAATACTTGTTATTATTATGCTAAATAATAGTTTATCTCTTTTGCTCTTTAATAACTTAAAAATTGGTTGAAAAGTTGTCAAGAAAAATCCTACTGATACGCTTATTAAAAATCTTGGAAATTTATATAAATTTACCCAAAAGTTTGACATAATATTTTATTATATTATTTATTAAACATTTTTATTGTTTCTATTTTAATTAATTATTAATAATAAATAAGTATTTAAATGTCAAATCCTTTAACTTCTGAGCGTTTCTGTTTTTCTGTTGACACTTTATCGTTAATTCGTAAGTATGCTGGTTCTACTTTTGTTATTAAATATGGTGGATCTGCTATGAAGAGTAAAGACTTGCAGTTAAATGTAATTCACGATATAGCTTTTTTATATTCGTTGGGTATAAAGATTATTTTAGTTCATGGTGGAGGATATTTAATTGATAATTGGTTAATGAAGTTAAATATTAAGCCTAAATTTGAAAGAGGCTTACGTGTGACAGACGCAAATACTATTGAATTAGTTGAAATGGTTTTAAGTGGTTATGTGAATAAAAATTTAACATCTTTATTAAATCAAAATAACATTCCTGCTGTAGGTTTATCTGGTAAGGATGCAAATTTAGTTACTGCTATTCCTATATCTCAAAGTTCCAATGATTTTACAGGTAATGTTAATCATATAAATAGTAAAATATTAAGTACTCTTCTGGATAATAGTTTTTTGCCAGTAGTAGCTAGTGTTGCTTCTGACTTAAAAGGACAGACTTATAATATTAATGCAGATACTTTGGCTGGTTCTATAGCTTCTTATACAAAAGCTGATAAGTTGATTTTACTTACTGATACTCCTGGAATCCTTTCTAATATTCATGATAATTCTAGTTTAATTAAACACATTAATCTCAATAAAGTTTATGATTTAAAATCTACAGGAGTGATTACGCATGGAATGATTCCTAAGATAGATTGTTGTATTGATGCGTTAAAGAATGAGGTATCAGCTGCTCATATTATTGATGGTAGAGTTCGTTATGCTTTATTATATGAACTTTTAACAAATGATAGACTGGGTTCAATGTTAGTTGTATAAGGATTAGTTTGTTTATTTTTAATTTTAATGTTATATTCTTACTAAAGTATAACTGGCTCAGTAGCTCAGTTGGTTAGAGCAGGGGACTCATAAGCCCAAGGTCGCAGGTTCAAGTCCCGCCTGAGCCATTTATCGTTTTATATTTTATAAAAATGGAGAGGTGGCTGAGAGGTTGAAAGCGGCAGATTGCTAATCTGTTGTATAATTATTATTATACCGAGGGTTCGAATCCCTTCTTCTCCTATATGTTTGACAAATTATGTTAAAGTAATCTATTCTCTTAGCTAGTTGGGACTGTAGTTCAATTGGTTAGAGCACTGCCCTGTCACGGCGGAAGTTGCGGGTTCGAATCCCGTCAGTCTCGTATTTGATTATATAGCTTATTAAATTTTTTGTGGTACTTTTGTGTATTGTTTAATAATATTCATGAATTCGCTACCATCAATAGTTTCTTTTTCTATAAGTATATCTACTAATTTATCTATGATGACTCTATTGTTTTTTATAATATCTCTCGTTTTTTTATGACACTCGTTAACTATTATTTTAATTTGAGCATCTATTTTTACTGCAATTTCATCTGAATATTCGCTCGTATTTCCCATTCCCCTGCCTAAAAATGGATTGGAATCTTCACTTTCTAATGACATAGGACCAATATTGGACATTCCAAATCTTGTTACCATTTGTCTTGCCATTGAAGTGACTTGTTGTAGATCATTGCTTGCACCTGTTGTAATTTCTGATTCTCCAAAAACAATTTCTTCTGCTGCTCTACCTCCTAAAGCTCCCATAATGCGAGCTTTAATTTGAGCTCTGGATATTAAGCTTTGATCTTCAGATGGAGTAAACCAAGTTAATCCTCTAGCTTGTCCTCTTGGTATTAATGTTACTTTTTGTACGTTTTCATGATCTTTAAGTAATGTTCCGACAATTGCATGTCCAATTTCATGATATGCTATGAGTCTTTTACTTTTGCTATCAATTAATACTGTTCCTTCCATACCAGCTATTATTCTATCAATTGCTTTATCAATTTCTTGGAGTGTTATTTGATTTTTTCTTTCCCGAGCTGTTAATATAGCAGCTTCATTCAATAAATTAGCTAAGTCTGCTCCTGAAAAACCAGGTGTACGTCTTGCAATTATTGATAAAGATACGTTCGTATCAATTTTTTTATTTTTTGCGTGTACGTTTAAAATCTCTAATCTTCCTTTAAAATCTGGTATATCTACGTTGACTTGTCTATCAAATCGTCCTGGTCTTAAGAGAGCAGAGTCTAATATATCAGCTCTATTAGTTGCTGCCACTACAATTATTCCTGTATTTCCTTCAAAACCGTCCATTTCTGTTAGTAGCTGGTTTAAGGTTTGTTCTCTTTCATCATTTCCTCCACCTATTCCAGTACCTCTTTGTCTTCCTACCGCATCAATTTCGTCAATAAATATAATGCATGGTGCGTTTTCTTTTGCTTTTTTAAATAAATCTCTTACTCTTGATGCACCTACTCCTACGAACATTTCTACAAATTCGGATCCTGAAATACTAAAAAAAGGTACGTTTGCTTCTCCTGCTATGGCTTTCGCTAATAGTGTTTTTCCTGTTCCTGGAGGTCCTACTAATAAGACTCCTTTTGGTATTTTTGCTCCAACTGCTGTGAAATATTCTGGCTTCTTTAAAAATGTTACTATTTCCTCAAATTCTTCTTTAGCTTCATCTATACCTGCTACATCATCGAAAACAATCCCTGTTTTAGCTTCTATTTGAAATAGTGCCTTTGATTTCCCGAATGACATAGCTTGTCCTGGTCCTCCTGTTGAGTTATTTGATCTTCTGAATAATAATGCTAAGCTTGTTACTAAAAGTAATGGAAAAAATAGATTGCCTAATAAACTCCATAGTGCAGTATTATTTTTAGTTGGATGAGCGTCTAAGTCTATATGATTTTTTTTCAGTTTTGTAATTAGTTCTGGTGCACTTGCTGGTAATTCTACTCTTATCTTTTGTATCCTATTTCCTATTTCTGGCCCAATTGCTTCTATCACTGCGGTATGTCCGTTATCGTATATGTCAACTTTTTTGACCCATCCCATTTCAATATATTCTAAAAATCTTCCGTATGTCATTCTTGAGTTGGTTAAATTCGTTTTATTTTCATTTGTTACTGGTGCAAATATTCCTTGCCAAAGAAAAAATGATATAACAATGATTGGTAGAGACCATAGCAATATATTTTTCCATGAAAATTTCATAATTCTTTACCTTTACTTTTTAGTTCTATTTGTTATTTATATGAATGTAACATCTTTATTATTGTATAGGCAACTTTATAGTTAAACTATCTGTTTAGTTTGTAAAAGTTAATCTTTATTTTAAGTATTTGATTCTTATTATACAATTAATTTATATTTGTTTGATTATTTCCTTACTTTGTAGGTGGATTTATTGTATGTTTGAGAAAGGTAAAAAAGTTAAAGTATTACGAAAAGAGTCTTATTGGTATCAAGATAATGGTACAATTGTTAAAGTAGATAAAGGTATAAAATATCCTGTTTTAGTTCGTTTTAGTAAGTCAACTTATAGTGGTGTTAACACTAATAATTTTGCTGAACATGAACTTTCATTAGTTAACTAATTTTTATCATTTAGACAAGTATTAAATAATAATACTTGCCTGAATTTTTCTAACTTCCTAAGCTTGCCCAGTCAACATCTACGTTCTCTAGGATTAATGATGAGTTGTAAATTTGTAAAATAATTAATAAAAATAAAAAAAATAATAACATAAATATTGCCATGATAGGAGTTGTTCCCCATCCTGGTGCAACTTTCCCGTATTCTGAGTTTAATGGTCTTAGTATTTCTCCCAGTCTAGTTCTTAAAGCCATAATGAATTGTGTTAATTTGTTTAATTAATAGTTCTTATAATAGTATTATAAAAATAACTTAGTTTTATTTGTTATTAAATTATGGAAACTGCAACAGTTCTTAGCATTTTTATTCTTAGTTTATTGTTTGGTGTTACTGGTTATTCTATATATACTTCTTTTGGTCCAATTTCAAAAAATTTAAGAGATCCCTTTGAAGAACATGAAGAGTAACTTTTTAGGTGATTTTTAATCATTTCATATAAAATGTAAATATAAATATTTACATTTTAATTTATATGCTGTGTGTTACTATATTGTGAATAGTTGTATATTTTACTTGGCTATTCTAGGTGGGTCTCTAAAAAAGACGGCAAAAAATATTACCATTAGTGTTCCAACTAATAAGAATACATATACTAGTGCTTCCATGTTTTTCCTATTCCTTAATAAATAGTTTTGATTTTTGATAATTTAATATAATATTATACTGCACCCTGTTTTTTACTACTACGATCACCTAGTTTTTGGAATGCTCCAAATTCTACCTGTTCTGTTACTTCAGCTCCTATTCCTGCGAATACATCTCTGAAGATAGTTCTTGATCCATGCCATAAATGTCCAAAAAAGAAGATTAATGCGAAATTGGCATGTCCGAAAGTAAACCATCCTCTTGGACTACTACGAAATACTCCATCTGATTCTAGTGTTGTTCTATCAAATTCAAAGACTTCTCCAAGTTGTGCTTTTCGTGCATATTTTTTTACACTTGGTGCATCATTGAATACCTTTCCATTTAATTTACCACCATAGAAGTTAACTGTTACGCCAACTTGTTCAATACTATATTTTGATTCAGCTCTTCTAAATGGAATGTCTGCTCTGATAATTCCATCTTTATCTACTAGAATAACAGGAAATGTTTCAAAAAATGCAGGCATCCTTCTTACAGTTAATTCTCTACCTTCTTTATCTTGAAATATTGGATGCCCTAACCATGCTTCTGCAATTCCATCTCCTTTGTCCATTGGTCCAGCTCTGAATAATCCACCTTTAGCTGGATTATTTCCAATATAGTCGTAAAATGCTAATTTATCTGGAATTTTAGACCATGCTTCTTCTGGTGTAGCTCCTTCATTTATTGCATTTTCAACCCTCTTTTCTATTTCTTGTTGAAAGTAGCCGCTATCCCATTGATACCTAGTTGGTCCAAAAAGTTCAATTGGTGTTGTTGCTGAACCATACCACATTGTGCCACATGTTACAAATGCACTGAAAAATACAGCAGAAATGCTACTTGATAAGACTGTTTCTATATTTCCCATTCTTAGTGCTCTGTAGAGTCTTTGAGGTGGTCTGACGGTAAGGTGGAATAGGCCTGCTAATATGCCTACAGTACCTGCTGCTATATGGTGTGATGCTATACCACTTGGGTTAAATGGGTTAAATCCATCTGGTCCCCATGCTGGTGCTATTGGTTGAACTTTTCCAGTAACTCCGTATCCATCAGAGATCCATATCCCTGGTCCGAATAAACCTGTTGTATGAAATGCTCCGAATCCAAAACATAGAAGACTAGATAGTAATAAATGGATACCGAATATTTTGGGTAAATCTAAGGCAGGCTCTCCAGTTCGAGGGTCCCTAAATAGTTCTAAATCCCAGTATACCCAATGCCATATTGATGCTAAAAATAACATGCCAGAAAGTACTATATGTGTTATTGCAACTCCTTCAAAACTCCATAATCCAGGATTTGATACGCTTTCTCCTGTTATGCTCCAGCCTCCCCATGAATCAGTAACTCCAATTCTTGTCATGAATGGCATTACAAACATGCCTTGTCTCCACATCGGATTTAATACTGGATCTGATGGGTCAAAAATTGCTAATTCGTATAGAGCCATTGATCCGGCCCATCCTGATACTAATGCTGTATGCATTAAATGTACGGAAATTAATCTACCTGGATCATTTAAAACAACTGTATGTACGCGATACCATGGTAATGCCATATAAGGATATTACTCCTTTTTACTTTTTGGTTGATATATTGCTTTTCTTACTTGTTTGTAGTCATTTAGGTATATTATAACATTTCTTTTATACAATTGATTAATTTTAATCATATTTGTATTTAATGATATTTTTTACAAGTACTACACTAATTGTATTAATTAAAATGAGTATTAATAGACCTTGATATATATTGATTGTTAACCATGTTGTATTAATGATTTCAGTATTAATTGAAATTGATTGATTTAAATTGTGGTTTCTTATTATTTCTATAGCATAAGTTAGTGGATTAATGCAGCAAATGATTTGTAGCCATGTTGGCATAAATGATAAAGGTGCTAGTGCTGTACTTGCAAACAATGTTGGTAAGTTAATGAGTAATGTTGTTAATGCTATAAATTCAATATGTCCTGGAAGAATAAGTGCATTGCATATACTTATTGTAGCTATGTTGGAAATTATTATTGTACTAATAATTATATTCATTATTAGTTGGTTCGTACTGAAATTTATATTGTTTTTAGTTTGATATATTGTAATAATTATTATAATTATAATTTGAGTTGTTGCTATGAACCATGTATGGATTATGCACGAATATATTAGTGAATTTTTATTACTGATGGGTGATATTAAAATTCTGTTAAGAAATCCAAATTCTCTGTCAAAGATAAGTGGTAATCCTGAATTAATAGCGCTATTAAAACCCGTGAATATAATAATTCCTGGATTTAAAAATTCTCTATATTGAATTGTATACTGTTCAAATAAATATATCGGTGCATTTTGAAATAATGCGCCAAATAGCAACAGCCATAGTAGTGGTTGTATCATGCTTATTATTAAGCTTGCTGGTCTTCTAAAGCTTTGAATCTGTAATCTCTTCATTATTTCTTTTGTCTCTTCGTATGTTTTTTGTTGACTTAGTTGTAACTTTATCCTTTTTTTTGGTATAAAATCATTAATTGTCGATTGATTTAATAAGTTCATTCTATTTAGTATATTAATTGTATAAAATTATCTATTAGTTTATTGATTACTTATATTAATTTGGTTATGTGCTATACATTGATTGAGAAGAATAAATATATGTATTATTTTTTTCATTATTCATAATAATATGTTTAAATATAAGTAGCTTGAAATTATGTTAATAAAAAAATATCAATACCTATTTCAAGCTTATTTATTTATTTCATATTTGTATTTTTTATATTATTACTTAATTATTTAAGTAGGGAGAATTATTTTATGCCTAGTTATAAAGTTACACTTAATTTAGAAGATGGATCATCACAAGAATTTGAGTGTCCTGATGATACTTATATTTTAGATGTTGCTGAAGATCTTGGGTTTGATTTGCCTTATTCTTGCCGTGCTGGTGCTTGTTCTAGTTGTGCAGGCATTGTAGTAGAAGGAGAAGTTGATCAGAGTGATCAAACATTTTTAGATGATGATTTAATAGAGCAAGGTTATGTATTAACGTGTGTTACTTATCCTAAAAGTGATTGTGTAATTAATACTCATAAAGAAACAGATTTATATGATGACTAAAAATTGTCTTTTCATATCTTAATGTAAAAGTTTGACAAACCTGATATTTTTTGTGTTTGTCAAACTTACTTTTTTTATATGATAATTATATTTTTACTTCAATATCAACGCCTGCTGGTATATTTAATTTCATTAGTGCATCTATTGTTTTACTTGACGGTTTATATATATCGATAATTTTTGTATAAATTCTTATTTCAAAATGTTCTCTTGAATCTTTATCAACATGCGGTGAACGTAAGACGCAATAAATTTTACGTTTTGTAGGCATTGATATAGGTCCAACAACATGTGTTGCTGTTCTGTTTATCGTGTCTATAATATTGTTACATGATATTTTAAGTAGCTCGTTTTCGTATGTTTTCAATTTTATTCTTACTTTATTTTGTATTGTCATGTGTATTAATCATGATTATTTTAATATTTTAGAAACTACACCTGCGCCAACAGTTCTGCCTCCTTCTCTAATAGCAAACCTCATTCCTTGTTCAATTGCTATCGGGTGTATTAATTCTGCACTCATTTTAATTCTGTCTCCTGGCATTACCATTTCTGCATTAGATCCATCGTCTGCTGTAAATTTATTAATTGTTCCTGTCACATCAGTTGTTCTTACGTAAAATTGTGGCCTGTATCCTGAAAAAAAAGGAGTGTGTCGACCTCCTTCTTCTTTTGTTAAAATATAAACTTCTGCTTCAAATTCTGTATGCGGAGTAATTGCTCCTGGTTGTGCTAACACCATTCCTCTTTGAATTTCTAGTTTTTGTATTCCTCTTAATAGTATTCCAATATTGTCTCCAGCCATTCCTTCATCTAAAGTTTTTTGGAACATTTCTAGTCCCGTGATTGTTGTTGTTTTTGTTTCTTGTAGTCCAACTATTTCAATTGTGTCCCCTACTTTTATTATTCCTCTTTCGATTCTTCCTGTGGCTACTGTTCCTCTTCCAGTAATTGAGAATACATCTTCTACAGCCATTAAAAATGTCTTTTCTGTATCCCTTTGTGGAGTAGGTATATATGAATCTACAGCATCCATTAATGAATGTATTTTATCTACCCATTCGTTATCTCCTCTTTTAGTATTGCCATTTTCTGTCACTTTCTCAAGTGCTAATAGAGCTGATCCTGCGACAAAAGGTATAGCATCTCCAGGGAAATCATATTTTTCAAGTAGTTCTCTGACTTCTAATTCTACTAATTCTCTTAGTTCATCATCTTCTACTTGATCTTGTTTATTTAAGAAAACTACAATATTTGGTACTCCTACTTGTTTTGCTAGTAATATATGTTCTCTTGTTTGTGGCATAGCTCCATCTACTGCTGATACGACTAATATGGCTCCATCCATTTGTGCAGCTCCAGTTATCATATTTTTTACGTAATCAGCATGACCTGGGCAATCTACATGAGCATAGTGCCTATTTTCTGTTTCATATTCAATATGTGCTGTATTGATTGTGATTCCTCTAGCCTTTTCTTCTGGAGCTGCATCAATTTCATCAAATTTTTTAGCTTGTCCTTCATTTGCAGCAGCTAAAGTTGCAGATATTGCTGCTGTTAATGTTGTTTTCCCATGATCAACATGACCAATTGTACCAATGTTAACATGTGGTTTTTTTCGTTCAAATTTTTCGCGTGCCATATTATTTTTCCTTTATTTTTAGTTAATTAAGTTGTATTATTTTTTTAATATCTATAGTGTGCAAAGGCTTTATTCGCTTCAGCCATTCTATGAGTTTCTTCTCTTTTTCTAATAGCATTACCATTTTCGTTTGCTGCATCAATTATCTCATTAGCTAATTTGATACACATACTTTTGCCTGTTCTTTGTAATGCGAATTTTGTAATCCATTTAATGGCTAAGTTTGTTCCTCTATAAGCTCTAACTTCTATAGGTACTTGGTAAGTAGATCCTCCTATTCTTCTTGCTTTAACTTCGACCAATGGTGTTGTATTTCTTATTGCCTTTTCTAAAAGTTCTAATGGTTCATTTTGTGTTTTGCTTTTAATTATTTCTAAAGATTCATAGATCATTTTTTGTGCTAGTCCTTTTTTGCCATCTTTAAGTATTCTAACGGTAAGCATACTGATTAGCTTACTATTATATATAGGATCTGGATATATCTTTCTTTTTTTTGCTATATTACGTCTTGACATTTGTAGTTATGATTATTTTTTTTGTTTTTTAGTTCCGTATTTTGATCTACTATTGTTTCTATCTTTAACACCGGCTGAATCTAATGTTCCCCTGACTACATGATATCTGACACCAGGTAAATCTTTGATACGACCTCCTCTGATTAGTACAACAGAGTGTTCTTGAATATTATGTCCAATTCCTGGTATATATGCAGTTACTTCAAATCCTGAAGTAAGCCTGACTCTTGCCACTTTGCGTAATGCAGAATTAGGTTTTTTAGGTGTTGTAGTATACACTCTTGTACATACTCCTCGTCTTTGTGGGCAAGCTTTCAGTGCTGGAGATTTTGTCTTTTTCTCATATTTTTTTCTTTCTGATCTTATTAATTGTTGAATAGTTGGCATTTTTTGTTTCTATAATATTCATTCAGCTATGAATTTTCTATAAGATTATAATTATTGTATCATCTAGTGTCAAACGCAAAAAAATAATAGTATTTTTTTGTTTAGTATCTAGATTTTTTATTTAAGTTTATATTTCTTCATAAATTTTTCTACCCTACCTTCAGTATCTATTATTCTTTGTGATCCAGTAAAAAAAGGGTGGTTACCCGACCAAATATCTATGTTCAACGTTTTTTTAGTAGATCCTACTGTCATAATATGTTTTCCATCACAGAATACTTTAGATTCATTATACCATTCTGGATGAATGTTGTTTTTTGCCATAAATATTGATTATTATTAATTATATAAATATTAAGTATATGATATATCTGAATACTATTATTATTATCTTTTTGAATATTGTGGTGCTTTTCTTGCTTTGCGTAAGCCGTATTTTTTCCTTTCTTTATTTCTAGCGTCTCTTCTGAGCAACCCTTCTGATTTTAACATAATACGATTTTCTGGATTAATGTGACATAGTGCTCTTGCTAAACCTAGTCTAATTGCATCTGTTTGTCCAGTTAGCCCACCACCTTCTGCTTTGACATATATATCATACTCTTTGTTTAGACCTAATATACTTAGTGGTAAGCATGAAATTCTTAAGTAATTTGGACTAAATTGTAAGTAAGATTCTCCTGGTAATCCATTGATGATAAGTTTGCCCGAGCCTGGTATTAAGTTTACTCTTGCAACAGATGTCTTTCTTCGGCCTGTTCCTGAATATATAATTTTTTTATGATATGAAGTTAACATATTTATTTAGTCAATATTTAGCTTAATTGGTTTGTGGTTTGTATGTGGATGTAAGTTATTTGGATAAATTTTAATGTTTTTCATTAATTGTCGGCCTAAGGAATTTTTTGGTAACATTCCTCTAATCGCATGTTCTAAAATTCTGTTTGGAATCCTTTTTTGAAGTTTTTCAAATACTTCTACTTTTAGTCCTCCTGGTCTACCTGAGTGTCTTTTATATGTTTTTTGTTTATTTTTGTTTCCAGTAATTTGTATTTGTTGTGAGTTAATAATTATTATTTTTAATTTCCCTTGTTTATATGGTAAGTAGTTGATGTTATCTTTGTTTTTTAATATATAAGCTATTTTACTGCTAAGTCTACCTAATCTATATTCTTTTGCGTCAACTATATACCAATTAATTGTTTCTTCTGTTTCTTTTATTATTGTTTTGTTCTTATTTATTTTCATTATTGTTCATTGTAGAGATATTTATAAATATATTATACAATATATTTATTTCTTCTAAATTATTTTAAATTTTCTCTTTTTGTAGATTTATATTTAATTTTTTATTTAAAGCTTCAATTACTTCATCTGCTGACTTTTGACCGAAGTTTTTAATTTCTAAAAGTTCTTCTTGTGTATAATCTAGTAAGTCAGCTATTGAATGAATTTGAGCTCGCTTTAAACAATTGTATGCGCGTACTGATAGTTGTAATTCTTCTATTAAAATTTGATTAATTTGTTTTTCTTTGGTCTCGTTTATTATTGTTCTTGATTTAAAGTTGATGTTTGTTAATGGATGAAACAAACTTGTCAGTATATGAGCTCCTTGGCTTATTGCTTCCTGTGGCGATATACTTCCGTTAGTCCAAACTTCTACAAATAGCTTCTCAGTAACTGTTATATTGTTAATTTTTTTTTCTTCCACTCTATAATTAAATTTTTTTGCTGGCATAAATATTGCATCAATTTGTAAAAAGTCAATTGATCGATCATCAATACCCTTTTCTACTAGTTTATAACCATTTCCTTGTTCTATTTTAAATTCCATTTCAAAGATTGTATTGCTACATATTGTTGCAATATATTGTTTTGGGTCGATCAGCTCTATTTCTGGTGGTATGTCAAATAATCCAGTAGTTATAACAGCTGGGCCTTGTATTCTTAAACGACCTATTTGTGGTTCTGAACTATGGCTTTTTAAGATAACTTCTTTTAAATTTAGAATTATTTCTAAAACATCTTCTCTAACACCTGTGATTGTTGAAAACTCATGATTAATACCAGCTATTCTAACAGCTACAATTGCTGTTCCTCGAAGGTCTGAAAGTATAGTACGACGTAAAGAGTTGCCGACTGTAATTCCTTGTCCCTTTTGTAATGGTTCTAAAACAAAATGTCCATATTGTTCTCTGGCTCCTTTTGTTTTTGACTCTATGCATTCTATTTGAAAATGAGTCATTTCTTTGTTGTTTGTAGTGTACTTAGTTAATGTTTTATATATTTAAACTCTCCGTTTTTTTGGAGGTCTACAGCCATTGTGCGGTACAGGTGTAATATCTTTAATTAAAGTAATTTCTATACCTGCAGCTTGTATTGCTCTAATTGCAGTCTCTCTTCCTGCACCAGGTCCGTTCACCATGACTTCTGTTTGTTTCATTCCATAGTCAATTGCTACTTTTGCTGCTTTTTCTGCTGTTGTTTGTGCTGCAAAAGGTGTACTTTTTTTTGCTCCTTTAAATCCACTTGCTCCTGAAGAAGACCAAGTGATTGTCTCACCTTGAAGGTCAGTGATTGTGATTATGGTGTTATTAAATGTTGATTGTATATGCGTAATTCCATTAATTATATTTTTTTTCTTTTTGTTCTGATTTTTTTTGATTTGTTTTGCCATTATCTAAGTAAATTCAAATTTAAGTTTATATCGTATCTATTTTCTTGGAGCTTTCTTCTTACCTGCAATTGTTTTCTTTGTTCCTCTACCTGTTCTTGCGTTTGTTCTTGTTCTTTGTCCTCTAAGAGGTAATTTTACTCTGTGTCTTCTTCCTCTGTAACACCCAATTTCCATTAGTCTTTTAATGTTCATTGTTTCTGATCGACGTAAATCACCTTCTAAGTCATAATTGTTATTTAGTATATTTCTTATTGATATGATTTGTGTGTCATCTAAATCTTTAACTTTTATATTTTCGTTAATATTAGTTATGCGTAAGATGTTTATAGACCTAGATATCCCTATTCCATATATATAGGTTAAGCCAATTTTTATTCTTTTGTTTTTAGGTAAATCAACACCTTCTATTCTAGCCATAATTATTTCTTTAATGTATTTTTTGTATTTTATTAGTTATCCCTGTTTTTGTTTGTGTTTTGGATTATCACATATTACCATTATTTTCCTATGTCTTCTTATTATACGACACTTTTCACACATTTTTTTTACAGATGGTCTAACTTTCATATTAATTATTGTTTTTTCTATTTTTACTATATTTACCCCATAATATTATCATATTGTTCTGAAATTATATATGTTTGTATTTGTTTAGCTGTTTCTATTGCAACTCCTACTAGTATTAGTAGTGAAGTTGTTCCAAAACCTTGTAATATATTGATTTGAGTTATCTTTGAAGTCAACAGTGGAAACTGTGCTATAATAAACAGAAATAATGCTCCAATAAAAGTGAGTTTGTTAATGATCTTATCTAAATATTTAACTGTTTCTTCTCCAGGTCTAATGTTTGGTATACTTGCACCCATCTTTTGTAAATTTTCTGCTATATCTTTTGTATTTAGTATAATTGAGGAATAAAAATAGCTAAATGCTATGATTAATATTGAATATAATATTAGGTAAAATAAATTATTTGTAATTATGATTTTAAATACTGTTTTAAGTATTGAATTATTAATATTAATCACAGCATATTGAGGCAAAGTAATTGCAGCAGATGCAAAAACTATTGGCATAACACCTCCCTGGTTAAGTTTAAGTGGAATATAGTTTTGTGTATTTAGTTTATTTTTTTCTCCTAAATATTTTGATGCAATAATACTAATTTTTCTTTTGCTATCTTGGATTATTATATTTATAATTAATATTGATATACATGATATGAATAATAGGACGATCACTATTAAGTTGTTCTCATTATTAGCATTATAAGTTTGTAGGTTTTTTGGTATATTTGAAACTATATTTTGAAATATCAAGAGTGAGGCTCCATTTCCTATTCCATATTCAGTAATAATTTCTGAAAACCACATTATAATTATTGATCCTGTTGTTAAAGTTATTACTAAGTCAGTAACAAAAATGATGTTCCAGCTAAATGTATAAGGCTTTATCCATAATCCGATGGAAATGCTTTGTACGACAGCCCATAATGTTGTTAAGTATCTGGTAATTTGACTAATTTTCTGTTTACCTATTTCTCCCTCATTTTTTTGTATCTCTTCTAAACTAGGGATTATTTTGATTAATAATTGTGTAATAATAGATGAGTTGATGTAAGGAATTATTCCAAGGCTAAATATTCCTATTGTTGAAAAACCTCCTCCAGAAAAAACGTTTAAAAAATTTATAATTGTGTTTTGCCCAATACTTTCGTTAAATTCTCCTTGGTTTATTCCAGGTATTGGTATAAAGATTCCAATTCTTGATATGAATAGTATTAGTAGTGTTATCGTAATTTTATTTACGAGTTTTTTAGGTTTCTCCATATAATATTATTAATATAATTGTTCTAATCCAATATTTCTAACAGCAGCTGTTTCTTTAAATGTTTTTAAATTATTTAGAGCGTTTAAAACGGCCCTTGCATTATTTAAAGTGTTACTTGATCCAAGTTGTTTAGCCAATATATTTTTGATTCCTGCAAGCTCTAAAACAGTTCTAGTAGATCCACCTGCAATTACACCTGAGCCTGTTGCTGAAGGTCGTAATATAATTTTTGCTGCTCCTGACCTTCCATTAATAGGATGTGGTATAGAAGAATATTTGGTTAATGGTATACTAATTGTGTGTTTTTTTGCATCTGCAACTCCTTTTTTTACAGCACCTATAACGTCGCTCGCTTTTCCAACTCCTACACCTATTTGTCCATTTTCGTTACCAATTATTAAGACAGCTCTAAAGCTTAACTTCTTACCTCCTTTTACGACTTTAGTTACCCTTTTAACTTCTACTACTTTTTCTTCCCAGCTGTTTTCTTCTTTACCTTTGATGTACTTTTTTTTCATAACTAATCAAGATTTTTTGTTTTAAAATATAATTCCTTCTTTTCTCGTTGCATCTGCAACTGCTTTGACTTGCCCATGGTATAAGTTGTGACCTCTATCAAAAATAATCTCTTTAATGCCAAGTTTCTTAAGCTTAACACCAATATGTTGTCCTACTATTTGTGCCGTAGCACAATTTTTTCCATATTTGATTTTATTTTTTATCTCTTTTGATATTGTTGAACTACTCGTGATTACTTTTTGTGTATTGTCATCTATTAAATTTGCATATATATGTTTATTCGATTTAAAAATATATAGCCTAAGTTTTTTTGTATTATTTGATTTCATTATTTTTATTTGCCTGCTTTGCCTACTTTTCTTTTAACTGTTTCATTTTCATATCTAATTCCTTTTCCTTTATATGGTTCCGGTGGTCTAACTGATCTAATTGTTGCTGCAATTTGACCGACTTTTTCTTTATTAATTCCTGATACACAAATATTTGTATTATTTTCTACTCTAATATTTATGTTTTCAGGAGGTTCTATTTTTACTGCATGGCTATATCCTATATTTAAAATTAAGTTTTTTCCTTCCATGTGTGATCTATATCCAACTCCTTGTATAATTAATTTTTTTTCAAATCCTTGTGATACTCCTTGTATCATGTTGTTTATTATACTTCTTGATAGTCCATGTATAGCTTGTGCTTCCTGTGTGTTTTGCGTTTTTATTAATTTTATTATGTTGTTTCTTGTTTCTACTTTTATGAGTTCAGAAATTTTATAAGATAATTGACCTTTTGTGCCTTGTACCAGGATTTCAGGTTGATTGATGATTACCTCGATATTATTCGGTATTACAATTTCTTTTCTACCTATTCTTGACATATATTTTTTTTAGTTTTTGTATAATATATTGACTTACCATATGTAGCACAAAACTTCTCCGCCTAATCCAAATTGTCTTGCTGTTTTATCTGTCATAATTCCTTTTGAAGTTGATATAATAGCAATACCAATACCACCTAAAACTTTTGGCAATTCTTTATGATTGGCATACACTTTCAAGCCTGGTTTACTGATTCTCTTAAGTTCTGTAATAATTGGTTTCTTGTTTTTGCCTTTATATTTTAAAGAGACTAATATTTGATTTCTTAAATCTGAGCCTATTTCTTTAAATTCGTATATAAAACCTTCTTGTTGTAGAACTTTAATAATATTTCTAGTCATTTTCGTTGCTGGTATTTGAACTATTTGATGCTTAGCTAAATTAGCGTTTCTGATTTTTGTGAGCATATCTGAGATCATATCATTTATCATATCTGGTGTTATTTATTGTTTTATATTATCTGTTTGTCTCTTATCTATTACTAAATTATTGTTTAAAGGGCATACCAAATTTTTTTAATAGACTTAAGCTCTCTTTATCATTTTTAGCTGTTGTTACAATCGTGATGTTCATGCCCCTTATTTTATCTATTTGTTCATAATCGATTTCTGGGAAAATAATTTGTTCCTTTAATCCTAAATTATAATTCCCACGACCATCAAATTGTTTTGGGCTGATGCCTCTAAAATCTCTAATGCGAGGTAGAGATAAATTAATTAGTTTATTTAGAAAGTTGTACATTTTTTCTCTTCTTAGTGTTACTTTTAAACCTATCGGTATATTATCTCTAATTTTAAAGCCGGCGATAGATTTTTTTGTTTTGGTAATTAGAGGTTTTTGTCCAGTTATATACGAAAATTCTTCTATGCTTTTATCTATTGCTTTATTGTTGTAGGCAGCTTCTCCGATTCCTCTGTTAATAGTTATTTTAACTAACTTAGGTACTTCATGTACATTATTGTAATTAAATTCTTTTAACAGTTCTGGAAATATTTTGTTCTCGTAAGTTTCTTTTAGTGATTGACTCATGATTAATGTTTATACAGTTTTTGTAATTAATTTTATATTTGAGTAATGTATGGGTGTTTCTATCTTTTTTATATATCCTTTATTTTCTGTTTGTTTAGGTTTTATATGTTTTGTTTTTATATTTATATTTTCTATAAGTACTTGGTTATTTTTTTTGAGTATTGACAAAACTTTTCCATATTCTCCTTTATGTTTTCCTGATATTATTTTAATATCATCACCTTTTTTTATTTTAATTTTCATTATATTATTTTTTTATACTACTTCTGGTGCTAGTGATAGAATTTTAGTAAAATTTTTGTCTCTTAATTCTTTTGCTATAGGTCCAAATACTCTTGTTCCTTTGGGATTTTTATCTTTATTAATGATCACAGCAGCATTTTCGTCAAAACGCACACTCATTCCATCTGATCTACGTAGTGTTTTCTTGGTTCTAACAATAACGGCTCTAACAACTTCTGATCTCTTCACAGGCATATTCGGTGAAGCGTCTTTGACGACTCCTATAATGATATCTCCTATTTTGCCATATTTGGGATTATTAGTACCTAAAACTCTAATACACATGATTTTACGTGCACCGCTATTATCTGCTATATTTAAGTAAGTCTGTGTTTGTATCATTGATTTTTTATTAATTCAATTATTTTCCAACGTTTATTTTTACTTAGTGGTCTTGTTTCTTGTATTTTAACTTTATCACCTATGTTGCACCTATTCGTAGGATCATCAACGTAATATTTATTTGTTTTATTGATGATTTTACCATATTTTTTATGTGCAGTTGGATTTTTAACTATTACTATTACAGTCTTGTTCATTTTATTGCTTACTACTGTTCCAAGTGTTTCTTTATTAGACATTTAGTTATTTGTACTATTATTTATATTAAGTATTTGAGATATTTTATGTTGAATTTGTTTGATTTTATGCCTTTCGTTTTTTTGTTTCGTAATTTTGTTCATTCTGAGGATAACGAGTTCTTTTTTTAATTTTACTGTTTCTTCCTTTATATTCATAAAATTTGTTTTTTGAAATAGTTAGTAATTTATCTTTTTTAAGTAACTTTATCTTTTATAATAAATTTTGTTTTTATTGGTAATTTATAAGATGCTAAATGCATTGCTTGTTGGGCTACATTTTGTGGCACTCCGGCAATTTCAAATATAATATGACCTGGTTTAATTACGGCAACCCAGTATTCTGGTGCACCTTTTCCAGAACCCATTCTGGTTTCAGCTGGCCTTGCAGTTATTGGTTTATCAGGAAAAACTCTAATCCATAATTTTCCTCCTCTTTTTACGTATCTTGTTATAGTTCTTCTTGTTGCTTCTATTTGTCGAGAAGTTAACCATGTTGGTTCAGTTGCTTGTAAAGCATATTCTCCAAATATAATTGTGTTTCCTTTACTTGCATTACCTTTCATACGTCCACGATGTTGTTTTCTAAATTTTGTTCTTTTAGGACTTAGCATAATTAGATTTTTGAGGTTTATACTTTAATTGTTTCGTCTTTAAATAGCCATATTTTAATACCCAATATACCATATATAGTATGTGCTCGAGTATATGCATAGTCAATATTTGCTCTAAGAGTTTGTAGCGGTACCCTACCTTCACGAACCCATTCTTTTCTAGCAATTTCTGCTCCATTAAGTCTACCTGATATTTGTATTTTGATTCCACTTATATTTGCTTTGTGTGCTTTTTGTATTCCCTGTCTTACAGCTCTTCTAAAAGCTATTCTTTTTTCTAATTGTTGTGCAATCCATTGAGCAAGTAGTATTGCTTCCCTATCAGGTTCTGTAACTTCTACAACATTAATTCTAATTTTATTAGAATTATTTAACTTGTTAGTCATTTTATTTCTAATTATATCTATACCTGATCCTGATTTGCCCAAAATAATTCCTGGCCTGGCTGTATATATATGAATTTCTGTTTGATCTAGCTTCCTATCTATTTTAATTTTAGAGATACTTGCTTTTTTTAAATTGTTTTCTATGTAATATCTTATTTTATGATCTTCTTCTATAAGTTTAGGATATGTTTTCATCTCTGAAAACCAAGATGATTTGTGTGATTCAGTTATTCCTATGCGAAATCCTGATGGATGTATTTTTTGTCCCATGTTATTGTGCTTCTAATTTTATTGTTATATGGCATGTAGGCTTTTTAATTGGAAATGCTCTTCCTTGTGCTCTTGGCTGAAATCTTTTTAGAATAGGGCCTTTATTTGCGTATGCTTCTATTATTTTTATTTGTTGTTTATTAACACTTAAATTTTGCTTCATATTATGAAATGCAGAGTCTAATATTTTAATTATTATTTTACAATTTTTATATGGCATAAACTCGAGCATCAATCTTGCTTCACTATAGCTTTTACCTTGAATTTGTTGAAGTACTCTACTGGATTTATATTGAGATGTTCTTATGTATTTAGTTATAGCTTGTGACTTAATTTTTGTATTATTCATGAATTATTTTCTTGTTCTTCTATCATTTTTGATGTGACTTCTGAAGGTTCTTGTTGGTACAAATTCTCCTAATTTATGACCAATCATTTGTTCTGAAATAAATACTGGGAAATGTTGTTTACCATTATAAACGGCAAATGTATGCCCGATCATATTAGGAATTATTGTAGATGATCGTGACCAAGTTTTAATAGTGTCTTTTTTATTATTATTATTTAGTTGCTCAATCTTTTTGAGTAATTTAAATTCAATATAAGGTCCTTTGAATATTGATCTTGACATATAAATGTTTAAGTTAAGTTTTTTATTTATTTACGGCGACGAAGTATATACATGTTACTATACTTTTTCTTTTTTCTTGTTTTTTGTCCTAATGCTGGTTTTCCCCATGGAGTCACTGGTCTTGGTTTACCTATTGGAGATTTTCCTTCGCCACCTCCGTGTGGATGATCGATTGGATTCATTACTACCCCTCTAACTTTAGGCCTTTTTCCTAACCATCTTTTCCTACCAGCTTTTCCTATTTTAATGTTATTATAGTCTATATTACCAACTTGTCCGATCGTTGCATAACATTCTTTATTTATTGTTCTAACCTCACTAGAAGGTAGTTTTAATGTAACTAAATTGTTTTCTTTTGCTACAATTTGTGCATATGTACCAGCAGCCCTAACAATTTGTCCACCTTTTTGGGGTTTAAGTTCTATGTTATGAACAGCTGTTCCTAAAGGAATTTTTTCTAATGGTAAAGCATTGCCTACTTCTATTGGTGAATTGTTCCCTGCAATAATTTTGTTTCCAACAGCTAGCAATCTTGGCTGTAAAATATATCTTTTTTCTCCGTCTTCATAGTTAATTAGTGCAATTCTTGCATTTCTGTAAGGATCATATTGAATGCTTGATACTGTTCCTATAACATTTTTTTTATTTCTTTTGAAGTCTATGACTCTGTATCTTTTTTTATGTCCACCACCTCTATGTCTCGATGTAATTATCCCTCTATTGTTTCTGCCTTGAAGTGAGTGTTTATGTTTTACAAGTTTTTTTTCTGGTTTATCTTTAGTGATATCACTGAATGTTGATACTGTTCTATTACGTGTTCCTGGAGTGTATGATTTATATAAACGTATTGTCATATATATAATTGATAAGATTCTATTTTATTCTTTTTTATATTTAATTGTCAAATAATTTAATTGTGTATTCTGGGTGTAGTTGAATTATAGCTTTTTTATATTGTGTAGTTTTTCCTTTAAATTTACCTATCGTTTTTACTTTGTGAGGCATATTTAGTGTATTGATCTTTTTAACTTTTACATTAAAAATTTCTTCTATTGTAGCTTTTATTTGATCTTTATTACTTTTTTTTGTTACTTTAAAGCAATAACTATTATTTTCTATATTTTTTGTTGTTTTATCTGTTATTACTGGATATTTGATTATATCTGGCTCTACTATTATTTTATGTTTTATCATATTTCTTTAAAAATTTGCATTGTTAATTTCCTCTAAAGCGCATTGAGTTATTATTATTGTATCAGCTTTCAATAAAGACATTATGTTAATGCTATGGATTTCAATTAACTCTAAATTATGTATATTACGAAATGATAAATATAGAACCTTTGTTTTTTTTTCTACAATTAAAAGCAATTTGTGTTTTTTCTGTATTTTAACCCCAAGTTTTTTAATCTTTGAAACTGCAGTTTTTGTATTAGGAATAATGACATTATCTAGTAGATTGTCTGTTACAATAGTCTGATTAAATTTATTGGCTATTATAGTATTAATTGCTAGTCTTTTTTCTTTTTTATTAATTTTGGATTTATATAACTTTTTTTTTGGTCCAAATATTACTCCTCCACCTTTCCATAATGGAGATCTACTAGATCCGGCTCTTGCTCTTCCTGTTCCTTTTTGTTTCCAAGGTTTTTTTCCACCACCTCTAACTTCACTTCTTGTTTTACTATGGGCATTTCTGATTCTATTATTTTTGAGTTGCTGCTTTAGCGCTTTATGTATTAGGTACATTTGTTCTTCATGCTCATTGCTTATCTTTAGTTGAATAATTTTTGAACTTCCTTGTTGATATGGAGACGCAAATTGATATTTTAGTTCTTTTGTGATACTCATATATTATTTTTGATTTATATAAATGATATTTCCTTTTTTACCAGGTATAGATCCTTTAATAATAAGGATGTTATGTTGAATATCTATATTCAGGATTGATATATTTTTTATACTTACTTTTCTATTTCCCATTCTACCTGCCATTTTTTTTCCAGGAAAAACTCTGCCAGGTGTTGTTCCTGCTCCTATTGAACCTGGTTGTCTATGATTTTTAGAACCATGTGACATAGGTCCTCTGTGAAAATTATGTCTTTTTTGATATCCACTAAATCCTTTTCCTATACTTGTTGCCGATATATTAATATATTTATCTTTGTTAAGTTGTGAAATATTGATAATTTGTCCAATGCTTAATTTTTGCCAATTATTACTTTTATATTCTATTAAATGTTTAAAGCAGGGTAATTTGTTGATTTTAAAATGCCCTATGATTGGTTTATTTAATTTATTCGGTTGTATATACTCATAACCTATTTGAATTTTTGCATGTTCCTTAGTGTGTTTTATTTGTGTTATTGTACATGGTCCGACTTCTAATATAGTTGCTGGTATTGCATATCCTTTTTGATCAAATATTTGTGTCATTCCTATCTTTTTTCCTACTATTCCAATGGACATGAATCTTCCTTTGTTAATCAATTCAGTATATTAAACTTTTATATATATTATCTTGTAATTTACATTAATTTTCAAGTTTATCCATTATATTTGAATTTTTAATTCGGTAATTACTACTAGTGTATTTGCTTAATATAGTACAATATTATTATGTGCATATTAATTATAAATTTGGAGTTTTTCAATGACTAAAATAATAGGAATTGATTTAGGTACAACAAATTCTGTGGTTGCTGTTATGGAAGGTGGTAAGCCAACAGTTATTTCTAATAAAGAAGGATTACGTACAACTCCTTCTGTTGTTGCTTATACAAAGAAGCAAGATAAATTAGTAGGAAATATTGCTAAACGACAAGCAGTCATGAATCCAGAAAATACGTTTTATTCCGTAAAAAGGTTTATAGGTCGTAAATATGAAGAAGTACTTCAAGATATTCATCAATTATCTTATATAGTTAATACAGATAACAAAGTAAATGTTAAGCTTGATTGTCCAGCATTGAATAAGAGCTTTGCTCCAGAAGAAATATCTGCTCAAGTATTAAGAAAGTTAGTTGAAGATGCTAGTAGTTATTTAGGACAAACTGTTACTCAAGCTGTTATTACTGTACCTGCTTACTTTAATGATTCTCAGAGGCAAGCAACAAAAGATGCTGGACAAATTGCAGGATTAGATGTTTTAAGAATTATTAATGAACCAACTGCTGCTTCATTATCATATGGTTTAGATAAAAAAAATAATGAAACAGTATTGGTTTTTGACTTAGGTGGTGGTACATTTGATGTTTCTATTTTAGAAGTAGGTGATGGGGTGTTTGAAGTTTTATCTACATCAGGAGATACAAACTTAGGTGGTGATGATTTTGATCGTAAAATAGTAGATTGGTTAGTTTCTGAGTTTAAAAATGATGAAGGAATAGATTTAAGTAAAGATAGACAAGCCTTACAAAGATTGACTGAAGCGTCTGAAAAAGCAAAAATGGAATTATCAAGTTTATTACAAACTGATATTAATTTGCCTTTTATTACTTCTACTGATACTGGTCCAAAACATTTAGAAAAAAGTATAACACGTTTAAAATTTGAAGATTTATGCTCATCTCTAATATCTAGTTGCCAAGTACCAGTTGATAATGCTTTAAAAGATGCACAATTAAATTCACAGGATATTGATGAAGTTGTTCTAGTAGGTGGTTCAACAAGAATACCTGCTATTCAAAAGTTAGTCAAAGACTATATTGGTAAAGATCCTAATCAAAGTGTAAATCCAGATGAAGTTGTTGCAATAGGTGCAGCAGTTCAAGCTGGAGTGTTAGCTGGTGAAGTTAAAGATATTCTATTATTAGATGTTACTCCTTTATCTTTAGGTGTTGAAACTTTAGGTGGAGTAATGACAAAAATTATTTCTAGAAATACTACTGTACCTACTAAAAAGTCTGAAGTATTTTCTACAGCAGTTGATAACCAACCAAATGTCGAAATTCATGTTCTTCAAGGTGAGAGGGAATTTACTAAAGATAATAAGAGTTTAGGTACATTTAGGTTAGATGGAATTATGTCAGCTCCGAGAGGTGTTCCTCAGATAGAAGTTACCTTTGATATAGATGCTAACGGTATTCTTTCAGTTACTGCAAAGGATAAAGGTACTGGAAAAGAGCAGTCTATAACAATTACAGGTGCATCTACATTACCAAAGGAAGAGGTTGAGCAGCTTGTCAAAGATGCTCAACAAAATGCTGAATTAGATAAACAAAAACGTGAGCAAATAGATCTAAAAAATAATGCTGATTCGCTTTGTTATCAATCAGAGAATCAAATTAAAGAATTAGGTGATAAATTAGATTCTTCGGTTAAACGACAATTAGAAGAAAAAATTAGTGAATTAAGACAGTCATTAAAAGATGATAATTATGAACAAATTAAAGTCCTACAGACTGAATTACAACAATTAATGATGAATTTAGGTAAAAAAGTGTATGATACAAGTAAATCAGAAAGTTCAGAAGATACTGTAATAGATACAAATTCGAAAGAGGCATAGTTGTTGGTTTATTGATAAATTAGTAAGCGGGTAACGCGATTCGAACGCGCGACATCAACCTTGGCAAGGTTGCGCTCTACCGCTGAGCTATACCCGCTTAGTATTCGCATGGTAAGTATATGAATACCAAAATATTTAATTTTTGTCAATTATGTCAAGGTAGAACAGATTTATTTTCTATTCTACCGATTTCTTGATCTTAGTTATGCAATAAACGAATTAAGAATCCCTGTAACTATTATAAGTCCAATCCATATTCCTATGCTAGTATAAACTAAATTTTTTGATTTCTCCCATTGGCCTGGAGATGCAAGTGTAACTGGTATTCCTATGACTAATATAATTGATAACATTACTAGTGCTAATACTAATAATTGAACAACAAGTATCATAAATTTATTTCCTTCATAATATGTTCTTTGAATATATATTATATTCTACTAGTATATAATACTATTTATTAATGATAAAATATTTTACTTATATAATTATGTATATATATTGCATATTTTTATAATAGATAGCAGAAGTTAGTATATTTATTATAATCTTATATATGAATATTAATTTACTATATGTATTTCAAGAGGTGTTATGAGTACTATTATGTTTTTTGCTAAGTTGCCAGATGCATATCTATTATTTCGTCCATTAGTCGATATACTACCAATAATTCCTGTATTTTTTTTATTATTAGCTTTTGTTTGGCAGGCAGCAATTGGCTTTAGGTAGTTATTCAGGTCTTTTATTGTTATAAAATCTTTATTTTATTAGTATTATTTTTTTATTTTATATATGGTAGAACCACTTTTATCAGGAATAGTTCTTGGATTAATTCCTGTTACATTATTCGGTTTATTAGTAGCTGCTTATTTACAGTATCGTCGAGGTAATCAATTGGGTTTATAGTACTTTAATGTATTAATTTATTATTGTTCTTAATTCTCTAAGTAGTGTAACTACATGGAGAATTATTTTATACTTTACCAGCTAGATTTTTTGATTCCTGGTAATAAACATGAATGTGCCATTTCCCTTAATACGTGTCTAGATAATCCAAAGTCTCTATAAAAACCTCTGCTTCTTCCAGTCATCCAACATCTATTTCTTTTTCTACAACTTAAACTGTTTCTTGGTATTTTTTGTAATGTTTGTTGTAATTTAATATTGGCTTCAAAATTTGTACTTATTTTTATTGAATTTTTAATATCTTGTCTTTTATCGCAATACTTAAGAGCTAATTCTTTTCTTTTAATTTCTCTTTGTATCATGCTTTTTTTAGCCATAAATTTTGTAATTATATATATATTGCAACATGGCTAAATTTTATCGTATTTATATAATTATTTCAATCTTTTTTAATAAGCAAGAGATAATCCGTAAAAAATAGATTATCTTTTGCTGTTGTTATGAATTATTAACTTTTCTTTTTTTTACATTTTAACTAAGTTTTGAACTTGTTGATGCAATTACAAATGCAGCATAAGTTAATATATATCCTACAGAAAAGTGTGCTAGACCTACTAGTCTTGCTTGTACTATTGATAGTGCAACTGGTTTATCTTTCCATCTAACTAAATTGGCTAATGGTGTTCTTTCATGAGCCCATGCCAATGTTTCTATTAATTCTTGCCAGTATCCTCTCCATGATATTAAGAACATAAAACCTGTAGCCCATACTAAGTGACCAAATAAGAACATCCATGCCCATACAGATAAATTATTCATTCCGTAGGGATTATATCCGTTAATTAGGGGAGATGAGTTAAGCCATAAATAATCTCTTAACCAACCCATTAAGTATGTTGAGGATTCATTAAATTGGTTAGTATTACCTTGCCAAATAGTTATATGTTTCCAGTGCCAATAGAAAGTTACCCACCCAATAGTATTTAACATCCAAAAAACTGATAAATAAAATGCGTCCCATGCTGATATATCGCATGTGCCACCTCTACCAGGACCATCACAAGGGAAGCTGTAACCAAAGTCTTTTTTATCTGGCATTAGTTTTGAGCCTCTAGCATCTAATGCACCTTTTGCTAGTATTAGTGTTGTAGTATGTAAGCCTAATGCAATTGCATGGTGTACTAAAAAGTCTCCAGGACCAATTGTTAAAAATAATGAGTTCTTATTATTATTAATAGCTTCGAGCCATCCTGGTAACCAAATACTTGTTCCTGCTTTACTAGCAACGCTAGAGGATGAAGATAGCAATACATTAAATCCATATAAAGCTTTTCCTGAACTCGCTTGAATCCATTGTGCAAATACTGGTTCAATTAGTATTTGTTTTTCTGGTGTACCGAATGCCAACATTGTGTCGTTATGAATATATAGACCTAATGTATGAAAACCAAGAAATAAACATACCCAACTTAAATGTGATATAATTGCTTCTTTGTGCTCTAACATTCTACTTAATACATTATTTTTATTTTTTTCAGGATCATAGTCTCTTACAAAAAATATTGCTCCGTGTGCAAAAGCACCTACCATTAAGAATCCTGCTATATATTGGTGGTGAGTATATAATGCTGCTTGGGTTGTGAAACTTTTAGCCATAAATGCATATGGTGGTAATGCGTACATATGTTGTGCAACAAGTGATGTAATTGTACCTAAAGAACCAAGTGCTAAACCTAGTTGCATGTGTAGTGATTCAGTTATTGTTTCATATAAACCAGTATGTCCATTACCTAGTTTTCCACTTGGTGGATTATGGGCTTCAAGGATTTCTTTTATATTATGTCCAATACCCCAGTTAGTTCTATACATGTGACCTGCAATAATGAATATTACTCCTATAGCTAAATGATGATGAGCCATATCCGTTAGCCATAAAGATTGACTTTGTGGATGAAAACCTCCCAAAAATGTTAATATTGCTGTCCCAGACCCTTCTGAAGTTCCAAATATGTGTTGTAAGCTATCTGGCTCATTTGCGTACTCAAACCATCTTCCTGTAAAGAATGGTGTTAAGCCATCTGGGTGAGGTAAAATTTTAGTAAAATTTTCCCATCTTATATGTTGTCCTCGTGATTCTGGAATCGCGACATGTACTAAATGTCCTGTCCATGCAAGTGAGCTTACACCAAATAAGCCTGATAAATGGTGATTTAATCTTGATTCATTGTTTTTAAACCATGATAGACCTGGTTTAAATTTAGGTTGTAGATGTAGCCACCCTGCAAATAGCATAACAGTAGATAAAACTAATAAAAAAATTGCTCCATTGTATAAGTCATTATTAGTTCTCATACCTATCGTATACCACCAATGATATAATCCTGAAAATGCTATATCAACTGGATATGATGATCCTTCTCTACTAAAAGCTTTGATAGCTGGTTGCCCAAAATGTGGGTCCCAAATTGCATGAGCTATTGGTTGTGTTTTCAGTGGTTGTAATACCCATTGTTCGAAGTTGCCTTGCCATGCAACATGAAATAGATTGCCAGATGTCCATAAAAAAATTATTGCTATGTGTCCGAAATGAGAAGCAAAAATTTTTTGGTATAAGTTTTCTTCTGTCATACCGTCATGACTTTCAAAGTCGTGTGCCGTTGCTATTCCGTACCAAATCCTTCTTGTTGTAGGATCTTGTGATAGCTCTTGGCTAAATTTTGGAAATTTTGTTGCCATTTTTATTTATCCTTATCCTACTGATATTATTCTTGCTAGGAAAAATGCCCAAGTTGTACCAATTCCTCCAAGTAAATAATGAGCTAGTCCAACTGCTCTTCCTTGTGTAATACTTAGCGCTCTTGGTTGAATTGATGGTGCTACTTTAACTTTATTGTGAGCCCAAACAATTGATTCTATTAATTCTTGCCAATAACCACGTCCACTGAATAAAAACATTAAGCTAAATGCCCATACAAAATGTGCACCTAAGAATATTAGTCCGTATGCTGATAATGCTGAACCATAAGACTGTATTACTTGTGATGCTTGTGCCCATAGAAAGTCTCTAAGCCATCCATTAATTGTAATTGCTCCTTGAGCAAAGTTTCCTCCAGTAATATGAGAAATGTTTCCTGTATTTGTTATACTTCCCCATACATCTGATTGCATTTTCCAGCTAAAATGAAATATTACTATAGATAGTGAGTTGTACATCCAAAATAGTCCTAAAAATACATGATCCCAAGCAGAAACTTGGCATGTGCCACCTCTACCGGGTCCGTCACATGGAAAGCGAAAACCTAGATTTGATTTGTCAGGAATTAGCCTCGAATTTCTTGCAAATAGGAATCCTTTTACTAAAATTAATACAGTTACATGTATAGTAAACGCATGAATATGGTGAACCATGAAATCTGCGGTTCCAAGTTTAATGGGAGCAATTGCTATTTTATTTGCTATTGATACGATATCACCACCGAATACGTAACTTGCAGTTGCTAATGAATTTGGACTTGTGTTGCTTGGTGCTAAAGTATGTATATTTTGAATCCATTGAGCAAATATGGGTTGTAATTGTATTGCTGTGTCTGAAAACATATCTTGTGATCTGCCTAATGCTCTCATAGTATCGTTATGTATATATAGTCCAAATGAGTGAAAACCAAGAAAAATACATAACCAATTTAAATGAGATATAATTGCATCTCTATGTCTAATTATTCTGTCTAGCACATTGTCATAATTTTGTGCTGGATTATAGTCACGAACCATGAAAATTGAAGCATGTGCTCCTGCTCCTACTATACAAAATCCTCCAATCCACATATGATGTGTAAAAAGCGAGAGTTGTGTTGCGTAATCTGTAGCTATAAAAGGATAAGGAGGCATTGCATACATATGATGTGCAACAATAATGCTTAAAGATCCCATCATTGCTAGATTAATTGCTAGTTGTGCATGCCAAGATGTCGTTAAAATTTCATATAGACCTTTATGTCCTTCTCCAGTAAATGGTCCTTTGTGAGCTTCAAGAATTTCTTTCATGCTATGTCCGATACCCCAATTCGTTCTGTACATATGACCAGCAATTAAAAATAGAACAGATAAAGCTAAATGATGGTGAGCTATATCACTGAGCCACAGTCCTCCATTTATTGGGTTTAAACCACCTTTAAAGGTAAGAAAATCGGAATATTCATTCCAATTTAATGTAAAAAATGGAAGTATTCCCTTTGCAAAGCTAGGGTACAGTTCACTCATTAAGTTTCTATTTACTATGAATTCATGAGGTAGAGGTATTTCTTGAGGAGACACACCTGAATCCAATAATTTATTTATTGGTAGAGCTATATGAATTTGATGTCCTGACCATCCGAGACATCCTAATCCTAGTAGTCCAGCTAAATGATGGTTCATCATTGATTCAACGTTTTGAAACCATTCTAGCTTTGGAGCTGATTTGTGATAATGGAACCATCCAGCAAATATCATTAGTAAAGACATAACCAATCCACCAATAGCAGTTGCGTATAATTCAAATTCTGTTGTTATACCTGATGATCTCCATAGTTGGAAAAAACCTGAAGTTATTTGCAAACCTTGAAATCCTCCACCTACATCTGCATTTAAGATCTCTTGTCCAACTATTGGCCATACTACTTGTGCACTGGGTTTTATTGTTATTGGATTGCTTAACCATGCTACATAATTAGAAAATTTTGCTCCATGAAAGTACATTCCGCTTAACCATAGAAATATTATGGCTAATTGACCGAAGTGTGCGCTAAAAATTTTTCTAGATATATCTTCTAAAGAGCTTGTATGACTATCGAAGTCGTGTGCATTTGCGTGCAAGTTCCATATCCACGTAGTTGTGTTTGGTCCCTTAGCTAGTGTCCTTGAAAAGTGTCCAGGTTTTGCCCATTTTTCAAAGGATGTTGCAACTGGGTTTTTTTCTACTGTGACTTTTACTTTTCTTGTCTCTTGCTCTTTTGAGCTAGTTGTCATCTAGATTCTCCTCTCTATAAATTATATTCATAAAATGAGACAATTAATAAAACACTCATATAAAAGATGTGTGAATTTCCTATAATCTGTTTTCTCAAATTTAAGGAGTTGTGAGTTTTTATTATTCTACTTTATTATTATAGTTTATAGTTAATATAGTTTTTATTCTCTGTTAACAATCGTTAAAATCTTTATTTTACTTAACTTTGATTTTCACTAGTGCTTGTCCACAATCTACAATGTCTCCATCTTTAATCAAAATTTCTACCACTTCTCCTGTCACTTCAGATTCTATTTCATTCATTAATTTCATGGCTTCAATAATACACACTATTTGTTTGGGTTTTACAGTTTCGCCTATTTCTATGAAAGAAGGTTCATTAGGAGCTGGTGACTTATAAAAAGTACCAACCATTGGGGATATAATTGTTGAATAAATACTCGAATGTTCTATTTTATTTTCTTTTTCTACTCCTTCTATTATTTCTTTTTTTTGAATAGTTTTTTTTGTATTATGTGTAAAATTTTGATTATTATTGATAGTGAGTGCAGCTGGATGATTCGTCTTCGATATTTTTAATTTATTGATTGTAATTTTAGTGCTTTTTTTTTCTATTTTTAAATTCTGTATCTTGTTTTGGTTAATAGAATTAATAATTTTTGTAACATCTTCTATTTTAATCATGATAAATTTATTTTATTAATAAGAGTTAATGCATTGCTATATTTTATATTTAATTTCTGATTTAAGTAGCCATATTCTTTGCTTATTAGAAAATTGTACAATTGGTATAATATGATATCTCGAAATTTTTTTATAGCCAACAAATTTTAAATTTTTGTTGAAGTGTCCACTAACTTTTTTTTTATATTGTTAGGAATGAATTTTATTTTTACTGAGTATTCTTTCATTTTGTGTATTTTATAGTGAATTATTATATTTTAATTAATGTTTTTTTGCTATCTTTTTTAAGATATAATTAATTTAAATTATATATTTTTTGATATACAATTATATTTTAATATAAGTTAATGTTAATTGCTGATGATTTAGATAAGCTTTTAAATATTCTACCTGATTTTATAAAAGATCCCTTGAATAAGCATCCAAGCAAAAAATTTTTGATAGAAATAGTTATGGATTTAGGAAGAAGACCAGAAGCTCGTTTTCCAGATGGACCAGAATATTTATCAATAGTTAATATTTCTTGGAATGATTTAGATTTATGTATTAAGAAAATACCACAATTTAGTGGAGATAATAGGTCTGGTATTGAATGTACATTACATAGAATTAGTTCTATCAAGAATCGAAAAGGTAGTATTATTGGTTTAACTTTTCGTGTTGGTCGTGCTATATTTGGTACGATTAGTGCTATTAGAGATATGTTATATACAGGTAGATCGATACTTCTTTTGGGTAAACCTGGAGTAGGTAAAACAACTGCAATACGTGAAATAACAAGGGTGTTAGCTGATGAAATGGAAAAACGAGTTGTTATTATCGATACTTCTAATGAGATTGCAGGAGATGGTGATATACCTCATCCAGCTATTGGACGTGCTAGAAGAATGCAGGTTGCAAAACCCGAATTACAACATCAAGTTATGATAGAGGCAGTTGAAAATCATATGCCTGAGGTAATTATTATAGATGAAATTGGTACTGAATTAGAAGCTATAGCAGCTCGTACAATTGCTGAGAGAGGAGTTCAACTTGTTGGTACAGCTCATGGAAATTATTTACATAGTATTATTAAAAATCCTACTTTGTCTGATTTAATTGGCGGTATACAGTATGTTACTTTAGGAGATGATGAAGCTAAAAGGCGTGGTTCACAAAAAAGTGTTTTAGAGAGAAAATCCATACCTGCTTTTCAAGTGGCAATAGAAATTCATGAGCGTAATAGCTGGATAATTCATGAGAGAGTTGATCGTGTTATTGATAATATATTACAAGGATCTATAATATCTTTACAGCGTCGTAAATTTAATTTTGATGGATCTATTTCTATTGAGTGTGAAAATTCAAGTTTTACAGAATTCATTGCACATAATAGTAGTGGTATTGATAGTAAATTTAGTTTATTATCATCTAATCGATTAAACATAAAAGATCAAATTTCAATAAATAGTTCTAATGTTTCTATGAAAGCTTCTCTTTATCCATTTAATCTTTTAAGTAATAATAAATTAATAAGTGATAGTAACACAATAGAAAATTCTTCATTTACCAAATTATATGCCTATGGTATAAATATTCAGCAAATAGAATCAGTAATTAATGATCTACAGCTATCTATATTTTTGACTCGTAATTTGTTAAAAGCTAATTATATCTTAGGCTTGAGATCCTGTATTAAGCATAATAGTAAAATACGTCAAATTGCTAAATCTAGACATATTGTCATTTATACCATACATAGTAGTAGTTCAAGTAATATTAGTAGAGCTTTAAAGCAAATGTTGGGTGCAAAAAATGTTTCTTATATGAGTTGGCAGCAAATATGTGTGCAAAAAAATTTCAATGAGTTAGATGCTTTGAATGAAACAAGATGCGCTATAGAAAAAATTGTACTTCTGTATAGGGATTCAGTTGAGTTATTACCCTGTAGTTATAACTTGAGAAGATTACAATCTTATTTAATTGGCTTGTATAATTTACATTATTCTACATATGGTAAAGTAGGTTACCAAAGACTGATTATTTATCCCAATTAATCTAGTCTCTTATGTTTTATCATTGCTTTTAAATTTATTACTATAGATACAGGTATTTAATAGTATTATTTTTATATTTGAGGAGTATTTATGTCATTAAAAGAGAAAGATTCAAAAATTTTTGAAACAGTAAGAAATATTGTTGCTCAACAGTTGGGTGTTGATAAGCAGTTAGTAACTTTAGAAGCTAATTTTGCTAATGATTTAGGTGCTGATTCTCTTGACACGGTTGAGTTGGTAATGGCTATTGAAGAGGAATTTGATATAGAAATACCTGACGAAGATGCAGAAAAAATTGCAACCTTAAATCAAGCTGTTACTTTTATTGAACAAGCAGTTAATTCTAATTAATTTTTTAAATATTGTTTTTACGGAGAGGGTGGGATTCGAACCCACGGAACCTTTCAGTTCATCTGATTTCAAATCAGACGCAATAAACCAACTCTACCACCTCTCCCATAATTAGATGAATAAATTTTAACAAAAAAAGACTGTAATTACAATCTTTTAGTTGTTATTTTTATATTAAATCTATTCGTATGTAGCTTTACCTGTAAATTTTTTATTTACAGGATTATCATTATTCCCTATATTATGTTCTATATTACCTATTCCAATACGTCCTTCATTTACTTTTTCTGGAAACACGCCATCTTTGGGATGTAGATATTGTACTTCTCCATTTGGAAAAATTCTATAAATTTTAAAATTGTTAATTTTAAACTTATTTTTTAATTGGCTAGACAATGCAAGACATTGCTCTTTTTTTGCTAAGTATAGTAGATTATCTCCTTCAGCCATAATTGCTGATCCGCCTGTAGGCATTTCAAATATATTTTTTTTATTACTATTCCATGTGATAGCATATTTTTCTTCTACTTCTGCAGACCTTAGCCATCCTCCTGTGCTACCACCAAAAGTTGGTGATGGCATTTTGAAATTAATCGTATTATTCATTTATTTTTTGTGAAATTTATATTTTACTACACTTATGTTAAATTTGAAATTTTATTTCATTATAAAAAGAAATAAAGCTTTACACTTACTTATTTTATTGTATCATTAAGGTTTAAAGATTCGATTGGTTTTATCAAAAAAAGTTTTATAATATTAACTATTATTTTTGAGTATATTTTCGTGATTTGAATTAATTCTACAAATGTTTTGTTCTTTTTTTTATTTATTTCAATTAATTTTTTATTTTCTGATGCGCACGTGTCTAAATATTGAAAAAATTCTGGTTTATCAATATTTAATGCTACTGGGAATATCCTCGAAGCACTTTCGTTTGTTTTACGTATAACTTGCATATCATATTGTCTTGCATCTAATCCGATTGATTTATAAAAATCAGATCTTTGAAAGTCATTTAGATACATTGTTGCAAATACACTGATTAAAAAGAATCTACACCATAGCTTTGATTCTGAATTATTTAAAAATTGTGGTTGTGATTTTAGTAAAGCTGCAAAAAAATCTCCGTGTCTATTTTCATCTTGACACCAATTTTCAAAAAACTTAAAAATTGGATAAACGCGGTGTTCAGGATGTTTTTCTAAATGCCTATAAATTGTTATATATCTCCAATATCCTATCTTTTCAGATAAATATGTTGCATAAAAAATGAATTTAGGGGAAAAGAATGTATATTTTCGACTTTTGGTTAAAAAACCTAGATCCAGTGATATATTAAAATCTCCTATAGCTTTGTTTAAAAATCCAGCATGTCTTGCTTCGTCTCTTGACATTAATAAAAAACATTCGGCAAGTATTGGGTTAGTTGTAGTTAATCTTCTTGATAATTCTTTGTATAGTAAAAACCCAGAAAATTCTGCAGTACACGATCTTTCTAAAAACTCGATGAATAGTTGTTTTGTTTTATTATCCAATATATTCCATGATGTATTGAATTCTTCATCTCTTATAAAATGTTGTTTGTTGTAATCAGCCCTAAATTCTTGTAGTAATGCTTCAAATTCTTCAGTATTTAGAGATATGTCTAGCTTTGCCATCTCCTCAAAATCAGTAGTATAAAACCTGGGTGTTAGTAAAGTTTCTTTAATTTTTATATCTGTGTTTTGTATAGTGCTTTGCATATGCTGTTTTATGTTAAAATTTATTATGTGTAGTTATTTTTATTTTTTATACTAACTCTAACGAACCATTTATACATATATAAGTTTTAAAAATTTACATTTATTGGTTAGAGTGAAATTATTATATATAAAAAATATTGATAATTAATTGAAGTATGTATTTCTATTTAAATTAGTGTTTTATGGACTTTTTGTATGAAATAAATAGTTTATTATTATTGTATTAAGGTATAAATGATTGATATTATTAGTTTAGGTTGGGGATCTCTATTAGCTGTATTTACATTTTCTATCGCTTTAGTTGTTTGGGGGAGAAATGGTTTTTAGTGAAATTTTATATTAAGGGGATTATTCTAGATGGTTTCAGAAATAACTACAGCTGCTTTGATTAGTCCATTAATGATACTTATTGGTCTAATATTAGGTTTTACTCTTCTAAAAATACAGGGTGAATAATCTTTTTGTATATTTTTTATGTATCTAATTAGGAATAAAAAAATTTAATAAGATAGTTATAAATTAATGTTAGATTATTAAATTTTTTGTTTTATTATTTATTATTTTAGTAATATTATGTTAATCAAATTTTTTTGGTATATTTTTAGTTTATTAACTGTATTTTTAGTTTTAATTAGTACACCTAATAATAGTAATATTGGAGCTTCTATTACTCAAGGTCAATTATTTAATTTTCGATCTAAAAAGTTATTTGTGCAGAAAGTCATAGCTTTTAATATATCTATGTTTTTTATCTTTACTATTTTATCATTAATATAATCTAGATATGGATATTAATATCCATTTATACATTTTTTTATTAAAGTTACTTATGTTTAGCAAAAAAAGTAATTGTCCTGTACCATTTGATCAACAACCTTTAAATGAATATCTTGCATTAAAAGAGTCTCTCTTATTTTCTTGGTCGGTATCTCCTAATAATTCTTTTATATTTGGTTTTTTGTTTATTTTTATTGTTTTACTTGTTTTTTTTAGTATTTTCATTGCTTTATTTAGCAATATAAATAATGTTAGTCAATTTTTTTCGTTAGATTTATTATTTTCTAATTGTGTTATATTCCTTCTATTTATTAGGTTATACTTAGGCTGGTCATATATTATCAAAAGGTTAATGAGTGCAACAGTTTTTTATGAAGAATCAGGTTGGTATGATGGTCAAGTTTGGATTAAAACATCAGACTATTTAATTCAAGATAGGTTAGTATGTCTTTATCAATTAATTCCTTTTATTGTGCGTATTAAATATTCTTGTATCAGTCTATTTTTTAATTTTTTTTTTATTTACTTATTTGATTATATCTTTTGAATAATGTTTTTGTTTGTTGTATAATTATAGTGTTCGCGGGGTAGAGCAGCATGGTAGCTCGTCGGGCTCATAACCCGAAGGTCAATGGTTCAAATCCATTCCCCGCTATTCTATTTACGAGTTTTTTTTTATCAAGATGATACTAATTTTAAGTTATTATATAATATACTGTTGTTATGCATCTTAACTTTTATGAATTTTTATCTTAATAAATTAATTTTATATTACTATGTTGACCAAAAATTTTTTACAAGTTGGAGATAAAGCTCCAAGTTTTTCTGCTACCGCTGTTCATGAACAAGAATTTAAAGAAGTTAGTCTATCAGACTATTTAGGTAAATACTTAATTTTGTTATTTTATCCGCTTGATTTTACCTTTGTTTGTCCTACTGAAATTATGGCTTTTAGTGACATGTATGATCAAATTAAATCGCTAGATGCAGAAATTTTAGGTATATCTGTAGACAGCGAATATTGTCATTTAGCATGGATGCAGTTAGATAGAGAATCTGGTGGTGTCGGTGATTTACGATATCCTTTAGTTTCAGATTTGCGCAAAGAAATAAGTTCATCATTTAATGTTTTAAACGAGGAAGGTAAGTCCTTGAGAGGCCTTTTTATTATTGATAAAGAAGGAATTATACAACATTATCTTGTAAATAGTTTAGATGTTGGAAGAAGTGTTGATGAAACTATTAGAACTTTAAGAGCAATACAGTATGTTCAAGATAATCCTGATGAGGTTTGTCCCGCAAACTGGCAACCTGGTCAATCTGCAATTAAAAGTAGTCTAAATCATTCTAAGGAGTATTTTCAGTCAATTTAAATTTCATTATAGTTTGTTAAATTATTTATGTTTTCAAATATAATATATCTCAGCACACTATCTTAATAAAATTGAAATGATTTTTTACATTAAATTAATAACTATTTATTTAATTATACTGCTTATAAGTTATATTTTTAATAAGGAGATAACAATGTCTACCAATTTGGCACAACAATTACGTGAAGGAACAACTAAGTCTCATAGTATGGCTGAGAATGTAAGTTTTGTTAAATCTTTTCTTGGTGGCGTCGTAGATAAAAATTCTTATAGACAGCTTGTTGCAAATTTATATTTTATTTATGATGCTATTGAAGAGCAGATTGAAAAAAATAAAGATAACTTAGCTGTAAGTGCTATTTATTTCCCACAACTTTATCGTAAGGAAAGTTTAATTAGAGATTTAGATTATTACTATGGTAGTGGTTGGGCAGGTGAAATAAAGCCATCGTCAGCTACTCAAGTGTATGTTGATAGAATTCATCAAATTTCTTATTCAACTCCAGAGTTATTAATAGCTCATTCTTATACCAGGTATATTGGTGATCTTTCTGGTGGTCAAATTTTAAAAAAAATAGCTCAAAATGCTATGCAGCTTCCTAGTGATAAAGGAACTTGTTTTTATGATTTTGATTTAATTGATAATGAGAAAGTGTTTAAGGATTTATATAGACAATCTTTAAATAGTATACCTTTAACTAAGCAACAGATTGAACAAATTATTTCAGAAGCTAATATTGCTTTTAATTTAAATATGAAAATATTTCAGGAACTTAATTTTAATTTCATTAAGATTATGTTAATGTTTTTGATATCCTCTATCAATAATTTTCGCAAAAAATTTTTATAATCTTGCTATGCTATATAATATCTATGTATAAATTAAAAACTAATCAGTCAGTTTGTAAACGTTTTAGATTTACTCGTAACTCTAAAATACTAAAACGTAAATCCTGTAAAAGTCACCTTTTACAGAAAAAAAGTAGTAAAAGGAAACGTAAGTTACGTAGAATTAGTGTTGTTCATTTTCATGATAGAGGTAATTTTATTAATAATTTGCCGTATTCTAATTAAATTAGTAGTTTAAAAATATATATGACAAGAATTAAAAGAGGTAATGTTGCTCGTAAAAGAAGAAAAAAAGTATTGAAATTAGCTAAAGGATTTAGAGGTTCTCATTCTAAGCTTTTTCGTACTGCTAAACAACAGGTGCTTAAAGCTTTAAAGTATTCATATATCGGTAGAAAACAGCGAAAACGTGATTATCGTCGTTTATGGATTATTCGTATTAATGCTGCAACTAGACTTTATAATATTAATTATAGTGAGTTTATCTATTTGTTGAAGAATAAAAATATTGCATTAAACCGTAAAATATTGTCTCAGTTAGTTTTAATTGATCAGTTCGCATTTACCTACTTCATTCAATTTATTAAATCAAATAATTGATAATGTTAGTTAATTCTATTTAATAAGTAATGAGTTACTAACAATAATTCTCTATTATTTGTATATGAATGTTTGCTTTTTATTATATGTATAGCTAGTTGAATGTGTTCCTCTGCAATGTCTTTTGCTTTTTGTATAGAGTTAGTATTTTTTATCGTGTTAATAGCTTCATTAATGTGTTCCTTGAATTGAAATTCCTGATCTATCATTTTTTTTAACTTGGGCTTTTTATTTAAAGTAAATATTAATGGTGCTGTTAAATTACCATTTATGAAGTCAGATCCGGCAGGTTTTCCGAGATCTTTTGATAATCCTGTTAAATCTAATATATCATCAATTATTTGAAAAGCTAAACCTAAATGCTTACCATATAAATAGAAATCATTTTGTATATTTTGACTACTCTGATTTAATATAGTTGTTGCTTTGCAGCTACAAGCTATTAATGAAGCAGTTTTATAAAAAGATTTTTCTATATATGAGTCTATTGAAATTTGATAATCAAAAGCAGTCATTCCTTGCTTTACTTCTCCTTCTGCAAAATCAGTAATTATTTTTGAAATAGTTTTTACAACATTTAAGCTGTTTAAGTTTGCTAAATACCATGATGATTGTGCAAATAGAAAGTCTCCTGCTAGTACAGCTATTTTATTATTAAATGCAGTGTGTACAGTTTCGGTTCCTCTTCGTGTATCACAATTATCTATGATATCGTCATGTACTAAGCTAGCTGTATGTATAATTTCAGTTATTTCTGCTAGTCTTTTTTGCTCTGTTGATATTATTTCATTTTCATTAATGAGTTTAGAGATTAGAAATATGATTGTTGGTCTAATTCTTTTTCCTCTTGCATTAAATAATTGTTTTGCAGCTGAATATAAAATGGGATTTTCTGTAGCAATCATTTTATGTAAATTTTTATTTAACTGTCTTAGTTCAATCTGTATTGATTTCATGTATAAATTGAAAAAATATTTGATTGTAGAATTGTATTAATTACCAAAATATTATCATAATATTTTATATATATATTAGATTTTACAATAGTATACTTATATTTTATGTCTTATTCATGTAATTATGATATAATGAATTAGTTAGTATATTTATTTTATTATAGTTTATATATTAATTTTTTAGGAGATATTTATATCAAGATGTGTAAAGAAAAAAGAAAAACAGTTGTACCATTAACTGTTTTATCAAGTTCTATTACTGATAACAATAATATTAGTAAAGATATTGCTTTATCTTTATATAAAGATATGTTATTGGGACGCTATTTTGAAGATATGTGTGCACAGATGTATTATCGTGGAAAGATGTTCGGCTTTGTTCATCTATATAATGGACAAGAAGCTGTTTCAACTGGAGTTATTAAGTTATTGAATTCTGAAGACTATGTCTGTAGTACGTATCGTGATCATGTTCATGCTTTAAGTAAAGGTGTCAATCCTAAATATGTTATGGCAGAATTATTTGGTAAAGAAACTGGATGTAGTAAAGGACGTGGTGGATCAATGCATATATTTTCTGCAAAGCATAATTTTTTAGGGGGTTTTGCTTTTATTGGTGAAGGAATACCCATAGCTCTTGGAGCATCCTTTCAGAGTATATATAGAAAACAAATTCTAAATAATAGCAGTTTATTAAATGTTACTGTTTGTTTTTTTGGAGATGGTACTACCAATAATGGTCAGTTTTTTGAGTGTTTGAATATGTCTGTTTTGTGGAAATTACCTATTTTATTTATTGTAGAAAATAATCAATGGGCTATTGGAATGGCTCATCATCGCTCAACTTCTTTACCTGAAATACATCAAAAAGCTCAAGCATTTGGTTTACCAGGTGTTGAAGTTGATGGTATGGATGTTTTAGCTATTAGAAGTGTAGCACAACAAGCAATAGCTCGAGCTAGATCTGGAAAAGGTCCAACTTTAATAGAAGCACTAACATATCGTTTTAGAGGGCATTCATTAGCTGATCCAGATGAATTAAGATCAAGGCAAGAAAAAGATGCATGGTTAGCTCGTGATCCTATTAAAAATTTTAAAAATTATATTATTAAAAATCAATTAGTTGATTCTAATATTTTAAGTCAAACTGAATTAGAAGTTAAAAAAAATGTACAGCACTCTGTTGATTTTGCATTATCTAGTCCAGAACCTAATATAGATGAATTAAAAAAATATTTATTTGTAGATAATTAATTTATTTATTTCTAATTTAATAAACTTATAAACTAATATTAATAAATTATGGGTAAAATTTTTTTGTTTGATGCTTTACGTGAAGCTACTGATGAAGAAATGCAAAGAGATAAATCTGTATTTGTTTTAGGAGAAGATGTTGGGCATTATGGTGGATCTTATAAAGTTACTAAAAATTTACATATAAAGTATGGGGATATTAGAGTTTTAGATACACCAATTGCTGAAAATAGCTTTATGGGTATGGCTATTGGGTCAGCGATGACTGGTTTACGACCGGTAGTTGAAGGAATGAATATGAGTTTTCTATTGTTGGCATTTAATCAAATTTCTAATAATGCAGGTATGTTACGTTATACTTCTGGTGGTAACTTCAAGATACCTTTAGTAATACGTGGACCTGGTGGTGTAGGTAAACAACTTGGTGCTGAACATTCTCAGAGATTAGAGGCATATTTTCAGGCTATACCAGGTCTAAAAATTGTTGCTTGTTCTACTCCATATAATGCTAAAGGACTCTTAAAATCTGCTATTCGTGATAATAATCCTGTGATTTTTTTTGAACATGTTTTGTTATATAATTTGCAAGATCATATTCCTCAACATGAATATTTTATTCCTCTAGATAAAGTTGAATTAGTTAGACCTGGAACTGATATTACTATTGTAACTTACTCTCGCATGCGTTATCATGTTTTGCAAGCTACGGATACATTAGTTGAACAAGGTTATGATCCTGAAATAATTGACTTAATATCACTAAAACCTATTGACATTGATTCAATTATTGAATCTTTAAAAAAAACTCATCGTTTATTAATTGTTGAAGAATGTATGAGAACTGGTGGAATAGCAGCTGAGATTATTGCACAAGTGAATGATAATTATTTTGATTTATTAGATTCTCCTATAATTAGGTTATCATCTCAAGATATTCCTACTCCTTATAATGGTACTTTAGAAAAAGCAACTGTTGTACAGCCTCAACAAATTATTGAGGCCGTATATAGATTATTATCTTGATAATCTTAGATTAATTAATTAAATAATGTTGATAGTTATTATAAATATTATTTAATATTAAAAATTCATGTCTGCTGCTTGTACTTTTTCCCATTGTTTTTTCTTTAAAACAAAGAATATTTGTGCTAATGTAACACTTACAAAAAATATAATCATATTTTTGATTCTAGTAGGACTTTGCAGCACTATTTCCGTTTCGTTTTGACCAAAACCTCCAACATTCGGATCATTGGTTAAATTTTGATTTACTAAAACAGTATTTCCTTCTGAAACGGCCATTTTTAAACCTTTTGGAATATCTTCATTAATTATTTCTCCATCAGTTTTTTGTATACTTATTTTAAAGCCTCCTGAACTGTTTTCCTCTATATTCTTAATTGTTCCATTTACGTTAGAAGTAATAATATTATTGTTAGACTTCTCTCCTGTTGGATAAATTTGACCACGTCCTCTGTTACCTCCTACATATATTGGATATTTTAGGAAAAATACATTTTTATCTTTTTGCGGGTCTGGGGATAGTATTGGGAATATAATTTCCTGATTATTTTTACTAGCTACAGGTCCAACTACTAATATGTTTTCTTTAGATGTACTGTAGGGTTGTGCGTAGAAATTTTTTGTTTTGTTTTTCATCTCGTTATTCAGTGCACTCTTAGGAGCTAGTTTAAAGCCTTCTGGTAATATTAGTACAGCACCTGTATTTAAATTTCCTTCTGCTCCATTTCCTAGTATTTGTTTACTCTCAGTTTCGTAAGGAATTGATACTTTAGCCTCAAATATACTATTGGGTAAAATAGATTTTGGTACTTCTATGGATACCGTTTTTTGGGCTAAATGACAGTTTGCACAGACAATACGCCCAGTTGCTTCTCTAGGATTTTCATATCCTTGTTGAGCATATATTGGGAAGCTATTTGCTGGTTGTATTGAAATATTTATTATACTCGTAACGCTAAATAGCATTATTAAAATTTGTTTGATGTTTAGTCGTATATTACTTTTTTTCATAGTTAAATTATAATTTGCTTTTTATTTTTTTATCTATAATAACATTCTATATTCATTCTTGAACATAAAGTCATAAATTCATATACTTAGTTATTGTCTTTATGTTTTTATTGTTCTCAGTATAATTATTCCTCCAAAATATAATATTAATATAGTAGTTGTCATACAAATTTGAGTTATTGGGTCAGTTGATGGTGTTATAATAGCTCCTGTAATGGTCGCTATGAATGCAATATATTTCCATTTATCTAGCATTTTTTCCCATTTTACTATATTTGTAATTCCTAATAAAATTTGTATGATTGGTATCTGAAAGCATAGTCCTGTACTTAATATTATCAATGTCACAAAATTGAAATATTCATCAAATGACCACATTGGTTCTATTAAATCAGATCCATATTTAATTAAAAATTGTAACGTAATTGGAATTAAGAATTGGTAAGAAAACAATATGCCTATGAAAAATAATATAATAGAACTTATTAGTATAGGAATGATATATAAGCTTTCTTTTTTTGTTAAACCAGGTAAAATAAATTGTAATGTTTGATAAATACTGAAGGGACTACTTATAATGATTGCAGAGTAAAGCGAAATTTTGATAGAAACAAAAAGATATTCTCCTGGTGCTAATTGTAAAAACTTAATTCCTATAGCAGGTTTTTGTAAAATTATCGTTATTTCTTTTGTATAGATTATACAAACTATTGATGCTATAACAAAGATAATAAATGATAGAAGTATTCTTGATCTTAATTCACTTAAGTGTTCAAAAACAGGCATATATTTCTCATTGTCTTTTTTATATATTTCCTTCATATTTTTATTATTATTTTAAGTATTAAAAAAGTTATCTTTATTCAAGGTAGTTTTTATATTTAATTATATTATATTAATAGTTTTACCTCTATGTTGTCACATAAATATAAAAAGGTTAAATGTTATTGTTGATTTATAAAATTAAGGATTTCTATTTTTATGATTGTTAAAGCTAGTGGTGGTAGTCCTTTAGTTCAGCCTAAAATGTATAAAACAGTTTCTTTATCTAGTATTTTACAAGCTGAGCAACAAGATCGATTTTTACAATTGGGTGAACTAAGTCAGTTAGTTTCTTTTTTTAGTTCTGGTAATAAACGTTTAGAAGTAGCTCAATTATTAGCTAAAAATGCTAATTTTTTAGTTTCTAGAGCTGCTGATAAAATTTTTGTTGGAGGTTCTTCTATTTCTTATTTAGAACGACCACAAGCTTCATTTTTAGATGTTGATCTTAGTAATGAAATTCTTATCTCTCAAGAATTATCTGGAAATTCTTCAATTAATTTATTTGATAATATTTCTTCTAATTTGTTTGATACAAGTGATCCATTGCCACCAGGTTTTAAACCTATTAATGTTGTTAAATATGGATCTGACCGTATGAAAAAGTCTTTGCGTGATTTAGATTGGTTTTTAAGATATTTAACTTACGCAATTATTTCTGGAGATTCGAATATTCTTTCTGTTAATATACGAGGATTAAGAGAATTAATTGATAACGCTTGTTCGAGTGCTGCTGCAATAGTCGCATTGCGTGAAATGCGTAAATTATCTTTGAATCTGTTTGAGGATGATTTAGAGTCCAAGCAATTAGTAAAGCAGTACTTTGATGTACTAATTTTAGAATTTGAATCTTCTAGTTTAAGTGATAAATTACGTAAAAGGTCTTCTGTGGATATGCAAGGTTTACGTTTGCCTCAAACTTATAACCAAGCTGGTGTTCCTAATCAAAGATTTATTATGAAAAGCAGTTTGTCTAACGATGAAAAAAAATCAGTGATAAGTGCTTGTTATAGACAAGTTTTTGAAAGAGATATTTCTAAAGCATATAGTTTGCGGTTTACTGATTTGGAGTCTCAAGTGAAAATTGGTAAATTGTCTATTAAAGAGTTTATTCGGTTTTTAGGTAAATCTGTTGTTTATAAACAACAGTTTAATCAACCTTTTGTTAATAGTCGTGTGATTGAATTATCCTGTAGACATTTTTTAGGTCGGGGTTTAAGTTCAATTGAAGAGTTTCAAAAGTATTTTTCTATTGTTTCTAATCTTGGAGTAAATGGTTTAATTGATAGTTTTCTTAATTCTCAAGAATATGTAGATTATTTTGGTGAAGAGACCGTACCTTATTTACGTAATTTAGGAGAAGAAGCTCAGGAATCTAGAAATTGGGGACCTCAAATAAGATTATTTAATTATAGTGCTGTATTTAGAAAAATTCCTGATTTTATTACATTATTTGCTGATTATAAATCAAAGTTATCTAATCAGCATCCTTATGGATTAAGTAATGATCCTCTTTCATTGCAATTTGGAGCAATTTTTCCTAAAAGTACTGTTGATCTAAAAACTAAATCATCTTTTTTTACAAGAGATACTAGAAGACTTTTAGTTAGATATGGTCCTGGGATATATAATCAAATGAGTAGTCCAAACCTGAGAAATAGAGATGTAAAAGTTATGGGTCCAATTATATTTAGTAGAAAAGATAAGTCACTAACAATTCAACAAATAGTTTCTGCTATATATTTAAGAGTTTTTGGTAGATTTGTTTATAGAGAAGAGTTATCTTCTATCTTGAAGTATGAAAATCAGTTTAAAAGTTCTTTAATTTCTGTCAAAGAATTTATTGCTTTACTTGTTAAGTCTTCTGTATTCAGGTTATTGTATTGGGATAAATTTTATATTTGTAAGGCTATAGAGTATATACATATTAAATTAATTGGTCGACCTACGTATAGCAGACAAGAAATTGATCAATATTTTAATATTGTTTATAAACAAGGTTATTATTCTATGATTGATTTTATGCTAAATAGTGTAGAATATATGGAATCTTTTGGAAATTTTATTGTACCTTATGAACGTTATATTACTTCTGATGCTATTTCTTCTAGAGGTTTGTCAACTATTAATTCTTTTGTTTCTTATATAAGTAAATCTAATAGCATGAGTTTTATTAGTTTAAGTCAATTGAAAGAAGAGCGTAGTTTAAGTAGCATAAAACTCAGAGTTGCACAGGGTGTAACTAATCGAAGATATCAATTGAAATTATTTGTATTAAATGAATCATCTAAACTTTCTGATAAAATTCAAGTTTTACGAGCATCTTATAGGCAAATTTTTGAAAGAGATCTTGGTGCTTTTAGTGTTGGTGATCAATTTTATAGTTTAGAAAAGAGTTTTATGAATTCTGAAATAACAGTTCAGAAGTTAGTTCAACAATTAGGATTGTCTAGTTTATATAGAAAAGAATTTTATCAACCTTATCCTAATACTAAAGTAATAGAACTTTCTACAAAGCATTTTTTAGGTCGAGCTCCAAACAATCAATCTGAGATTAGGTATTATAATCAAATTTTAGCTTCTCAAGGTTTGTCTTCTTTAGTATCTACAATAGTTAGTAGTATTGAATATGAAAAAGTTTTTGGATGTAATACAGTTCCTTATCGCCGTTTTCCAACACTACCAGCTGCTAATTTTCCAAATACAGAAAAGTTGTATAATAATTTTACAAAGCAAAATACAGATATTGTTGTTGTAAGTTTTCCTTCAACATCTAGTTATTAATTGAAGTTTAATTGTTTATTAACTTTCTTGTTTTAGTACTTTTTCTTAAAATATATTTAGTTATTTCTAAAATTATTTGATTATGTATTTTTTTTATTATTCTAATCTTTAGATGTATAAAAAGATATGTTAAATTAATTGTTAGATGTGTTGTAATAAAGTTAGCTATAACTTTATAATCTATTTGATTAATATAAAAATATAAGGAGTTTTCATTGTGAGTATTGTTACTAAATCTATTGTAAACGCAGATGCAGAAGCAAGATATCTTAGTCCTGGAGAGTTGGACAGAATTAAGAGTTTTGTTTTATCTGGACAGAGAAGATTACGAATAGCACAAATATTAACTGATAATCGTGAACTTATTGTAAAACAAGGAGGGCAACAATTATTTCAAAAGCGAACTGATGTAGTATCTCCAGGAGGAAATGCATATGGAGAAGAAATGACAGCAACATGTTTGAGAGATTTAGATTACTATTTAAGACTTGTTACTTATGGTATTGTAGCTGGAGATGTTACGCCAATCGAAGAAATTGGTCTAGTGGGAGTGAAAGAAATGTATAATTCATTAGGTACTCCAATTTCTGGCGTTGCTGAAGGGGTTCGTTGTATGAAAAATATAGCTTGTTCTTTGTTATCTGGTGAGGATTCTGCTGAAGCAGGTTTTTATTTTGATTATACTTTAGGTGCTATGCAATAATTTAATTATTTGATTATATTTCAATTAATTTATAAATATTAAGATTTTAGATTCGTTTTATATTAAAAAAATAAGGAAATTTATTTTATGCAAGATGCTATTACTTCTGTAATTAATACGGCAGATGTTCAAGGAAAATATTTAGATGATAATTCACTAGAAAAATTAAGAGGTTATTTTCAAACTGGAGAATTGAGAGTAAGAGCTGCAGCTACCATTGCTGCTAATGCAGCTACTATAATAAAAGAGTCAGTTGCTAAAGCGCTTTTATACTCTGATATTACTAGACCAGGCGGTAATATGTATACAACTAGAAGATATGCAGCTTGTATAAGAGATTTAGATTATTATCTAAGATATTCAACTTATGGAATGTTAGCAGGTGATCCATCAATTTTAGATGAAAGAGTTTTAAACGGTTTAAAAGAGACATATAATTCTTTAGGTGTTCCAATTGGAGCAACTATACAAGCGATACAAGCTATGAAAGAAGTTACTACTTCATTAGTTGGATCTGATGCAGGAAAAGAAATGGGATTATATTTTGATTATATTTGTTCTGGTTTAAGTTAAATATTTAATCTGTTATTTGAACTAAAACCTGAAAATTAATTTTCAGGTTTTGACTAAATATTTTAATTATTATTGACTATTGCAGCTTGCAGTCTGGCTTTTGCTTTTCTAAGTACTTGAGTAGCTTCAATTTTTTCTTTATTTGAATTAGCTTCTTCAACAGCATTAGTTGCTTCTTCTAATTCACTTTTTGCTTGTTCTAAGTTAATATTTGTTATTTCTTCAGCTCCATTTACTAATATTGTTATATTATTATTCTTGATTTCTGCAAAACCTCCTAATAAGATAATAGGTTTCCAGTCTTTATTAATTCTAACACGCATGACACCTATGTCTAATGCAGTTAGTAGTGGTATATGTCCTGTTAATATACCCAATTGTCCTGTACTACTAGGTAAAATAATTTCTTCTGCTTCTGCATCCCACACTATTTTATCTGGTGCAATTACGCGAATTTTTAGTGTCATAATCTTATCTTATTTTAAAGTTTCTGCTTTAGCTATTGCTTCTTCTATATTTCCTACTAAGTAAAATGCTTGCTCAGGTAGGTCATCTAATTCTCCTTTAAGAATCATCTGAAAACCTTTGATTGCTTCTTCTAACGAAACATATTTTCCCGGAGACCCAGTGAATACTTCTGCTACAAAGAATGGTTGTGATAAAAATCTTTCAATTTTTCTAGCTCTAGCTACAGTTAATCGATCATCTTCAGATAATTCATCTAGTCCTAAAATTGCAATAATATCTTGTAGCTCTTTGTATCTTTGTAGTGTTGATTTTATTTGTTGAGCTGTTGAATAATGTTCAATACCTACAATATTTGGTTGCAACATTGTTGATGTAGATCCTAAAGGATCTACAGCTGGATATATTCCTTTAGCTGCCAATCCTCTAGATAAAACAGTAGTGGCATCAAGATGAGCAAATGTTGTTGCAGGAGCTGGGTCCGTTAAATCATCAGCTGGTACATAAACAGCTTGTATTGATGTAATTGATCCATCTGTAGTTGATGTGATTCTTTCTTGTAAAGCTCCCATCTCAGTTGCTAATGTTGGTTGATAACCTACTGCTGATGGCATCCTACCTAATAAAGCTGATACTTCTGATCCAGCTTGTACAAATCTAAATATATTATCAATGAATAATAGTACATCTTGTTTATTGATATCGCGAAAATATTCTGCCATTGTAAGCGCAGTTAAACCTACTCGCATTCTAGCTCCTGGAGGTTCATTCATTTGTCCATAAACAAGTGCGACTTTTGATTCTGTTAACTTTTCTGCATTTATTACCTTTGATTCTTTCATTTCTTCGTATAAGTCATTCCCTTCTCTTGTTCTTTCACCTACTCCGCCAAACACAGATACTCCACCATGTGCTTTTGCTATATTATTAATTAATTCCATAATTAATACAGTTTTTCCCACTCCTGCGCCACCAAATAAACCTATTTTTCCTCCTCTTCTATATGGAGCTAGTAAATCAACTACTTTTATGCCTGTTTCAAATATCGATGGTTTTGTTTCAAGTTGGGTGAATAGTGGTGCTACTCTATGTATTGGTAAAGAATCTTCTGAAGAAACTTTTCCTAAGTTATCTACTGGTTCTCCTAATACATTAAAAATTCTTCCTAATGTTGGTATACCAACTGGTACTGTTATTGGTTCATCTGTATCAATTACTTCAGCTCCTCTTTTTAGTCCTTCAGTTGAACTCATTGCAACTGCTCGTACTTTATTATCACCTAATAGTTGTTGTACTTCACATGTGATAGTGCTATTTGGTCCTTGTATTTTTAAAGCATTAAACACTTTAGGTAGTTTTCCATTTGGAAATTCGATATCCAAAACAGGCCCAATTATTTGTGTAACTGATCCTTCTTTTAATGATTTCATCATGACTTTTTCTGTTGTATATATTAATAATTTAGTTAATTAACATAGTTTCTTTTGTTCAATTGAAATAGATCAATTACCTAATCAATATTATTATATAATATATGTGTGAAACTTTGTATTTTTTTTGAATTGTTAATCAATATTATATTCTCTGCCAGTTGTTTTTAACCAGTTTTGTGCTTCAATATAATTATTAGGAGCTAATTTAATAGCTTGTTTCCAGTATTTAGCAGCTTTTGTAAACATTTCCTTTGATGAGTGAATTCTTTGATTATTTGTTGCTTTTAATCCTTGGTAATGATATATTACAGCAATATTATTAAGTGCCTGTGGCAAGTTAGAATTTAATTCTAGAGCTTGATGATAATATTCTAATGCTTTAATATGTTCTCCATTACTAGCGTATATTAGGCCAATATTATATAGAATATATGATCGATCATAAGGGTCTTCTTCTAATTGTAGTGCTTCGTAATAGTTTTCTAAAGCTTCTGCATACTCTCCTTCTGATTGTGCAGACATTCCGTCTCTATAATAATAGAATGCTTCTTTTTCTTCTTTACTTGTTGGTAAAATTTTTAATACAATATCTGCTAATATTGTAAATGTTTTATCTATAAAGTTATCATTCTTTTGAATTCTTGGCATGATTTAATTTCTTTGGTATTTTGATCTATTTTTATTGTTAATATAATTGTAATATTTTATAAAATTATAAATTTTATCAATTACTTTATTAATACAGATCATAAATATGTTTTATAAAAGTTATTATTCGTCTCAACTGCGATTTGAAGTCTTTAATATAATTACTTCTTTTGTTAATTTAAGTTACTATGATGATGTTTTAGTATTAAAAAATCCTAAGTTACTAAATATTATAAGTTCGCGTTCTTTTGTAACACCATCTAAGATTAATATTAGTACCTCGTTAAAAGAAAATGTTAGTTCTGTAATAAATAGTTCAGGTAAATTTGAAAAGAAGCAGAGAGTTAGCTCTTATGAACAAGATTCAATTAAGTCTAAAAAGTCAAAGGTTAAATTAATTAAAAGTAAACGAAAAGCCTCTGATGAGATAGAAGATGTTAAGCTTTTTGTAAATACGTCAGAGGATGTATTCTCTCAGGATTTGTTAAATAGATCTAGTACGAAATTGCCTAAAATTAACACTAAAAATAGAAAAAAACATAAATTAAAAGTAGATGCTTCAGATAGTGCTAATATATCACCAGCCTCTTTTCAGTCTCAACAAGATATAAATTTTTCTCAATCAGATAAAAATATTATATTGAATAAACCGCTTAGCATACAAGATCTATCGCTACAAATTGGTGTACCTGAGGCAGAGATCATAACTTATTTATTTTTAAATAAGAGCATTGCTGCTACTATTAATGAAGTTCTTGATGTAAGTATAATACGTTGTATTGCAGTTAATTATGGTTTTAATTTAATTGAGTCAACATCAATTCAAGAAATTGGTAATCATAAATTGCAATATATAAATAGTTCTGCAATTGGTATAAAAAGATCTCCAGTAATAACTATATTAGGTCATGTTGATCATGGTAAAACAACTTTATTGGATTCAATTTTAAAAACAAATTTAGTAAGTAAAGAATCTGGTGGCATAACACAATCAATTTCAGGTTATGAAGTAGTTTGGAACTATAACCTTCAAAAAACTAAATTAATATTCTTAGATACTCCTGGACATGAATCTTTCAGTAAAATGAGATTTAGAGGAGCTAAAGTGACTGATATTATTTTATTAGTTATTGCTGTGGATGATGGACTAAAGCCACAGACTATTGAAGCTATTAATTATATAAAAGATATGAGTTTATGTTGTATAATAGTTATTACAAAGTCAGATAAATCACTTAACAATATATCAAAGATTAAGCAAAATTTAGCTAGTTATAATATATTATGTGAGGAATTAGGAGGTGATTTTCCTTTAATTGAAGTGAGTGCAATTAATGGTAAAAATATTGATTTATTGTTATCTAAAATTTGTATTTTATCAAATACTAAGAACTTGGTTGCTAATCCACATGATTTAGCTGTTGGTACTATTCTTGAATCCTATGTTGATAAGAAACAAGGTTGCATAGCTAACGTGCTTATACAAAACGGGACTTTAAAACTGGGCGATATAATTGCATCTGAAAACTTATATGGAAAAGTTAAAAGTATTACTAATACTTCTAAGATTAAAATTAAATCTTCTGGACCATCTTCTATAGTGCAAGTTTTAGGCTTCACCAGTGTACCGTATGCAGGATCTGTTTTTTGTGTATTTCATGATGAAAAAAATGCCAAGGAGTATTGTTTAAAACATTCAGATGTTAAACAATTGGATATTTCTTTAAAATCGCTTAACACAAGAATTTCTTTAGATAATGGTGTAGAGATCAAGCAATTAAAATTAATTCTCAAAGCACATACTCAAGGTGCATTGGAAGCTATTTTAGATCTTTTATCTAATGTTTCCCAATCTAAGGTTCAAATTAATATTGTTTCTGCTAGTTTTGGAAATATTTCAAATACTGATATTGAACTTGCAGTAGCAACTGGTTCTTCTATTGTTGCTTTTAATGTTAATATTTCATCTAATATCAATAGTGTATTAAAGAAATATCAAGTCAATTATAAAGTTTTTAATGTTATTTATGACTTACTTGAATATGTTAAATCTATTATGCTTAATCTAATTGAACCAGCTTATAATAAAGTTTTAATAGGTAATGCTATTGTGCAAACCGTTTTTAATATGAACAAAGGTTATATTGCAGGTTGTCTTGTCAATGAAGGTAAATTAAATAACAAATCTTATATTCATGTTTATCGTAATAATTCCATGGTCTATCAAGGTTTTATTATTTCTCTAAAAAGAATGAAGAATGATGTCGAAGAAGTAATTGCGACTAATGAATGTGGATTAATGTCAGATTTCATGTTATGGCAAGCCTCAGATGTAATACAGGCTTATGATTTAGTTCCTCAAGAAAAAACTTTATAGTTTTGTTTTAAAAGATGAAAGTATATTAACTTTCAATCGTTTCATTTTTATTACATTTTTTAGTCTCTTTTTAAAAATGGTAATAATGCAAGTAAGCGTGCTCTTTTAATAGATTTGGTAATTTTTTTTTGTTGCTTTGAGTTTAGTCCAGTAGAGCGGCGCGATAAAATTTTTCCTTGATCATTAATAAATTTTCTTAATAGATCTATGTCTTTATAGTCTATTGTCTCTTTTGGTAATTCTTTGAGATTACTTTTTTTATATGTATTCATTAGCTTTTATGTCTTACTTAATTTCTTTAAAAGTTTTGTGTGTATTACAATAAGTGCAAAATTTTTTAATTTCTAATCTATTTGGTGTATTTCTTTTATTTTTGCATGTAGTATAACGAGAAATTCCGTTTTTTCTTTTAACTGATTTGTTATTTCTACATTCACATTCTAGTGTTATTATTATTCTTGATCCCTTATTTTTTCCCATGATATATTTTGATGTTTTTTGATTTTAATATTTCATTATCTCATAATAGATTCTTACCTATCAAGTTTTATATAATATTGTGTATCTTTTATTGATAATGTATAATTATTAAAACTTTAAACCAATTTTACATTAGTATAATTCGAATTGTAAATTTATAATATGCCTCAAACTAAATCTCATGCTAAGAACAGTAAAATTATATTAAGAAATCGTCATCTTAATCGTAAGTATAAACTGTTGATAAAAAGAGCAATAAAAACATATCTGTTTAGTGTTAAAGATACTTTAAGTGATAATAGTAAGGAAAGCTTGAATATTCGTCTACATAATTTATCTATAGTTTATAAAACAATAGACAAAGCTGTAAAAAGAAAAGTTTTACATAAAAATACTGCATCGCGTAAAAAATCAAAATTAGCTAATATCATCAATTAAACTTTCTTATATATATTAGGTTTCTTAATTTATATCTTTTATGATAAATCATCTTATTTAAATGTCAAAAATTTTTATTTTTGTATTTAAATAGTAAATTTTTTGCTATGTTATTTATCTGGAGTTTTTAATGTTACAAAAAAATATTTCTGTATCTATAGTACCAGATTTAGTTGAAATACAAATCAAAAGTTTTAGGCTTTTTTTAGAAAAGGGTTTAGTTGAAGTGTTAGATTCTTTTCATATTATTACTGATCCTACAGGTAAACTAGAGTTAAAGTTTTTTGGTCGAGATTATAAACTAAAATTTCCTCGTTATAGTATTCGTAAAGCTAAAAGTCGTGATAAAACTTATAGTGTACAAATTTATATACCTTCAAAATTAACTAGAAAAGATACTGAATTTGTTAAAAAACAAAGGAACTTTGATTATAATAATTCTTCAGTTAATATTGATAGGCACAAAAAATATAAAAAAAGACAAATTTTTATTGGTGATATCCCTTTAATGACAAATAGGGGCACTTTTGTTATATCTGGTACAGAAAGAGTTATAATTAATCAAATTGTTAGAAGTCCTGGAATATATTATAAAAAAGAATTAGATAAAAATAATAAATATATATATAGTGCAAGTCTTATTTCCAATAGGGGTTCGTGGTTAAAATTTGAAATTGATGCTAAAGATCAAATTTGGGTAAAAATTGATAAAACTCATAAAGTTAATGCATATGTTTTTCTAAGAGCTATTGGCTTAAATCATGAAGAGATTAAGATTCGTTTAAATAAGTCTAGTTCTTTGGTTAATGGTTCTATTTTATATGAACAAAAAGAATTATTTAAAGAGGTTGGTAAGTATTCAGTTGAAGAATTAACTGATGAAGAATCAATTTTAATAGTATACAGTAAACTTCGTCCTAATGAACCTTCAACCTTATTAATTGCTAGACAAATGCTATATTCACGTTTTTTTGATCCTAGAAGATATGATCTTAGTGAAGTTGGTAGGCATAAAATTAATCAAAAGCTCAATTTAAAAGTACCTAAAAATTTTAGAGTATTATCTCCACAAGATATTATTGTTGCTGTAGATTATTTAATTAATATTAAAGAACAAAATATAGGTACATTTGACGATATTGATCATTTAGGTAATCGTAGAGTTAGATCTGTAGGTGAACTTTTACAAAATCAAATTCGTATTGGTGTTAGTCGGTTGGAAAGAATTATTAGAGAACGTATGGTGATATGTGATCTTGACTCCCTAAGTTTATCCAATTTAGTTAATCCAAAACCCTTAGTTGCTTCAATTCGTGAGTTTTTTGGTTCTAGTCAATTATCTCAATTTATGGATCAAACGAATCCTTTATCAGAACTTACTCATAAAAGACGAATTAGTTCTTTAGGTCCAGGTGGTTTGAATAAAGATAGAGCTGGTTTTGCAGTACGTGATTTACATCCTAGTCATTATGGACGTATATGTCCTATTGAAACCCCTGAAGGACCTAATGCAGGTTTAATAGGATCGTTAAGTATTTATGCTCGTGTTAACTCGTATGGCTTTATTGAAACCCCTTGCCATAGTGTTATTAATTGTCAAGTATTAAGAGAAGAACCATTAACTTATATAACTGCTGATCAAGAAGATGAACTTAAAATTGCTCCTGCTGATATTATGCTTCAAGGTAATACTTATATTCAAGATAAAAATATTCCAGTTAGATATAGGCAAGAGTTTACTACTTCTATTAGTAGTCAGGTAGACTATATCGCTGTTTCTCCTATACAAGTAATATCTGCAGCTACTTCTTTAATTCCTTTCTTAGAGCATGATGATGCAAATAGAGCTTTAATGGGCTCGAATATGCAAAGACAAGCTGTACCTTTATTGTATCCAGAAAAACCGATAGTTGGAACAGGTTTAGAATCAAAAATAGCTAGAGATTCAGGTATGACGATTGTTAGTCGAACTGATGGTTTAGTAAATTACGTTTCTGGGACTAAAATAGGTATTCAAGATTATGATGGTAAAATTATTCATTATAGGTTAAAAAAATATTATAGATCTAATCAAGACACGTGTATTAATCAAAGACCTATTGTTTGGCCTGGAGAAAAAATTTATAAAGGTCAAGCTATTGCTGATGGTGCATCTACAGAATCAGGAGAGATTGCTTTAGGTCAAAACATTTTAGTTGCTTACATGCCTTGGGAAGGTTATAACTATGAAGATGCTTTTTTAATTAGTGAAAGATTAGTCTATGATGATTTATATACATCAATACATATTGAGAGATATGAAATTGAATGTCGTCAAACAAAATTAGGTGCTGAAGAAATTACTCGTAATATTCCTAATATTAGTGATAATTTTATCTCTTTATTAGATAAAAATGGAATAATTGCTGTTGGATCTTGGGTTGATGCAGGAGACATATTAGTAGGTAAAATTACTCCTAAAGGTGAATCAGATCAACTTCCTGAAGGTAAATTATTAAGAGCAATATTTGGTGAAAAAGCAAGAGATGTTAGAGATACTTCATTAAGACTTCCAAATGCAGCAAAAGGTCGAGTTGTTAATGTTAAAGTATTTAAGAGACAAAATGGAGATGATTTACCGCCTGGTACAAATATTATTATTAGAATATATGTTGCACAAAAGCGTAAAATTCAAGTTGGTGATAAGATGGCTGGTAGACATGGTAATAAAGGAATTATTTCAAAGATTCTACCAAGGCAAGATATGCCTTTTTTACCTGATGGAACTCATGTTGATATTATTTTAAATCCACTCGGTGTGCCTTCTAGGATGAACGTAGGACAGCTATTTGAATGTTTATTAGGTTTAGCTGGCCATTATCTTTATAAAAGGTTTAAAATTGTTCCATTTGATGAAATGTATGGTCAAGAAGCTTCTAGAGCGTTAGTTAATAATAAATTAAAACAAGCAAGTATTATCAGCGGGTATCCTTGGTTATTTAGTAGTTATCATCCTGGAAAAACTATTTTATTTGATGGAAGAACTGGGGAATCTTTTGATAATCCTGTTACAGTTGGTAAAGCTTATATGTTAAAATTAGTTCATTTAGTTGATGATAAAATTCATGCAAGATCTACAGGTCCTTATTCTTTAGTTACTCAACAACCATTAGGTGGACGTGCTCAACATGGTGGACAAAGGCTCGGTGAAATGGAAGTTTGGGCATTAGAAGCTTTTGGCGCAGCTTATACTTTACAAGAATTGCTTACAGTTAAATCTGATGATATGCAAGGACGAAATGAAGCTCTTAATGCTATAGTTAAGGGTAAACCAATTCCTAAGCCAGGTACTCCTGAGTCTTTTAAAGTTCTAATACGTGAACTACAGTCTTTGGGCTTAGATATCTCAGTCCATAAGATTCAATTTAATTATGATACTGATAGTAATATTCTTGCTAATTATAATTCTTATAACGATTTGCCTACAGTAAAAGATGTTTTTTTATATTGAGGATGCGTAAAATATGACTCAACTTGAAAACCACTTTGATTATATTAAAATCAGTTTGGCTTCCCCAGATAAAATACGTTCTTGGGGTGAAAGAACTTTACCTAATGGTCAAATTGTTGGTGAAGTTACAAAACCAGAAACTATTAATTATAGAACTTTAAAACCAGAAATGGATGGTTTATTTTGTGAAAGAATTTTTGGTCCAGTTAAAGATTGGGAATGTCATTGTGGTAAATACAAACGATTTCGTTATAAAGGTATTGTATGCGAAAGATGTGGTGTTGAAATAACTGAATCTAAAGTTAGACGTAATAGAATGGCTTATATCGAGTTGGCAGCACCTGTCACTCATGTATGGTATCTTAAAGGCAGTACAAGTTATATTGCTTTAGCTTTAGATCTTACAGTTAAGGATGTTGAAAAAATAGTGTATTTCCATTCTTATGTTATTTTGAACCCTGGTAGTAGTAATAAGCTTGAATACAAACAACTACTAGAAGGATATGAATGGAGACTTTTAGAGGATAATTTATATAAAAAACCTGGTGATGTTGTAAATATTGAAGTAGGAATAGGAGCTGAAGCAATTTATCGTTTACTAAGAGATATTGACTTGCATAACACAGTTGATTTATTAAGGGAGGAAGCTTTAAAACCTAATATAAATAAAAAAGTTTCAACTAAATTTAATAAAAAAATGAAAAGATTACGTTTATTAGAAAATTTTATTGCAACTGGGGCTAAGCTTTCTTGGATGATTTTTTTTGTAATACCAGTAATTCCGCCAGATTTAAGACCGATGGTGCAATTAGATGGTGGAAGATTTGCAACAGCAGATTTAAATGAATTTTATCGTAGAATTATTAATAGAAACAATCGTTTAGCTCGTCTAAAAGCTATTTTGGCTCCAGAGATCATTATTAGAAATGAGAAAAGAATGTTACAAGAAGCCGTAGATTCATTAATGGATAATGGTAGAAGAGGTAGAACAGTTGTTGGATCTAATAATCGGCCACTTAAGTCACTTTCAGATATTATTGAAGGAAAACAAGGTAGATTTAGGCAAAATTTATTAGGTAAAAGAGTTGACTATTCTGGTAGATCAGTAATAGTTGTTGGTCCTAAGTTGAAATTACATCAATGTGGTTTGCCTAAGGAAATGGCACTAGAATTGTTTCAGCCTTTTGTAATAAATCGTCTTATTGTACAAGGATTAGTGAATAATATTAAAGCTGCTAAAAAACTTATTCAAAAAAATGATATTTTGGTTTGGGATGTATTAGAAGAAGTAATACATGGTCATCCAGTATTACTTAATAGGGCTCCAACTTTGCATCGTTTGGGAATTCAAGCATTTGAGCCAATTTTGGTTGATGGTAGGGCAATTAAGTTACATCCTTTAGTTTGTCCAGCATTTAATGCAGATTTTGATGGAGATCAAATGGCAGTACATATTCCTTTATCACTAGAAGCTCAAGCAGAAGCACGTTTATTAATGTTAGCACCTCATAATTTTTTATCACCAGCTACAGGATCTCCAATATTGATGCCTAGTCAAGATATGGTATTAGGATGTTACTATTTAACTACTAGTAATCCATCTGCAATTAAAGGCAAAAATCATTTTTTCTCTAATTTACAAGATGCTATTATTGCTTATAATAATAATAAAATAGAATTACAAGCTTTCATTTGGGTACGTTTTGATAATCAATTAAATTTTGATGATTATATTGATGATGCACCGACTAAAATATTAAATGAGTTTAATGGTAATACATTGCTTTATTATCCAAATTTAGCAATTAAATTAGATGAACATGGCAATAAACTAGTTCAATATATAAGAACTACCGTTGGTCGAATTTTATTTAATAATGCTATTGAAAATTCCTTAATTATTTAGTTATTTATTCTTAAGAAAACAGGATTGAATTGCAAATGAAAAATAGGTTATCACATATTTATTTTTTTAATAAAGTTATTGACAAGTCTGAGTTGAAGAAATTAATAACGTGGGCTTTTAGAACTTATGGTATTGCTCGAGCTTCTAATATGGCGGATAAATTAAAAGATTTAGGTTTTTACTATGCTACTAAAGCTGGTATTTCCTTGAGTGTAGAAGATTTGCGTATTCCACCTAGTAAAAATGATTTATTGAATTCAACATTTTTGTCTATACAAGAAACTGATAAACGTTATAAAAGAGGTGAAATTACTGCTGTTGAAAGGTTTCAAAAAGTTATTGATACCTGGAATTATGCTAGTGATAGTTTAAAACAGGAAGTGATTCATTATTTTAAACAAACTGATCCATTAAATTCAATATATATGATGGCTTTTTCTGGAGCTAGAGCAAACATTTCTCAGGTTAAACAACTTGTGGGTATGAGAGGGTTAATGGCTGATCCTCAAGGACAGATTATTGATTTACCAATATTTCATAACTTTAGGGAAGGTTTGACCATTACAGATTATTTTATTTCTTCTTATGGAGCTAGAAAAGGATTAGTAGATACAGCTTTAAGAACAGCGGATTCTGGTTACTTAACTCGTCGTTTAGTTGATGTTGCACAAGATGTTATTATTCGTGAGTATGATTGCAAAACATCTAAAGCGATTTTATTAGAAGAAATGTATGATAATAGAAAGACTTTAATTTCATTAGAACAATCTCTATTAGGTAGAGTTTTAGCTGAAAATATTGTTGATTTTAGAAATCATTTGATTGTAGCTAAAGCTAATGATTGTGTTGATACTGATCTCATAAAGAAGATTGCCGAATTAAAGTTGATTAATGTTTTAGTTCGTTCTCCATTAACATGTGAATCTTTGCGTTCAGTATGTCAACTTTGTTATGGTTGGAATTTAGCTCATAGTAATCTTGTTGATTTGGGAGAAGCTGTTGGAATTATCGCTGCTCAGTCAATTGGTGAACCTGGAACACAGTTAACTATGCGTACTTTTCATACAGGAGGTGTTTTTACTGGTGAATTATCTCAAAATATTACTAGTAGCTTAAATGGTATAGTTAATTATTTAGATAATGTTGTATTGACAGGAACTCGTAATAGATACGGTGATAATGTTCAGTTAGTACAATCTGATTTTAATCTTAATATTATAAGCAAAAACAATGAAAAAAAAAGTATATTTGTACCGAAAAATTCATTACTTTTTGTAAAAAAATGTCAAAATGTTAGTAAGGGCCAAATTTTAGCTGAATATCCAATTAATAAAAAGTTGTCTACAGAAAAAGCTCAAAAAGGAGTTGTTGCAGACTTTTCTGGGAGTGTTCATTTTGATATTAATGATCTTTATCAAGATAATATAAGTAATACAATTAACAGAAATGTAGTTGTCTGGATTTTATCTGGCGAGGTATATAATTTACCTAAGTTGACTAAACTTATGGTACATCAAGATCAATTGATACATAAAAATTCATTAATAGCTCGCTCAGAGTTATTAAATTCTAGAGAAGGAAAAATTTATATCATTAAAGATAACAATATTTTTTCTAAAATTTTATTAGTTACTTCATCTAAACTTTATACTAATATTAGAGTATTTGTTGAACTGATTAATGATTATAAAAGATATTTTTTGGAAATGGAGAATAAAGATAAGTTTCTTTTAAAGTGTCAACCTAATAAAAGAATTATACATCAACAAATAATAGGAGATCTGATATCGAATACATATAAAACTAAAACAGGTGGTATTATTAAGTATCTTGATTTATCACTTTTAAAAAATGGTGAACAGGAGTTTTATAATATTTATGGTTCTGGTTATATATTATGGATACCAGAAGAAACTCATGTCGTAAATAAGGATATATCTTTATTATTAGTTCATAATTTACATTTTATAGATGCAGGTACAGAGATAATACAAAATATTTTTGCTAATAATACCGGTTTTTTAGAAATTGTAGAAAAAGATGGTATTATTAGAGAGATTTTAATTAAGCCTGGAAGATTGATTGAAGTAAATTTAGATAATCTTAAGTTAGATAAACGTCGAGGTTTTTTACGTCCTGGTGAAAATTTATTAAAACAGTTAACTACAGATAAGTTAGTTTATTGGGAATATGTTAAGATTTTAACTAAGCATTTTATTTTACTAAGGCCTGTTATTATATATTCTCTTCCAACTAAAAACTTAATATTAAAATTTTCTGATAACTCTTTTGCAACTGATTTTGTAAATCTTAAACTAGTTCGTAGAACATATTTCAGAGATGGCGAAAGAGTTAAATCAGTTTCTGGAATTAACTTAGTTTTAACTCATTTAATTGTTGAATTGCAAAAAAATATTTCTCCGATTAAATGTTATATACAGTTTCATTGTACTAGTTTAGTAGGTCAAAATACATGTTTTTTAATTAAATTTATAACTGCTGATTTCCTAACAATAAAAGAATCATTTTTTAGTAAAAGTCATTATCTATATACAAAAACTTCAATATTAGTAAAAGATGGTCAATATGTTCAATCAAATTCAATTATTTCCCAAACTAATATTTTTTCATCTATTGCAGGTAAAATAGCTTGTATAGAAAAAATTAAGAATGCTAGTTGTAGAATTTTAATTATTAGTGAGCTTAATACTATGAGTATTAATATAAGTAATAATCAATCAATAAAAACTAAAGTTAATAATTATGTTTATGCAGGTGATGAAATTGCTTCAAATTTTATCATAAATATTTCTGGTAAAGTTATCTCAATACAAGATAATAAAATAACTATTCGAATAGGACAACCTTATTTAATATCTCGTGGTTCATTATTACATATTACTCATCTAAGTCTTATAAAGAGAGGAGAAAATATTGCTACACTAATATTTGAAAGGTTTAAAACTGGGGATATTGTTCAAGGATTACCTCGTATTGAAGAGATCTTAGAAGCAAGAAAAAAAATAGATGTATCATTTAATTTGCATCTTATTTTAGAGAATAAATTTAGATCTTATTTAGATCAAGGTTTGAATCTTTATAAATCTTCTAGGCTTAGTATTTTAGACATACAACTTTTTTTAGTCAAAGAAGTACAATCTGTTTATCAATCACAAGGAGTATACATCTCTGATAAACATATTGAAGTAATTGTTAGACAGATGACTTCAAAAGTTAAGATAGAAAATGGAGGAGATACTCTGTATTTACCTGGCGAACTTGTGGAATTGCAAAAAGTTGAGATTGTCAATTCTTCTTTAGAGCGTAGCAAAAAGAAAAAAGCTTCATATTACCCTGTTTTATTGGGCATCACTAAAGCATCATTGAATACAGAAAGTTTCATTTCTGCCGCTAGTTTTCAAGAAACAACCAAGGTTTTAACAGAAGCAGCTATTTATGGAAAGCTTGATCAATTAAGAGGATTAAAAGAAAATGTAATTATTGGTAGATTAATACCTGCTGGTACTGGTTTTAATAGTTATAATTCTAATAAAGTAACTGAAGATATTTACTCTAAAATTAATGATTTTAGCAAGTCAAGATCAATAAATTTTGACTTGAATCATCAAAAAAATAGTTTTGAAGATATTATAATAGATGATAGAAGAGCACGTAGTGAAGAATCTTGATTTAATAGTTTTAATTAAAAGTATATAGCCTAATGTATATTGAAATATTTTTTATGTTATTATTGATTTAAAAATAGTTATGTCTATTTATTTTAAGTTTATAGTTAATTCGTTACAATTATAATTAAAATTATTTATGTCAATAGTATCTTTAGAAGAATTATTAGAAGCAGGTGTACATTTCGGACATCAATCTAGAAGGTGGAATCCAAAAATGTTTCCTTATATTTATACAGAAAGGAACGGTATACATATTATTGATCTTGTTCAAACAGCTCAACTTCTTAATGATGCATGTGATTTTATAAAAAAATCTTCTCAACAAGGTAAAACTTTTTTATTTTTAGGTACAAAGCGTCAAGCTGCTGGTATTGTTTCAAAAGAAGCAATAAGGTCTAATTCATTTTATGTCAATCAAAGATGGTTAGGAGGAATGCTGACTAATTGGGTCACTATTAAAGCTAGAGTTGAGAGGTTAAATCAACTTGAGCAAAAAGATCGTGATGGTTTAATTGATAATCTTCCTAAAAAAGAAGCGTCAAATGTACGTAAAGAGTTAGATAGGTTACGTAAGCATCTTAATGGAATTAAGGAAATGAAAAAATTGCCTGACTTAGTTATTATTGTTGATCAAAAAAAAGAAATTACAGCAATACAAGAATGTATAAAATTAGGTATACCTACAATTTGTATGTTAGATACTAATTGTAATCCAGAAATAGTTGATGTTCCTATTGCAGCCAATGATGATGCAATTAGATCCATAAAATTAATTTTGTCTAAAATAGCTGATTCTATTTTAGAGGGTAAGGCATGTTAAGTTGTTTATTGAAGTCTCAAAAATTTATTTTATTTCAATGTAAGTGATACATTTTTATTTTTATAGTTAATATATATGCTTAAAAAAATTTCTGCTGAAAACATTAAAGAATTACGTAATAAAACTGGGGCTGGCATGACCGATTGTAAAAAAGCTCTAGAGGATTCAGATGGCCAAATTGAGATAGCAATAGAAGCTTTAAGAAAAAAAGGTTTGGCTTCTGCTGATAAAAAATCTAGTAGATTAGCAGCTGAAGGATTAGTTGAGAGTTATATACATGCTGGTTCTAGAATAGGAGTACTTGTTGAGATAAACTGTGAAACAGATTTTGTGTCTAGACAGCCTGAGTTTCATCAATTAGCTAAAGATATAGCGATGCAAATTGCTGCATCTCAATCTATTGTTTATATTTCAAAGAGTGATATACCTGATGATATAATTATTTATGAACAAAATTTAGAGTTACAGAAAGAGGATTTATTAGATAGACCAGCTGAGATAAAAAATCAAATAGTTAATGGTAGATTAGATAAAAGGCTGAAAGAATTGTCTCTAATAGATCAAGTTTTTATAAAAAACACAGAAATCACTGTTGAAGAATTGATAAAACAACATATTTCATTATGGGGTGAAAATATAAAAATTAGGCGTTTTGAAAAATTTTTACTTGGTGAAGGTTTAGCAATTAAAAATAACAATTTTAAAGATGAAGTTTCAAATATGATTCAAAATAAATAGTGTAAACAATTTATTATACCAATATCGAGTAAACTATAGTGGTATTATTATTATAAAATATACTATATAAAAGTATCTATTTGCTACTTTAAAATTATTAAAGATATTTTTATTATCAATTAATTGGAAAAATAATATGTTTCAACAAGACATTGATGAAGTGTCATCTTTTCTTGCTTTATCTAGTGTAGAAGTGGGTAAACATCTATACTGGAAAATAGGAAATTATGATATACATGGCCAGGTTTTTATTGTTTCTTGGATAGTTATGTCAGTTTTAATAGTCTTATCTTTTATGGGTACAAGAAATTTAAAGAGAATTCCAGGAAAATTTCAAAACTTTATGGAATTTATTTTGGAATTTTTACAAGATATTGCAAAAAATCAAATTGGAGAACATGAGTATCGATTTTGGTTACCATATATTTCAACCATATTTTTATTTATCTTAGGTAGTAATTGGGCAGGTGCTTTAATACCATGGAAGTTAATTCATTTACCTGAGGGTGAATTGGCTGCGCCAACAAACGATATAAATACTACAGTGGCGCTATCTCTATTAACATCACTTGCCTATTTTTATGCTGGATTAACTAAAAATGGTCTAGGTTATTTTCTTCGTTATATTGAACCAACTCCTGTTTTACTACCAATTAATGTACTTGAAGATTTTACTAAACCTTTATCATTAAGTTTTCGTTTATTTGGTAATATACTTGCAGATGAGTTAGTCGTATCTGTATTTACATTATTAGTTCCTATTTTAATTCCTTTACCTGTTATGATTTTAGGATTATTTGCAAGTTCAATACAAGCATTGATATTTTCAACATTATCTGCTGCTTATATTGGTGAAGCATTGGAAGGGCATGGAGATCATTAGTTAGGTTTTACTTAATTTATTATATTATTTGCTAATAATCTTTTATTAATGCCACAATTTAAATGAAATATGTTAATTTTCTATGTTTTAACAAAAAATTTTAAATAATTATGGATTCTATTATTTCAGCAGCTTCTGTTTTAGCTGCAGGTTTAGCTGTTGGTTTAGCTGCGATTGGACCTGGTATTGGTCAAGGAAGTGCTGCAGCAAATGCAGTAGAAGGTATTGCAAGACAACCTGAAGTTGAAGGTAAAATTAGGGGAACGTTATTATTAAGTTTAGCATTTATGGAATCTTTAACTATCTATGGACTTGTAGTTGCATTATCGTTGTTATTTGCTAATCCTTATACTGGTTAGTCTTGTTTAAACACTTAGTTTATTTTATTAATAAACTAAGTGTTTTTATGATATTAATATAAGTAACTAATTTTTTTTATTAAATTATTAACTAAGGTACTTAATGCACATAATTATATCCTTACTTAGCGAAGTATCTGAAACAAATGATAAAGGTGGATTATTTGATTTTAATGCAACTCTACCTTTAATGGCGTTACAATTTCTTGCATTAACTGTAATTTTAAATTTTTTGTACTATAAGCCTGTTAGCAATATTTTAGATGATCGAGACGAATATATACGTAACAGTTTGACTAGCGCCTCAGCATCTTTAGTAAAAGCAGATGATTTAACAAAGACGTATGAGTTTGAACTAGCTGAATCAAGAAAAAGTGCTCAAAAAATTATAAAAAGTGCTCAAGAGGAAGCTCAAGCAATTGTTTCAGAAAAGATTAAAGAGGCACAAAAAGAGGCAGAAAAATTACTGATAAGTGCTTATGATGAATTACATATTCAAAAAGAACAGGCGTTAAAAAGTTTAGAAATCCAAATAGATATTTTGAGTGATCAAATACAGAAAAAATTATTAGATAATTAGTATTTTATATATGTCATGTTGTATAAAACAATTACCAATAATATCAAGATTATATAATATAGCAAATGAAAACCTTTGAAATTGTTAGTCAAGAGTTATTATCTTTAGGTGTTAGTTTTAACTCTAACTTTTTAGAAGCGAATGTATTAAATATTTTACTTTTATTAAGTGGTCTAATTTATGTTTTAAGAAAATTTTTAGGATCAATTTTAATTGATAGACAAAGTAAAGTGCTTTTTGCAATTAATGAATCAGAAGAGCGCTTAAAACAAGCTAATATTAGATTGAATGAGGCAGAAAAGCAATTAGCTCAAACGCAGTTAATTATTAACCAAATTATTAATGAAGCTGAAATTACGGCAAAAAAAGTTCGTGAATCTATACTCGAACAAGGTAAGTTTGATATAGAAAAACTTACTAAATCGAGTAAAGCAAGTGTAAAATTTGCTGAGAATCAAGTGAAACTACAAATACAGCAACAAATTACCGTATTAGCAATACAAAAAGTTAATATTGAATTAAAAAGTCAAATGAATTCTATTATGCAAGAAAAAATAATAGATCAAGGTATTATGAATTTAGAAGGTAAGATTAATTTATGAGTAATCAAAGTTTTAAAGAAAAGATAACTACTCCGTATGCTGAAGCTTTAATTGATCATGCTCAAAGTTTAAATTTATTAGCAGAAGCTACAAAAGACTTGTCATCAATTTCAACTGTTTTATCTGAGTCTAAAGATTTACAGGCTCTTTTACAAAATCCTTTGATTAATGGTTTTATAAAAAAGGAAATATTAAAGCAACTTTTTGAAAATCAAATCAATAATTTTGTTATGAATTTTTTGTTAGTTTTAGTTGATAGGCGAAGAGTCTCTATCTTATATAGTATTATACAAAAATATTTGGAACTAATATATGTTTTGGAATCTATTACAATTGCTGAATTATACTGCGCTATTGATATTACTGAAATACAACAAGAAAGTTTAATTCAAAAAATAAAATTCATGACTAATAGTAATCAAGTCAAATTGGTAATAAGAAAAGATACTGATTTAATAGGAGGTTTTGTAATTAAGATTGGATCAAAAATTATTGATGCTAGCTTGGCTGGAAAATTAAAAAGAATGTCTTTATATCTTGATACAAATTAAGTGTAGTTATATATTTAGAATTAATAATTGCAAATATAAATTTATAAATCATAAAATCATATGTTAAACATTAGACCAGACGAAATTAGTAATATCATACGTCAACAAATTGATAAATATAACCAAGAATTACAAGTTGCTAATGTTGGTACTGTTTTACAAGTTAGTGATGGTATTGCACGTGTTTACGGACTAGATGAAGTAATGGCTGGAGAGCTTCTACAATTTGAAGATCAAGATCAGACTATTGGTATTGCACTAAACTTAGAAAGCGATAATGTTGGTGTAGTATTAATGGGTGATGGACGTAACATACTTGAGGGAAGTTCAGTAAAATCAACTGGACAAATAGCTCAAATTCCTGTTGGTGATGATTTTTTAGGCAGAGTTGTTAATCCCTTAGCTAAACCAATAGACGCTAAAGGTATTCCAAAGACTAATGAAACAAGACTAATTGAATCATACGCACCAGGAATTATTGGACGCCAATCTGTATGTGAACCATTGCAAACTGGAATTACAGCAATTGATGCTATGATTCCTATTGGGAGAGGACAAAGAGAATTAATAATTGGTGATAGGCAAACTGGTAAAACAGCTGTTGCATTAGATACAATTATTAATCAAAAAGGTCAAGATGTTATTTGTATATATGTAGCTATAGGACAAAAAGCTTCTTCCGTTGCACAAGTTGTTTCTACTTTAGAAGAAAAAGGTGCATTAGAATACACTATTATAGTTGCAGCTAATGCAGATGACCCTGCAACTTTACAGTATATTGCCCCATATACAGGAGCTACTTTAGCAGAATATTTCATGTATAAAGGAAAAGCAACTTTAGTTATATATGATGATCTAACAAAGCAGGCTCAAGCTTATCGTCAAATGTCTCTACTTCTCCGTCGTCCACCTGGTAGAGAAGCGTATCCTGGAGATGTATTTTACTTACATTCTAGGTTATTAGAGAGGGCAGCTAAATTAAGTAGTGATTTAGGTGGTGGTAGTATGACTGCTTTACCGATTATTGAAACACAAGCTGGTGATGTTTCTGCATATATTCCAACAAATGTTATTTCAATTACAGATGGTCAAATTTTTTTATCAGGTGATTTATTTAATTCTGGAATTCGACCCGCAATCAACGTAGGTATATCAGTTTCTAGAGTAGGTTCTGCTGCTCAAATAAAAGCAATGAAACAAGTTGCAGGTAAATTAAAGTTAGAGTTAGCTCAGTTTGCTGAATTAGAAGCTTTTTCACAATTTGCTTCTGATTTAGATAAAGCAACTCAAAACCAGTTAGCTCGTGGCCAAAGATTGAGAGAGATATTAAAACAAGCTCAAAATTCTCCTCTTGTAGTTGAGGATCAAATTGCTATAATTTATGCTGGTGTTAATGGTTATTTAGATACAGTTGAGTTATCCAAAGTAAATGATTTTGTTTTAGCTTTGAGAGAAGACTTACAAAATTCTAAGCCTGAATTTGGAGAAAACATTCGTAATAGTAAAAAACTAACTCCAGAATCTGAAGATTTATTAAAACAGTCAATACAAGATGTACAGCAAGCATTTTCTGTCTAGTTAGTGCAATTTATCTAGATTACTAATATTTGATTTAATTATTGAAAACTTAGGATAGCTAATACTATATTCCTAGGTTTATTAATAAATAATTGAGTACCATATAAAAAATTGGAAGTTTTTATTTCTTTAATGAAATATATTCATATCCGTATTTTTCTATCTTGGATGCTATTGTAGCATTTCCAGTCATTACAATCTTTCCTTGATCCATAATATGTACATAATCAGGTTGAACATAGTCTATTAATTTTTGATAATGAGTAATTAATAATATCGCATTATCTTTATTTGCAAATTCTTTAATATTATTTGATATACTTCTTAAAGCATCTACGTCTAAACCAGAATCAATTTCATCTAAAATAGATAATTCACTTTTTAATAAAGACATTTGGAGAATTTCATTTTTCTTTTTTTCTCCTCCAGAAAAACCTTCATTTAAATATCTGTTCAGAAATAGTGAATTCATGTCAATCTCTTTTAGTTCATGATTAACTAGTTGAAAAAAAGATAAAGGATCGATTTCTGGTTTATTTAATTTTTTTTGTTTACAGTTATAAGCTAAACGCAAAAAATCTATATTACTTACTCCAGGAACTTCTATCGGGTATTGAAAAGCTAAAAAAATTCCTTTATGAGATCTGTTTTCTGGTTCTTCATCAGTAATATTTTCATTTTTAAAAAATATCTTACCTTCTGTTATTTCGTAGGAAGGATGTCCGGAAATTACCTTAGCTAAAGTACTTTTTCCTGATCCATTTTTACCCATTATTGCATGAATTTCCCCTTTATTTATTAGTAAATTTAAACCTGCAATAATTTTTTTATTATTAGTACTAACATGTAAATTTTGAATTTTTAACATTTCTTGTTTATTAATCATTGATTTTTATCCAATAGTGCCTTCTAGTTTTAAGTTAAGTAAACGATCTGCTTCCATAGCAAATTCCATAGGTAACTCATTTAAAATATCTTTACAAAAACCGTTTATCATGAGGCTAACAGCTTCTTCTAGATTAATGCCTCTTTGTAAAAAATAAAAAATTTGTTCTTCTCCTATTTTAGATGTTGAAGCTTCATGTTCAACTTTACAATAAGGATTTTTAACTTGTATATAAGGAAACGTATTAGCAGTAGAGCCGTTACTTAAAATTAATGAATCACATTGAGAATAATTTTTAGAGTAATATGCTTTAGGTCCCATTTTTACTAAACCACGATAAGTGTTAATTGAATTTCCAGATGAAATACCTTTAGAGATAATTTTACTTTTTGTATATTTCCCTATATGTATCATTTTACTACCAGTATCTGCTTGTTGATAGTAGTTCGTTAATGCGATAGAAGAAAATTCACCTACTGCCCTATCTCCCACTAAAATACAGCTAGGATATTTCCAAGTAATGGCTGAACCCGTTTCAACTTGAGTCCATAATATTTTAGAATTTTTTCCTATGCACATTCCTCTTTTTGTAACAAAATTATAAATTCCACCTTCACCTTTCGAATTTCCTGAGTACCAATTTTGTACAGTAGAGTATTTAATTGTTGCATTATCTAGTGCTATCAACTCTACTATTGCTGCATGTAATTGATTATTATCAAACTGTGGTGCAGTGCAGCCCTCTAAATAACTAACATAACTATTTTGATCTGCTATAATTAATGTTCTTTCAAACTGGCCTGACTCTTTATTATTAATTCTAAAATAAGTAGACAATTCTAGGGGGCATTTTGTATTTTTAGGAATATAACAAAAAGATCCATCACTAAAAGCTGTAGAGTTAAGTGCTGAATAGAAGTTATCTCCAATAGGTACAACTGATCCAAGATATTTATTTATAAGGTTAGGATATAATTTAATTGCTTCACTAATAGAACAGAATATAACTCCATGATCAGCAAGTTCTTTTTTAAAAGTTGTAGTAACAGATATACTATCAAAAACTGCATCAACTGCAACATTTGTCAATCTTTTTTGTTCATTTAAAGATATTCCTAATTTCTCAAATGTTGCAAGTATTTCTGGGTCTATTTCATTTAAACTTTTAACTTGTTTCTTATCTTTAGGAATGGAGTAATATAAAATATTATTATAGTTAATGGATTCATAAAATAAATTACTCCATTGTGGTTCTTTCATTTTTATCCATCTTTCATATGCTTTTAATCTAAATGTTTTTAAATAGTCAGGTTCCTGTTTATATTTTGAAATAAGTTTAATAATTTTTGCACTTAATCCTTTTGGAAAGTAAGCAGATTCAATATTTGTATAAAATCCATATTTATAAGGTTTATTTATTAAATTATCTAAGTAGTTTTTTGAATTATTATTCACATTGCTGGAGTATATATTTATTATTTTAAATAGATGTTTATATAATCTTATTATATAATACAAGAGTTATAATATATTAAGAATTAATCTATATATATTTTATTATTAAATTTATTATTAATAGATCTAGTCCATAATGTTATATTTAAATTATTTTGATCTTTTAGTATCTTATCAAATAATCTAGTATTGTAAAATATAATATACTTCATTAATTCTCTTTTATTAGCTTTACTTTTTATTTTGATTCCTAAGTATGAACTGTGTATTTTTTCAATAGTTTTTTCTAATATTTGATTACTTATAAGTATATTTATTATCATTATATTGTATAAGTTTATTTGTAAGTTACTTATATATTTATAACCAATATATAAAGTTTTGCTGATTGTCTCAGTTTTAAAAAAGATTGAAATATTATTATATATTATAATGTATAATGTATTTAAAACAATCATTTTTTTGATATATTCAGGAACTATATAAATAATATAGTATACATTAAATTTACATATAAATTTTTTGACATAAAATAGTGATATAATTTTGAAAGAATACAAAATAGAAATATAACTAATAGAGATATTATTATATTGACTATAATTTATAAAATGATTAAAAAATATTGTGTTTAAAGAAACAAATAGTACTTTTTTATATAAAGAGAATAATTTCATTAAGTACAAATTTTGAAATATTACTATTACGGTGATTTGTATTAATAACATTACAATTATGGAAGTTATGTTAGAAATATAAGGTAAAGTTATTATTGCTATTAAAGCAACTAATCGCTTTAAATAAATATGTTTTTTATAAGAAAACTTCAAATCTAAATGAATATAATCTTGGGAAGAAATATAACGTAAAAAATTCATTTCTAGTTTATTGATAAGATTTTTTAAATTAATTTTTTATTCTGTTAAGATATTAATATAATTATAAGAGTAAGTGGCGAAATTTGGTATACGCATCATATTCAAAATATGGCAACACTGTTTTGAGGGTTCGAGTCCCTCCTTACTCATTTCTTTATTTATTGATCAATATATTTTTAAACAATTCTTAATATGTTAAAATACAATTTAATATACTAATATAAATTAAGGATTATACTACATGGCTTTACTTGTTGTTGGTAGTACAGGTACTTTAGGTAGACAAATTGTAAGAAAGGCTTTAAATGAGGGATTTCAAGTAAAGTGTTTAGTTAGAAGTTTTCGTAAAGGTGCTTTTTTGAAAGAATGGGGAGCAGAATTGATATATGGTGATCTTTCGATAGTAGAAAGCATACCATTAGCCTTATATGGAATTAGTGCAATAATTGATTGTTCAACAAGTAGAGCTAATGACTTACATAATATTGAATTAATTGAACTGAAATCAAAATACATTTTAATAGAATCTGCCATTAAAGCAAATATTAAGCGTTACATTTTTTTCTCTATATTTAATTCTATGAATTATAAAGATATACCGTTAATAGCATTAAAATTAATGATTGAATATCGTCTTAAAATTTCAGGTTTAAATTATACAATTTTTCATTTGCCGGGTTTTTTTCAAGGTTTAATATCACAATACGCTTTACCAATTTTAGATAAACAGTTTGTTTGGATTACAAGTGAATCTTCGTTAATTTCTTATATTAATACACAAGATGTAGCTAAAATGGCAATTCATAGTTTATCGATTGATCAATTCAATCAAAATACCTTACCATTGGTAGGAAATAAATTATGGAGATCATTAGATATAATTAATTTATGTGAGCAAATCTCAGGTCGTCGCGCTCAGATTAATACGATTCCAGTTTATTTACTCAACTTTTTAAAAAACTGTACTAAACTTTTTCAATGGACTTGGAATATCTCAGAAAGATTAGCATTCATTGAAATGCTTTCACGTGGATACAATACAAGTGCTCAAATGAAAGAAATTATATACATACTACAAATTGATAAAAAAGAACTAGAAGAATTAGAAGTTTATTTACAGGAGTATTTTGAGAGTATTATGAAAAAGCTGAAAGAATTAAATTGTCAAATCCTAAGTAATGAAAAAAATGTTAATCAGATAGAATTTTAATATTCTGATGATTTAATCGATGAATAATTTTTTTTTGTTTATACTATCTATAGATATTATTTTTATTTCTTAGGAGAATTATTATGCTAACCTTGAAAATTTTTGTCTATACTACAGTTGTATTCTTTATTTCTTTATTTTTCTTTGGATTTTTATCTAATGATCCTTCTCGTAATCCTAATAGAAAAGATTTAGAGTAACATCTATATAAAAGTGATTATAGTAACATTTTTATATAGATGTTGCTGTAAATTTGCTATCTATAAAATCTTCTATTCTTGTGTAAACCTGATGTACGAAGATATTTTTAAACCTACGTACTGTTTCTTATGTAAGTTCTTAATAATTATAAGTGATATCATAAAGTTATTATTAATTATGTATATATATTCTTTATAATTCACTTGTTCATTTCTATTTGTTCTTGTAATAGTCACTAAATTTTCCTTAACTTTTTCTAATTTAAATAGTAATTTTTTGTTATTAATATTTTCAATTAGGTTATTTGAAATATTTAATTTATTAATTTGTGAATTTTTCAAAAAACTTATTTTTTCTTTATATTTTCTTTGTTGTTTATTACATGGAAAGTAAAAATTCTCTTGTAATAACCAGTCTCCTTTAATTTGATTTAGTAATAGATATATATGATTTTGCATTTATTATAGAAAATATGACTTATATGTTATTAATATTGTATTAAGATAAAATTATGCTTTATATTTGTAAATTGAATATATAATAAAAAATAAAATATATCTTTTCTAGTTTTTAATATTTTCAACTAAATATAGTAAAATATCTGCAATTATAAACTAGCTAAATTATTAAATAATGAAATATTGGAATTTAAAAAAAATCAATCAATCCGCCTTTGAAAAAACAGGAATTGTTCCACGTTCAATGAATAAACTTTTTAATCGCTTTAAACAAGAGCTAAACCCAAATGCTGAAGTTGAAGCTTTAGAAGAATTTAAAGTGGCAAAATATCAAACATCAACATCTGTAAAATACATTATAGTTTTACTTATTACTCCTATTTTAATAAATCAACTTTCAAAAATTATTATATTAGATCCATTGATCAATCATTTATGGAATAGAAGTAGTGATTATATTTTTTTAAATCGTTCTCAAGAAGAACGAGCTTTTGCTGATTTACAGCGTTTTGAAGAAAAACTGCATTTTGAAATTTTGATAGGTAAGCTTGACTCTTTACCTATTGAAAATGTTCAGCAAAAAATGTCTGATAAAGCATTAGAAATAGCATTACAATACTCTCAAGAGAGTGCTAATGCTATTAAAAATATTATAGCTGACTTTATTTCGATTATTATTTTTCTTTCTATTTTAATTATTAATAAAAGACAATTTTCAATATTAAAATCTTTTATTAATGAATCAATTTATGGACTAAGCGATACAGCTAAAGCTTTCCTAATTATTTTATTTACTGATATTTTTGTTGGATTTCATTCTCCTCATGGATGGGAAATAGTGATTGAAGCTATTTTAAGACATTTTGGTTTACCTGAAAGTAGAGACTTTATTTTTATTTTTATTTCAACCTTTCCTGTGATATTAGATACAATATTTAAATATTGGATATTTAGATATCTTAATAAAATATCCCCTTCTGCTGTTGCTACTTATCATAATATGAATGAGTAAATTCACAATTATATAAATATTTACAATAGAAATATTTATGATAAGCAAAATCAACAATTTCTATTAAATATATTCATTAAATGATGTCCCAAGATCTAAAATATAATATTGATAATTCATTTAACCAAATTAAATAAAATTATATGAAAAAATAAAAATAATTTTTATATAAACAATTATAGATATTACATTGGATTATTCAATAGATTCAAAGGGATAGATAAGTAATTTAATTTATATCAAATGTATTATTTTTATTACTTACTTTACATGAGATTTTACTTTTTTTTTAATATTTATTATAATTAGTATATAAATTTTTATGCATCTGTGGCCGAGAGGCCGAAGGCAGCGGACTCATGTGCGACCCGTTTTTAGGTGTTAAAGGTTCAAACAATACCTTTTAAGCTAACTAAAAACTAAATATAAACAATATTTAGTTAACTGTATTGTATGATGTTAGTTAATTCTAACTATTCTAAATCATGAATATAATTATATAGTCAATTTAGTAATATTTTAGCCTTAAGTATTTCTAAATTAAGCAGACTATATAAACAGTTGATATAACTAGTTACACAAACCTTTGTTAGAAGTATTAATTAAAGAATATTTATAATACTTTATTATTTATAGATATTTAACCCTTATGCTTAATTATTGTGAGTTAATATAAGTATGATTAATTTAAGTGGTTGTTAGTATATAAAATGGAGTTTAAGTCAACAATATCAAAAAGATACGGAACGGAGTAAATAAATAGCAATTCTTTATTTTAATTTATTAGTGAAGAAAATCATTAGGCAGGATAAACTATTTATCAAGACACAATAAAAAGCTAAAGCTGACGTATTGTGCTTATTATAAGATATATATTACATATAATAATTTAATATTTAGCGAAAGTAGACATTTTTAATAATTACAAAAATTTTTAGCTGTGTAATGAATAACGTTACTTTTTGGGAAAAACTTCCATGGCAAAGAATTAATATTCGTATATTAATGATTACGAAACAAATATACCTAGCGATGAAAAAATATGATTTAAATTATGTATATCAATTACAAAAGTATATTATTAACTGTAACGAAACTAAAGTGATGTTGATTAATAAAATTTTGTGTGATTTAATATTGTACTATAGTAATTGTAGTAATATAAAATTATTAATTAGACATATAAATAAATTAGATATACTAAGTTCATTAATTGTTAAAAGATTACAAAGTCATCAAGTTAATCGTGTAATAATTGAATATCTTAAACAGGATTTAATTTATACATCAATACAACCAACGTTGACAGCAAAAATATCAAAAAAATTAACAAATTTTTTTAATAATACACAATTAAAAAATAATATAAGTTTTTATAATAAAGTAAGTAAAAAATATTTTTTAACAAAAATTGTTATTAAAAAATTAGGTTCTTACAATTATATTAACAAATCAATTCGTATATGGCTATATAAAGATATTTGTTTAAATTTATCAAAAATATATAATTTAAAATATAAATCATGTATTATTGAAAAAAAAATTGATGTATTCAAGTTAATTACAACAACTTCAAAATCTTTGTATTTTTTAATCAATAAGATATTAATTAATGATTTATATTGGTATATATTTAATTATGTAAGAAAAAAAGATAGTATTTGGAAGGTAATTGATGATGTAAAAGTAGTAATATTTACTAATGATGTAATGGTGAATACATTATTTAAAACATTTAATACTATGTTTCAGCAATTATTATATAGAAAAACATATAAAGGTTTTCATCGTATTAACGTTTTTAATGATAATAAGAATATAGTAAAAAAAGTTAAATTTTTATATAAATATTATTACTCTCATATCATTTCATTTATTTCACTTAATTTAATTGAGAACTGTAATAAGTTAATAAATTGCTTTACTTTTACGTTAATAAAAAAACAAAACAATCAAAATTTACATAAGTATGAATATATTTATAAGTCATTATTAATAAATGAATTATTGAATAAATATATCTATTTTTATAATATTGAGTATTTTTATCAATATACTGAATCAGCTAAATAAATATTTACGTAATAACAATATATATTTTATCAAGAAATAAGTGGTAGCCGTATGAAATGAAAGTTTCAAGTACGGTTTTGTAAGAGCGATTTTAATAAAAATCTACTCTAATAATCCGCCATCCCTTTGGGACACCGCTGGTTCGAATCCAGCCAGATGCAATAACATTAAAAATACATCAAAAGATTAACAGAATTAATAAACTAAGCGGGTAGCGGGAATCGAACCCGCATCATTAGCTTGGAAGGCTAAGGTTTTACCACTAAACTATACCCGCTCTTTGAATATGCATCAAAAATAATATATCATATTAACAAATATTTGTAAAATAAAATATTTACGTGACTCCCTCTAATTTTATCTTAAGAAATAGCGCGATCTCTTTAGCCTGATTCTCTATTTCTTCAATAGACATTGGTTCTCCAACTTTAGTAATAGGAATTTCTCTTCGATCTTTGGTTTTAAGATATATTTCTCTTTTAGCAGATAAACCTTCCTGGATATGTATTTTAATTGAAGATACTTCATTTATTTGATATTGTAATTTTAATACACGATTTTTTCCGGGAAATCCAAATCTAAAAATAGTGATAATTCCAGTATATTGATTAAATTCATTATATCCACCACCAACATCAAAGACAATAGTATACCATAAGAATAAACTTGTTAAAATGCCAGTCATTCCATAAAATGTCATTACTGATCCTTGGGGTAAGAACATTATGTTTTGATTGTGAAAAAAAGATATATTATTAAAATATAACTTCAAATAACTATCTATACCTATTAAAAAAAAACTGAGACCACCTATAAAAATTGTAGCAGCCCACCAGTAATTACTGAATCTACGTGATCCTAGAATTCTATCTTTTTTAATTTTATTCATATATTTATATCCTAATATTTTTAAACAATGTAAATAATGTATAAATACTAACAATGAATAAAAAAATATTTCTATTCATTATTAGTATTGTTGAATTCAATATATAATAAAAAAAATTAAATTAGTTTAATAGATTGCAAACCAAAATATAAACCTAAAGCTAAAGCCATAAATAATATTATAAATAAAATATAGCTAACAATAATTGACATAAATTATTTACTCCCAGTAATATTTAATTTTTATTGTAAAATTGTTAATATTTTAACTTAAAATACAAATTATTTGTTAATATTTATTTTTATAACTAGTAAACTTATTATTTTTTTAAAAGTAAATTTATGACAAACTTTATTCAACCTTATAATCGAGATCCTTTTGTAGGCAATTTATCAACACCTATTAGCACGTCAAGCTTAACAAAAAATCTTTTAAGTAATCTTCCTGCTTATAGAAGAGGATTATCTCCTTTATTAAGAGGTTTAGAAATTGGAATGGCTCATGGTTATTTTCTTATTGGACCATTTGATAAATTAGGTCCATTAAGAAATACGGATATTGCATTATTATCTGGATTTTTATCTGCTGTTGGTTTAATTGTTATTTTAACAGCGTGTTTATCAGTATACGGAAATGTTTCTTTCTATAGCAATTCAGATGAATCAAAAGATGTATTACAAACTTCAAGTGGATGGAGTCAATTCACTGCTGGTTTTTTTGTAGGTGCTGTAGGTGGCTCAGGTTTTGCTTATTTACTTTTAGCTAATCTTCCAAATGTACAAAATTTAGGATTATCTTAAATAATCACATAATATAATTAATTCTTATAAAGAACGAGTTTTAAAATTATTATTAAACAAGCTAGTAAAGGGACTTGAACCCATAACCTGCTGATTACAAATCAGCTGCTCTACCAATTGAGCTATACTAGCATCTACTAATACATGAAATAATATAACTTATCTCAAATAATATCTAGAACCTTAAAATAAATAATTTTTAATTATTTATTTTATTAACTCATCATTAATTAATGTGCAGAATCAAATGTTTTATGCATATGTTCTGTATAATAGCTAATTGTCTCATCAAGACATATAAATGACCAACCAGTTGGTACATTAATATTTTCTTCAGCATTTTCGTCATTCATTACTGATTCATCGACATCAACTTCATCATACTTTTCATGATAAATATTTTTTAAATTTGATACCATACTATATCCTTATTATTTAGTCCAATACTGTTAATTTTATATCAATTAAATTCACATAATAATTATTATACCATATAAATTATAGATTGTCACTATAAAAAATAATGTAACAATAAATTATAATTTTATTTTATGTAAAGATTTTATGATTTTTGATGATACTCTTATTTTTATCCAACAATCTTTCTTTATTGACCATACTTTTTTTTTGTGTAAGTTAACATTCTGAATTTTTCTTGTTTTTACATGTGAATGTGATACTTGGTAACCATTATTTGAAGTTTTGCCAGATATGCAACAAATTTTAGACATATTACCTCACTATTATATAATTAATACAAACTTAAGTTATATATATTTATTTAATGTATTTAATAAAGTTGACCTAGGTACAGCTCCTATAACTGTATCAACTTTGGCACCATTTTTAAAAATCATTAATGTAGGAATACTTCTTATCCCATACTCTGCTGCGACACTAGCATTTGAATCAGTATTAATTTTTACAACTTTTATAATATTTTCATATTCTTGAGCTATTTCACCAATAACAGGAGCTATCATTCGGCAAGGACCACACCAAGGTGCTCCAAAATCTACTAAAACAATCTTACTAGATTGAATAACTTCTGCATTAAAATCAGAATCTACCACTTGTACAATAGGCAAAATAAATCTCTCCAATAGTTATTTATTGCTATTATAATCGTAGCATAAAATAGGTTAATAAACTATTTATAACTAAAACTTAATAAGTTTGCATAGATAAAGTATTAAAAAAAATTATCATATTAATAAATAATATCACGATTACTTGATGACTATATAGTGATAAATTTATATCTAAAGATAGCTAGACTAAATACAATTCATAGAATTGTATTATTGAAATAGTTAACTTTATATATAATGATAATGCCTTAAATTCAAGGAGGAGCAAATGTCTAACTCTGTAGAAGAACGGACACGAATTAAAAACGAGCGTTATGAATCCGGTGTAATTCCTTATGCAAAGATGGGGTATTGGGATCCTAATTATGTAGTTAAGGATACTGATATTTTAGCTTTATTCCGAGTTACTCCACAGCCAGGTGTAGACCCAGTAGAAGCTTCTGCTGCAGTTGCAGGAGAATCATCTACAGCTACATGGACTGTTGTATGGACAGATTTATTAACTGCATGCGATCTATATCGTGCTAAAGCATATAAAGTTGATGCTGTACCTAATACATCTGATCAATACTTTGCATACATTGCGTATGATATAGATTTATTTGAAGAAGGATCAATTGCTAACCTAACAGCTTCAATCATTGGTAATGTATTTGGATTTAAAGCAGTTAAAGCTTTAAGATTAGAGGATATGCGTATACCTGTAGCTTACTTAAAAACTTTTCAAGGTCCTGCTACAGGAATAGTTGTAGAACGTGAACGTATGGATAAATTTGGTCGCCCATTTTTAGGTGCAACTGTAAAACCTAAATTAGGTCTATCAGGAAAAAATTATGGAAGAGTAGTATACGAAGGTCTTAAAGGTGGATTAGATTTCCTTAAAGATGATGAAAATATTAACTCTCAACCATTTATGCGCTGGAAAGAAAGATTTTTATATTCAATGGAAGCTGTAAACCGCTCAATTGCTGCAACAGGAGAGGTTAAAGGTCATTACATGAATATAACAGCAGCAACAATGGAAGATATGTATGAAAGAGCTGAATTTGCTCAACAGCTAGGAACAGTTATTATTATGATTGACTTAGTAATTGGATATACAGCAATTCAAACAATGGCCATTTGGGCTCGTAAAAATGATATGATTTTACATTTACACAGAGCTGGTAATTCAACTTACTCTCGTCAAAAAATTCATGGAATGAATTTCCGTGTTATTTGTAAATGGATGCGTATGGCTGGTGTAGATCATATACATGCTGGTACAGTAGTAGGTAAACTTGAAGGAGATCCTCTAATGATTAAAGGATTCTATAATACTTTACTAGAACCTTATTTAGATGTTAATTTACCTCAAGGTATATTTTTTGCGCAAGATTGGGCATCTTTACGTAAAGTAACTCCAGTTGCTTCAGGAGGTATACATTGTGGTCAAATGCATCAATTATTAGATTATTTAGGTAATGATGTTGTTCTTCAATTTGGAGGTGGTACAATTGGGCATCCAGATGGTATCCAAGCTGGTGCAACAGCAAACCGTGTAGCTTTAGAGTCAATGGTAATTGCACGTAATGAAGGAATTGATTATGTAACAAAAGGACCTCAAATATTACAGGATGCAGCAAAAACATGTGGTCCTCTACAAACAGCATTAGATTTATGGAAAGATATTACATTTAACTATACTTCTACAGATACAGCTGATTTTGTAGAAACTCCAACAGCTAATGTTTAGATAGCAAAGATAATTAATATTAAATACATATTTAGAGAGCTTATTTATGGAAATTAAATAAGAACTATTAACAAACATTAATCACTATAAGGAGTATAGAAAAGTGAGATTAACTCAAGGAACTTTTTCCTTTTTACCTGACCTAACTGATGAACAAATTAAAAGTCAATTAAACTACGCTATTTCTCAAAACTGGGCTATTAACATTGAATACACTGATGATCCACATCCTAGGAATAACTATTGGGAACTATGGGGTTTACCTCTATTTGATGTAAAAGATGCTGCAACAATTATGTATGAAATTAATAGCTGCCGTAAACAGTGTTCAAATTTTTACGTAAAAATAAATGCATTTGATAATACTAGAGGTGTTGAAAGTTGCGTATTATCTTTTATCATTAATAGACCATCTCTTGAACCTGGGTTTGAATTAGTAAGAACAGAAGATATCAGTAGAAATCAAAAATACTGTTTCCGTAGTTATGCTACTAGTAAACCAGAAGGTTCTAGATATTAATAAAATACTAAATTAAATAGCAAATTTAATAAAATTAAAGAATGTAATAGTTAAATAGTTATTACATTCTTTTTAATTTATCTAGCTTTAATCATACTATTAAATAATATAAATTTAAACTCATGACTACACAACAAACAGAAAATACTTTATTGAATTTAAAAGAAGAATATGATAAAACAAAGATACAAGAAATAATAGATGAGCTCGAGCAAGAACTTATTGGACTAAAACCAGTAAAAACTCGTATTAAAGAAATTGCAGCTTTACTACTTATTGACCGATTGAGAAATCAATTAAGCTTAGTATCAGGAAGTCCCGGATTACATATGTCATTTACAGGAAGTCCCGGAACAGGTAAAACAACTGTAGCTATGAAAATGGCAGATATTTTACACAGACTAAACTATATAAGAAAAGGTCATTTATTAACAGTTACCAGAGATGATTTAGTAGGACAATATATTGGACATACAGCTCCAAAAACAAAGGAAGTTCTAAAACAAGCAATGGGTGGTGTACTTTTTATAGATGAAGCTTATTATCTATATAAACCAGACAATGAAAGAGATTATGGCGCTGAAGCTATTGAAATTTTACTTCAAGTCATGGAAAATCAAAGAGATGATTTAGTGGTAATTTTTGCAGGCTATAAGGAAAAAATGGATAAATTTTATGAATCTAATCCAGGATTATCATCCAGAGTAACAAATCATGTAAATTTTCCAGATTATACTGCTCACGAATTACTTGAAATAGCTAAATTAATGTTAGAAGAACAACAATATAAATTTGCAGCAGATGCTGATGAGGTATTACTAGACTATGCAGAAAGAAGAATGAAGCAACCTCATTTTGCAAATGCTCGAAGTATTAGGAATGCTATTGACAGAGCTAGAATGAGACAAGCAAATAGAATTTTTTCTAGTGGAGATAAAATGCTAACAAAATCGGATTTGATTACTATTCAATCAGAAGATATAATGAAAAGCCGACTATTCAATCAAACATAGAGTAAATTAATAAAGTTATTGACAACTTACATGAAAATTAGATAAATTAACTACATAACTTTATTGACTGATCATAAAAGTACTTAGGCGGTATAGCTAAGCGGTAAGGCAGAGGATTGCAAATCCTTTATCCCCAGTTCGAATCTGGGTACCGCCTAATAATAAAATTAAAATACATGGGGATGTGGTGGAATGGTAGACACAACAGACTTAAAATCTGTTGATCTTGAATTGATCGTGAGGGTTCAAGTCCCTCCATCCCCATTAACTCAATATAACAAATACTTTACATTATTAATTAAGAAGGAATATGTGTATATGCATAAATTGTAGGCACATTCATCTATGTAAAACATATGAATTTATAGAAAAACAACATCTTAACGACAAAGCTAGTAAGAAAAGAAATAGCTTTATCCCTATAAAAACAATGATTATTGTTCGTATCAATAAACAACATCTGAATATTTATTTAGATTGGGATTTAAAAGAATGTTCATCATTCGTAGAACAACCAGGAAACTGGATTTCGTTACTATAAAAATATCTTACAAATTAACTATATAAGCTATTATTATTATAATTTAGTGATTTTTTTAGTAACTCAGTATTTACATTAGATTCTCTAACTAATGTAATTTTTCCCGTTCTTGCTATTTGAAGGATAGTATAATGACTTAATATCTGTTGAATGGCAACAATTTTACCAGGATCTCCAGTTACCTCTAAAGTTAATGAATTACCTGAAATATCTACTACTCTTGCTCGAAAGATATTAGCTATCTCTAGAATAAGAGATCTGCCTTCGGATATAGTAGAAATTTTTAATAACATTAATTCACGCTCAATACAAGGAATATTTGTAACATTTTGAACATCTAAAATATTAATAAGTTTATATAATTGTTTAATTAACTGTTCAATTGTTCTATTATCACCTCGAACACTCATCGTAATCCTTGATATACCATCTTTTTCTGTTGGACCAACAGCTAGACTATCTATATTAAATCCTCTTCTAGCAAATAAACCAGATATTCTAGATAAAACACCAGATTCATCTTCTACAAGAACAGATAATGTATGTTTCATAATGTTTTCCTTAACAAACTAAAAAATATAGCTAAATACATATTTAATGTTATAATAATTTACATGTATTTACCAATAAGCTAAAATCAATTGAGCAAAACATAAACTTTAACAAGGTTAAACTTAAAAATCATTGAAAAAAAAATACGAAAATGAATCTTTAATAAATGAGTCTATTAAATATCCTAAAGTACGCCTTCTTGATGATTTAGGTACACAATTAGGAATATGTTCATCTGAAGAAGCAATATCTATTGCTTCTAAAAAAGGATTAGATTTAGTTGTCATAAGTGATAAATCTAATCCTCCTGTTTGTAAAATAATAGATTATGGTAAGTATAAATTTAGTCAAGAGAAAAAAGCAAAAGAAGCTAAAAAGAAACAACACAATACTGCGATTAAAGAAGTAAAAATGAGATATAAAATTGAAAATCATGATTATCAAGTAAGATTAAACCAAGCTCTAAGATTTTTACAATCAGGCGATAAAGTAAAAACAACTATTACATTTAGAGGAAGAGAAGTTCAACATATAAATCTAGCAATTGAATTATTGAACAAGATGGCTAAAGATCTAAATGAAATATCTAATATACAACAAATGCCAACTAAAGATGGTAAAAATATTACAATGATTTTGGCACCTAGCAAAAAATAAAATGTAAAAATATTGTCTTTATAATAAAATATAATACAATAAATGCATATCAAGAATAAAAAAATAATAGGAATATTACAATATGTCTCGTTATAGAGGGCCTAGACTAAGGATATTAAGACGATTAGGTGATTTACCAGGACTAACTAGAAAACAAAGTAAAAAAACAGCTCCAGCTGGTGAACACGGACAACAATTAAGGAAACCTTCAGAATATGCCTTACGACTAGAAGAAAAACAAAAGTTAAGATATAATTATGGCATAAGTGAAAAACAGTTATTAAAAAATATTAAGGCTGCTAAAAAAGTTCAAGGATCAACAGGAGTTGTATTATTACAAATGTTAGAAATGAGATTAGATAATACACTTTTTAGGCTTGGACTTGCACCGACAATACCATCAGCCAGACAACTTGTAAATCATAAACACATATTAGTCAATAATAAAACTCTCTCTATATGTAGTTATGAGTGTAAACCAGGTGATGTAATTTCAATTAAGGACAAAAACTCATCTAATAACATAGTGAAAAAATATATGGAATATCCTAATTTAGCAAATTTACCTAATCACTTAGAATTTGATAAAAATACATTAATAGCCAAAATAAATGGTATTGTTGAAAGAGAATATGTAGGAATACAACTAAACGAACTACTAGTAGTTGAGTACTATTCTAGAAAATAATACTCAAGTTAATAAATTTAAATTATTCAAATTTAAATAACATAATACTACCAATTAATTGGCTGTCTACTAGTAAGAGACCAAAAAACTCTACAAACAAGTGTTTTTAAAGATACACTTTTATTTAATAACCAATATTTTAGTTCTTGTTGATGCTTTAAACTTGTATTTGAATATTTATGTATAAAATTATAGGCTTGCAATGAAGGTAAAAAAATTATATTATTATAATTTTTTTTATAAGTTTTCTCTTGAATAAAAGACTCAAAATTTGACACAGACACTGCTGGCATATAAGGCAAATCATAATCTAAATTTTCTTGCTTAAACTTTTTCCATGCACCTATTAAAGTTCTATAATTAAAAAAAACTGCCTGATATTGAAAATTAACTTCACCTTTGTTAATAAGATATACATAATCTAATTTTTTGATATTTTTAGAAAGTTTATTTTTTGCATATAAAGATTTAATTAGATATATTGGCTGTCCTTGAAAAGAATTACGGCTATACTTTTGGTTTATATGAAAAGAAACACTTTTATAATTCTTATATTTACATATTAAATTACTAATCTCTGTTAAATCAGGTATTAATCTAAACTCAATATTATTATTTTTTAATTCCATTAGTTTATAATATAATTTGATATTAGCCGGAACAACTTGAATATTATTTGAAAGAGTTGAACTTGAAAAATTGGACTTAATATGATCTCTGTATTCTATAGCGTCTTGTGGATTAACAAATAATAAACCGGTATATAAATTTTTATTTTGCCTATCTGATTTAATAAAATAACTAAAAATGTTAAATAAAATTCTAGATTTTGATAACTGATCGGTAGATTCTGACACAACAATTTCTTTATCATCATTAATAACAACAAACAAAGGTAATGAAGAATTAAATAACTTTGAAGTTTTACTAATAAAAATACTCAATAAATTTTTATTGAAAGTCAAGTTTCTAAAATTAAATAATTTGAACCACTTATACTTTAAGTAAATATTGTTTTTTTGTACGGGAATAAGATTATTTACATTATCTATATCATTAATTGTAACGTTAACTTTTTGATGAATTAATTCTTTACTAAATCTATACAAAAAGTCTTTGTATTCAGTACTTTTATAAACAGATAGGCCTAATGCTTTTAATTTAATAATATAATTACTTGATAAGGTATTTGCTGATGAAAGAAAAATAGTTTCTTGAAAATATTTATTAATAAGCTTTTGCCAAAAATTACGAGCAAGTAACTTATTGTTTTCAATTTCTTTAGTCAACACACTATATGAAATTCCTTGATTAGAATTATAAATTTTTGATATAAGTACATTATTAAAATTAAACTTATCTAATTTAGAAGTTTTATTACTAGTATTACGAGATTCTTTTTCAGATTGCGAGTGACAAAATTGATGATTTTCAATATAATTTTGTCGAAGTTTATAAAATAGAATGAAATTAAATAAAATCATTAAATTTAACCATAAATAATAATTAATTATATATAAAAATACATAATAATAAAAAATATTACAACAAAAATTAAGTATTTAAACAAACAGAAACAAAACAATAACTATAAAATAGTAAACTATTACATTTGGAACTGGTGGGATTTGAACCCACGTCCATATTGATATAATAATTAAATGAATGCTACTTAACTAAAAAATTTTCGTTGAAATTTTTAATTAACATACTTTATACTTTACTAATTGCGAAAGAAATAATAGCTAAAGCTAAAAATATAATTGACAATTAGAGCATCCTTTAAATAAATCAATAAATTGAATTAAGAAGAGACAAGTTAAAGTTCTAATAATTTATGCTATTGCTAAATTTTTAGAAAAGGATATAATATTATGTTTTGGAATTAACTTATAGTCATTAAGATTTTGCCATTTTTAATATGATCAAAAAATTAATGAATGTAATTAGTTAAATAGAATATAATTAATAGATCAAAATGTAGAAATCCTTTCAGCCCCTCATATTCCTAATAGTAAAGATTATTATAATTTTTTACAAAAAAAACCACAAGTTATATATAGGCAAGGAAGGATTTGAACCTTCGACTACCAAAGTCGGAATTTGGTACTCTATCCACTGAGTTACATGCCCTACTAATATTCCAAATTTTTATTGATTCTTTAATTATACTATATTATGAATATACTTAAAGACAATTCGTAAATTTTATATATCTAATGATTAACTCTGAATATATACTTGCTGTAAATTAATAGACAAATTAGCTTTACAAATCTCATGACCCAGATATAGTTTATGGTATGTACACAATTGTTGAATAGTCACAAAAATTGATAATAATATAAATAGTTGATTCATATGATTAAAGTAAACAGTAAAACAAACTGGGTAATTATAAATATTATGATTAATATACTTAAAGTAATAAACCTCAATTCTTTCTTGGTTCAAAATACGAACTATCACATGACTATTATCCATCAAAATATCAAAAAATTAGGTTTTAGTATTAAAATTTAATTATATTATATATAAAATAGAAAATTAGAGATACACATTAAATACAATGGAGAAAAAATAATGCAAGATGCAATAACTCAAATTTTAAATAAATATGATATAACGGGTAAGTATTTAGATTCTTTAGGTGTGGAAGAGATAGAAATTTACTTTAAAACAGCGGTAGATAGATTACAAGTAACAGAAATTATTGCTAGCAACTCTTCTAAGATAGTTCAAGAAACAGCTAATAGGTTATATACAGAACAACCAGAACTATTGAGACCCGGAGGTAATTCTTATACAACAAGAAGATATGCAATATGTTTAAGAGATATTGACTACTACTTACGTTATGCAAGCTACTCACTAATTGCAGGAAATACTGATATATTGAATGAAAGACTTTTAGATGGACTAAGAGAAACTTACATTTCATTAAGTGTACCAATAGGACCAATAATAAGAAGTATAGAAATCCTCAAAGAAGTAGTGATCAATGAGATAAAAAATAAAAAAATTAATGTAACAAATGAACAAATTTTTATTAAACCATTTGAATATATAAGTATAAGCTTAAGTGAACAAAACATATAGATAAATGAATTTATTATTAATATGAAAACAAAAAATTAATTCTTAAAGTAATAAATAATATAGTGAACAAATATTTTAATATAATTGAACTTTTAAAAAAACAACTATACTATGATTTTACGTTGTTTAATATAAGTATACTTAGCTTAATGATAGGTTTTTTTTTGCAAATATTCTATCAACTATACCAGCACAAACAGGAGACTGGAGTGTTATGAGTGGCTCTATCATTGTTACATTGAATGAATTAACAAATAAATTTATGTATAAAACAAATAATACAGACAAGTTATTAATTTTTAGATTACTTAATAATATAAAGATAGGCATTATATACGGACTATTTGTAGATGCATTTAAACTAGGTAGTTAATGGATTAACTTTTTTACTACAACAGATTTAATATCAGAGAATTCAATAATTAATATTATATGATAATTTTAATATCATATAAACAATTAAATATCTCTGATACAAAGTTCAAAAATATCACAAAACTTTATATAAGTGAAATGTCATCAAGCATACTTAAAAATAATGCTGGGTCACCAGCTTTAGGTATTTGTTCTTGCGGTCTAAATCTACGAACTGGGCCTGACCAAGATATTTGGGGCATAAATTGCTTAGGAAGAAAACTGTAGTTCAAACGTGGAGTTTTTAAATTAAAAGGTACTTCTCCTTTATTTCTCTGAAAAATAATACGTCTTCTTTGATATGGAACAGTATAATCTCCAAAGTTTTCTAAATACTCTTCACTATTTAAAAGTAAGTCGATGAAATACTCAATTCCTTTAGAAGCTACTAAAACAGAAAATGCAAGCTTTTCTCTCTCATTATAAATATCTCTACCTAACACACGTTGAACACACATCTCAACAAAACGATAATTATTATTAACATCATAATTTAGATAACGAAATTGAGAAGATAATAATAAACCCTTAATAAAATCTTTAATTGTAATCTGACTAAATCGTAATTGAGATTCTAAAAAAGATTGTCGCGTGCTAGATAATGTTTGATGTTCACTAAAAATTTGTCTATAGCATGCCCAAATAATTTCATCGACTTCAATAGAAGAAGGTAAATTTTCTGTTGTATACAGTTTAGGTTGCTCTTCTCCTGCTAGAAACTCAAAACTATTAACTCTATGATTATGAGTAGACAAAGAATATTTTAAAATAGGAATAGACATAAACTAGTCTCCATATTAATTCTAAACTAATAAAAACAATAAATTTTTTTTATTATACTAGTACATTAGATAAGTAACAAAATACTTAATAATTACCAAGCTAAATAAACACCTAGGAATATACGTTAGCGAATAAATATAACAGATAAATTATTTCATACTAATGCAATAAAACAAAGTTTATAACAATATTATACTGAAATTTAAACTAATAAAATAAATTTAAATAAAAAATTTTTCTGTAAAATAAAACAATAAATACAATCTTATGTAGCAACAAAATTTGAAATGACTAACATCAATAGTTTAACATTAGAGCAAGAATTTAAAATCGCGCTTTATATCAATAAAATAAATTTATTAGATAAAAAAAATACAAAAAAATACTTAACAAATGTATTGAAAACAATGATGATCAAAGATAATATTATTAAATATTGTATTAAAAATACTATTAATTAATACATTAGATTAAATATTAATTAATATTAATTTGTTATATATTTAATATATAGATCTTTTATATTATAATTCGATACAAATACATCAGTTAGTTAAAAATAACAGCTGAAACCTGGTATTTCTTAATACCAAAAAAAATCAAAAATATTAAGGAGAGCTCAATGCGTGATGCATTTTCTAGAGTTGTAGTAAATTCAGATTCAAAAGCAGCATATGTAAGTGGAAGTGACTTACAAGCACTAAAAATATTTATTAATGACGGAAATAAACGCTTAGACGCAGTAAACTCTATTGTTTCTAATTCTAGTTGTATCGTCGCTGATGCTGTTTCTGGAATGATTTGCGAAAATCCAGGCCTAATTACTCCAGGTGGAAATTGCTATACTAATCGTCGTATGGCAGCTTGTTTAAGAGATGGAGAAATCATTTTACGCTACATATCATATGCTCTTCTTGCAGGAGATGCATCTGTATTAGAAGATCGTTGTTTAAATGGCTTAAAAGAAACTTATATTGCTCTGGGTGTACCAACAAATTCATCTGTTAGATCTGTTACTATAATGAAAGCAGCAGCTGTTTGTTTTGTTAACAACACTGCTCCTCAAAGAAAAGTAGACATAGCTGAAGGCGATTGTTCTGCATTAGCATCAGAAGTATGTAGCTATTGTGATAGAGTTGTTGCAGCAATTAGCTAATATAAAAACCAAATTAATTAAAAGCATTAAATCATAAAGAAATAAGATTTAGGAGATAAACATGAAATCAGTTATCACTACTACTATCAGCGCTGCAGATGCTGCAGGACGCTACCCTTCTACTTCTGATTTACAATCAGTACAGGGAAATATTCAACGTGCTGCAGCAAGATTAGAAGCTGCAGAAAAGTTAGGCGCAAATCATGAAGCAGTTGTAAAAGAAGCTGGAGATGCTTGCTTCAGTAAATACGGTTACTTAAAAAATCCTGGTGAAGCTGGTGACAGTCAAGAAAAAATTAACAAATGCTATAGAGATATTGATCATTATATGCGTTTAATTAACTATACTTTAGTGGTAGGTGGAACAGGTCCACTTGATGAATGGGGAATTGCTGGAGCGCGTGAAGTTTACAGAACTTTAAATCTTCCTAGTGCAGCATACGTTGCATCATTTGTATTTACAAGAGACAGACTGTGTGTTCCTAGAGATATGAGTGCACAAGCTGGTGTTGAGTTCTGTACAGCATTAGATTATTTAATCAATTCTTTAATCTAAAATCATATATTCAATAAATTAATAAAAAAAATCGGATTTCTTAAAAAAGAAATCCGATTTTTTTTTATAGATGCCTAAATTAAAATTTATTGATTATAATATATCTTATAAGCACAAAAATTAAAATGATATTGAAAAAAAATGAATGCAAATTTAATAGAAAATACTCTAATTAACACATCATTTGGACTATTGCTTATAGGATTAATTATTTACTGGTCAAACTTAATAATTACTAATAATCATAGAATCAAATACTTATGTATAAGCTTAACAATTTTAATTAATATTATATTAGCATTATCATTAATTACAAGATGGATATACAATAGATATTTTCCACTAAGTAATTTATACGAATCAATGATTTTTTTAGCATGGTCCATAACATTAATTCAAATAATTTTAGAAAATAAAACAAAAAATCAGCTTATTGGCGCAATCACTATACCTGTAACATTATTTATCATAGCATTTACCAGCTTGTCATTACCTAATGAGCTAAAAGTTGCTAGCCCTTTAGTTCCAGCTTTAAAATCTAATTGGTTAATGATGCACGTAACAGTTATGATAGTTAGCTATGCAACTTTAATGATTGGGTCTCTACTTTCTATACTATTTTTAATAATTGCTAATAGAAAAATTGTTAATATACAAGGTAATTCAAATAATAATTCAAAAAAAGTTTTTTTCAAATATGAATTAAACAATAAACAACAAATGCTAAAATCATTAAAAAATAAAAATTCAATTAGTAGAATCAACCTAATGCAATTGTTAGATAACTTAAGCTATAGAATAATAGGATTTGGATTTCCTCTACTAACAATAGGAATTATTTCTGGAGCTGTATGGGCAAATGATGCATGGGGTACATATTGGAGCTGGGACCCAAAAGAAACATGGGCATTAATAACTTGGATAATATTTGCAATATATTTACATTCTAGACTAAACAAGCAAATAAATGGTAAAACACCTGCAATTATAGCATCATTAGGCTTTGTAATTATATGGATATGTTACCTCGGTGTCAATTTTCTTGGCAAAGGTTTACATAGCTACGGATGGTTATTATCATAAAACCTTAATATATCTTATACAAAATCAAGAACCATATAAATTTAATTATAATTGATATAGCGTTACATAAAAAATAAAATATATATAATCAAATGATGGAAACCAATAATTATAGTATATTCGAGATCATATCAATGAATGAATTATGGTCAGCAAAGATTGCAATTATTATGATATTATCTAATCTAATTAGCATAGGAATTGGTAGATATGCAATAAAAATAAGAAGCTTAGGACCATCTATCCCAATTTTAGGCTTAGAAGGCCTTGGATTACCAGAATTACTTGCCACTACAAGTCTAGGACACATTATTGGAGCTGGAACAATTTTGGGACTAAGAAGTATCAATTTTCTTTCTTAACTTAATAACTGAAATAAAAAACAGAGCATTAACCTAATGGTAAAGGAAGTTCATAGAATTTACCGATTTTGCGAAATTTATGATATCTCATTTGTTTCCTTTTTTCACTAGATAAAGACAGTAAATCATTTAGTTCTAGAATTATTCTTTCTTTTAAAGCAGAGTAAGCTTGCTTAGGATTCGATTGAGAGCCTCCTAAAGGCTCTTTAACAATATCATCAATAATACCTAATAATTTCAAATCAGAAGATGTTATTTTCAATGACTCTGCAGCTATTGGAGATTTAGTGCTATCTTTCCATAAGATTGCAGCACAAGCTTCAGGAGTTGCAACAGTATAAACTGCATACTCAAGCATTAAAATAACATCTCCTATGCCTATACCTAATGCTCCTCCTGAACCACCTTCTCCAATAATAGTGCATATAATTGGAACATCAAAAGAAAACATTTCTTTAAGATTAACTGCAATAGCATGACCTTGACCGAGTTCTTCTGCTTCAATACCTGCCCAAGCACCAGGTGTATCAATAAAAGTTAAAATTGGAAAATTGAATCTATTAGCATGTTTCATCAATCGAAGAGCTTTACGATATCCACCTGGAGAAGCCATTCCAAAATTTCTGATAACGTTATCCTTAGTATCTTTACCTCGTTGATGACCTATAAAAACAACTGTTTTTGAATGTAAACGACCTACACCAGTAACTATAGCAGCATCATCGTTACCACCTCTATCTCCATGCAATTCAATCCATTCATCCATTATATAAGAAATATAATCTAATGTTGTCGGTCTATCAGACTGGCGTACTAAATGTAATCGTTGTAGTGGAGTTAATGAACTAAATAAATTATTTTTTACATCATTGACTTCACAATACAGTTGTTTAATTTTTTGCTCTATTGAGTAAGAAAAATTAAATTGACTATAAGAATACAAAATTTTTTCTAATTGTTGTAACCTAGACTCAAATTCCAGCACTGGCTTTAAAAAATTTAGAGTCAATATTTTTCTAGAAACCATAAATAAAATAGATTATTTTATATTAATTAATAATAAATTCAAAAATAGAATTAAATTTGTTATAAAACAGGAAATTTCAATATCATTAAACTCATCAATTCAAAATATAAATAGATTAAAGCCGATGAATTATTAATTAGGAATAATAACTCATCAGAGATATTGATAATGTTTTTTAACAACAAATATAGTAAATTAAAAAAACGTGGATCATCAAATCGTTGAGAAATCCTAGTAGTTGCTCTTATCAAATCATCATAATTAATACCTTTATAACCTTTTATATATGAATTAGGACATATAGCAGATAAAGACTTACAGTCTCTAGATAATATCAATGTTGATATTAAATTACTAGATTTAATATGACCTAAAGGTGTTATTGTAACTACAATATCATTAAAAAGGCCAACTTGAGTAGCTTCAAATAGAGAGTTTTTATGAATTATAGTATTTTGTGTGTTAATATTTAATAATACAACAACTTTATTTAAATGAACAGTTACACGACTAACAAAACCTACTTTAACACCCCTTAAATTAACACTTGTACCTTCTTTTAATCCATATGCATCGTTAAATTCAATAAATAAAAGATATCCTCTATTTTGCTTCAATCCAATAAAAGAAAAAGTAAAAATAGTAATACATAGAATTAGCATCAATATACTCAAATATTTTATTAAATTAGTATTATTAGATTTACAAGCCTTATTCATATATTATATAAAACTTCTATAATATGACCATTTGTCCTGAAATATTATACATCGACAAATAATCTTCCACTGTATAATCATCAATATTGTTAGTACACATAGAGTTTTTGACTTCATTAATACAATTAATCATGTGAGTGATATTATACTTACCTCTTATAGATGAACCAATACCTATACCAGATGCACCGCAATTAATTGCAGTTGAAGCAAACATACTACTTACTCCAGAAGAAGTAATAACTGGTATACTAACAGACTTAGAAACAAAATATGTAGACAATAAAGAGGATGATAATGAATTTGTTAATCCTGATAATTTTTTTGATAAATTATTAGTAAACAATCCTTCAGTTTGTAAAATATTAACACCTAAATACTCTAACAGTTGAGCCAAACGAATTTGTTCATTGAGATCAAAATAGTAAGGAATTGTAACACAAAGATTAAAATCACCAACTAAATACTTGATTTCTTTTATCAAATTTATTAATTGGTCAAAAGTAATATACATGCCTTTATCGTACAAAATATCATAATTACCCACTTCAACTAAATCTGCACCTGCTGAAATACAATTATAAATATCAATTGGATCAATTGAAGAAATACATAAAGGTAAAGATGAAAAGGACTTTAAAAATTTAACTATTTTAGTATTAGCACTAACATCTAAATAACTGGCTTTAGCTAAATCAGCTGCTTTAGCTATCTGAGCAATTTGATACATATTAGTATTTTGTATGCCAGTTATAACTTTAATAACATTTTTAGCTTGAAAAGAATTATGCAATTGAATATTTGATAAATTCATAAATATAATTATTATTTAAGATTATTGAAGAACAGAGAATAAACTATAAAAAAATAAATTAATTATTCAAGTATAAATACACTCAAATAATTGTTCAATTTAATAATAAATCTTTATTAACTTAGTATGTAAGTCCCATACTACGAGTAGTTTCAGCACCTAAATATACTCGAACACTCAAAAAATCTGTAGGACAAGCTGTTTCACACCTTTTGCAACCAATACAATCTTCTGTTCTAGGTGCTGAAGCTATTTGACCAGCTTTACAGCCATTCCATGGAACCATCTCTAATACATCACAAGGACAAGCACGAACACATTGAGTACATCCAATACAAGTATCATAAACTTTAACACTATGTGCCATATGGTTTTAACTATTCCTTAATATATAAATATGTACAGTATTTATTATTTATCTGAAAAATAATATATTCTATAATTTACCATAAAAGATATTATTTAATATCAAGTGTTATCATATATTAAGAAAAATTCAACCAAATGATGATGCATAATATATAAAACTAATTCAGTATACTGGAATAAGAAGAATATTCAAGATTAGTTAAAGGAGTATTTTCTTCAGAAGGTGGAACAATTTGCCAAAAACGACTGACATAATCTTTCCAATTATCGAGAATTTTTTTTGCTTTCAAACTTTTAGTTTTAATCTCATATAACTCAATTAGATCAATTAAACTTTCTTCTGCTTCTTGAGTTAAAAGTTTCTGAACTTTAACAATTTCTAAATTAACTTTAGGAACAAATTCATCATCTTCATCTAAAAAATAGGCTAAACCACCAGTCATTCCAGCGCCAATATTACGCCCAGCAACCCCTAAAACAACTATTAAACCACCAGTCATATATTCACAAGCATGATCACCAACACCTTCTATGACTGCTTCTGCTGCAGAATTACGAACAGCAAATCTTTCTCCTGCTTGACCATTAACGAATAAGTAGCCACCTGTTGCACCATATAAGCAAGTATTACCAATAATAACAAAATTTGAAGCTTGATCCTTATATTCAGATACAGGAGAAATTATAATTTCTCCACCATTCATACCTTTGCCTACATAATCATTAGCTTCACCTACTAAACTTAAATACATACCATTACAAATAAAAGAACCAAAGCTTTGACCTGCAATACCAGAAAAATTAATCTGTAAATTACCTTTGAAATTTTTTTCACCGTACTTTTTAGCGATTAAGCCTGCGATTCGAGATCCAACAGATCTATCAGTATTAAATATTGAAATATTTTTAATAACAGTTAGTTGTGAATTAATTGCATTTAAAAGATTATGATCATTTAAAATACAATCATCCAAAACTTCACCATTACTATGTATATCATTATGAAAACTTAATTTTTTGTTTGAGTCCAAACAATTTAATAAAATATCTAAGTTTAAATTATCTGTTTTTATCAATTTTTTTGACCTAAGAGATAACAAGCTAGTTACACCAATAATTTCTTTTAAACTTTTATAACCTAAATTAGCTAAAATTTCCCTAACTTCCTCTGCAAGATAAATGAAAAAATTCACTAAATCAGCAGGTATACCCGGATAACGGTTTCTTAAATCTTGTCTTTGAGTAGCAACACCAACAGGACAATTATTTGTATGACATATTCTAGCCATTACACAACCAGTCGCAATCATTGCAACAGTTCCAAAACCAAACTCTTCTGCACCCATTATAGCAGCTAATACAATATCTTTACCTGTTCTTAACCCACCATCCACTCTTAAGATTACTTTATTTCTTAAATCATTCTCTACTAATGTTTGATGAACTTCAGTAAGACCTAATTCCCAAGGAACACCTGCATGTTTAATAGAACTTAAAGGAGAAGCACCAGTACCACCATCATGACCAGAAACCTGTATGATATCAGCATTACCTTTAGCAACACCAGCTGCAATAGTTCCAATACCAACTGAAGCAACTAGCTTAACAGAAACACTTGCATTAGGATTAATTTGATGTAAATCAAATATAAGCTGAGCCAAATCTTCAATAGAATAGATATCATGATGAGGTGGAGGAGAAATCAAAGTAACTCCTGGTTTACAATTTCTTAAAGTAGCAATATAAGGACTTACCTTTTTACCTGGTAATTGACCTCCTTCTCCAGGTTTTGCACCTTGTGCTATTTTAATCTCTAATTGTTTAGCATTTACTAAATATTCAGGAGTTACACCAAAACGACCAGATGCTATTTGCTTAATTGCAGAACTTGCAATATCTTGATTCTTTAATCCCTTAAGATATGAAAACTTTTCTGAAACTCCAGAATTACTAATATCATCAATTACTTTAAATCGTATAGGATCTTCTCCGCCTTCACCAGAATTAGATTTTCCACCAATCCTATTCATTGCTATAGCTAAAGTTTCATGAGTTTCTCTAGATAAAGCGCCTAAAGACATACCTCCCGTACAAAAACAGCTTAATATAATATCAACTGATTCAACATCATTAATATTAATACCTTTTCTACTACTAAATATAGACAGCATATCTCGTAAATTAGAAGGTTCTCTATCTTCTAACAGTGACTTATATTTATTATATAAATTAATATCTGAATTACGAACTGCTTTATGCAAAGTTTTTGACATTTCCGGATTATTTACATGATATTCTGCTCCAGGTCTATACTGTACATAACCTAAATTAGGTAATTTTTTTGGTAACTTAGTAACAAAAGCAAGACGATAAATAAATAAAGTTTGTTCAAAAAACTCTACAGAATTTATACCACCTAACCTAGATGTCGTATTAAGAAATGAAGAATCAACTAAATCATTTCCTAAACCTAGGATCTCAAAAATTTGTGCGCCATGATAACTAGATATTAAACAAATACCCATTTTAGAAAGAATTTTTAATAATCCCTTTTCTAAAGCATTACGATAATTATTTTGTGATTCTTCAATAGTAATTTTCGGAAGCTTACCATTAATCATAAATTTTTGCGTTCTAGGATTTTGCCACCACTGACGAACAGTTAAAAAAGCAAGATAAGGACATACAGCACTAGCTCCATAACCTATTAAACAAGCAATATGATGGGTATTCCAACATTGACCTGTATCAATAATTAATGAAACCTTATGTCTTAGTCGCTTTTTAATGAGATAATGATGTACCGCACCAATTATTAATAAAGGAGGAATAAAAATATTTTCTTCACTTAATGAATCTACACGATCAGTTAAAATAATTATCTGTGTACCGTTATTTATATCAATAACCGATTGATTACAGATAATTTCAATTTGTTTATCAAAACTTTTAATAGAAGAATCAGTTTTAAAAAAGGTACTAATATAAGAAACTTTAAATATACTTTTAGAAATTAAAACTAATTCTTTTTCATTTATTATTGGTGAGTTTAAACAAATAGATTTAGCCATTTGTTCATTAGGTTCTAAATAGTTACCTTTAGGACCAATATGAGTCACTAATGACATAACTAAGCTTTCACGCAGTGGGTCAATAGCTGGATTAGTCACTTGAGCAAAACGCTGTTTAAAATAGTCATAAACTAATCGTGGTTTACTAGATAAAACAGCTAAAGGAATATCATCTCCCATACAAAAAGTAGGTTCTTTTGCAGAACTAGCCATATGTTCAATAACTAGTTCAACATCTTCATTAGAATAACCAAAAGCAGTATGTAAACGAGATACATATATCAAATCTAACTGAGTATCACATTCATGAGGTTGATACTGAATCTTAGTATATTGATTTTGTAACCATGCCTTATAGGGGAATTTTTGTGATATTTTCCTTTTGATAACTAAATTTTCTAAAATTAGATCATTAGATAAATCAACTGATAACATTTGGCCGGGACCTAAACGACCTTTTTGAACTATTTTAGAAGAACCTGTATTCAAAATACCAGTTTCAGATGACAATGAAACTAAACCATCATTAGTAATAAAATATCTAGCAGGCCTTAAACCATTCCTATCTAAAGTAGCACCCACTTTTTTACCATCACTAAAAACCACTAAAGCAGGACCATCCCATGGTTCTTGTAAATTACCATAATACTCATAAAAATCAATTATCTCAGGAAATGACTTTAAAGATGGCTGATTCTGATAAGCTTCAGGAATAAGGATCATTAAAGCTTCCTCTGGTTCTTTACCTGACTTAACTAATAACTCTACAGCAGCATCTAAGTTAGCTGAATCACTATTAAATAAGTTTACTATTGGTATTAAATCTTGTGAATAATTATCCCATAAACCATCCAGAAATAATGGTTCTCTTGACTGAGTCCAATTAAGATTGCCTAAAAGAGTATTAATTTCTCCGTTATGAGCAATAAATCTCATAGGTTGAGCTAATGACCACTTAGGCATTGTATTAGTACTAAATCTTCTATGATATAGGGCAAATTTACTACAATAGCTACTACTTTGTAAGTCAATATAATAGTTAGCTAAAGCCTCCGAACGAACCATACCTTTATAAGTAATTAAACTAGAAGAAAAAGAACAAATATAAAAATCTTTATAAATATTTGAATTAGTATTGCTGACAACTTTCTCTATCTTCTTTCTAACAATATAAAGAATTTTTTCTAATTGATCAATTTTACGACTATTATATTTTACTATACATTGTATAATACAAGGTTCATTAATTGCTGAATTAACACCTAAAACACTAGAATCAACAGGAACTAAGCGCCAATTAAGAATTGAGAAATTATATTGACCTAAAATCCATTCAAATACATTTTTAATATATTCCAAATGTTCTGGAACAATAAATATCATAGCAATAGCTAATGACTTACTTGTATCATCATTTTGCTGATTACTATTAAAAGATGATAAAAATAGAGGCCAAGGAATCTCAGTTGTAATACCTGCACCATCACCTGACTTACCATCAGCACTACAACCACCTCTATGTTCCATACAGTTCAATGCATTTAATGCACTTAACACAATATCTCGTGAAGGTAAAGAATTAATTTTTGCAACAAAACCAACTCCACATGCGTCTCTTTCATTAATTATAGAAGGGAAACCTAAAAACTGACTTAGTTTATAAGTAAAATTTTTTGATATTTGCATATATTCAGTATAAATTATAATCCAACAGTAAAATACAATTTTAATACATATAATTAAACAATAAGAATATAGAAAGATATTTAATACTAACAATTAATAAGTGAAAAATATCCACAATATATTACAATTAATAAACATTTAAATTATTATCATTATAGTATTGCATACATTTCAAGAAAGTATACAAGTTAAAGTTATTTATCGATATAGAATAAAATGAATAAATGTGAAGAATATAATAAAATTGATTTACAAGATATAACTTACAAAACAGAAGAACTTTTAGAATTAGCTCATAATAGATACAAGATAACAATACAAGTAGCTAATAGAGCAAAAAGAAGAAAATATGAAGATATAGATATAATTGATGATCCAATAAACAAACCAATAATAAAAGCTATTATTGAAATGGTTGATGAAATTACAGAACCAGAAATTTTGGAAGATTAAAATAAAAAAAACAGAAAAACAACTAATTAATATTTTTTAATATAAAATATTTACTACTATTATAATATTATATCTAAAGTAAAAATATATCAAATATACTATAAAAATACATAAAAAAGGAGAAATCAATATGTTAGATGTTTTTGCGAAAGTAGTGGCACAAGCTGATGCACGTGGTGAATTTTTAAGTAATAAACAACTTGATGCACTAGAAACAATAATAAGAGAAGGAAATAAAAGACTAGACGCTGTAAACAAAATTAATTCTAACGCTTCCGCAATTGTAACAAACTCTGCGCGTTCCTTATTTGCTGAACAACCTCAACTAATTCAACCCGGAGGTAATGCATATACTAGTAGACGCATGGCTGCATGCCTAAGAGATATGGAAATTATTTTAAGATATGTTAGCTACGCAATGATTGCAGGCGACTCTAGTGTATTAGATGATAGATGTTTAAATGGGCTTAGAGAAACTTATCAAGCACTTGGAACACCAGGTACATCAGTCGCTGTAGCAGTACAAAAAATGAAAGAAGCGTCAATCAGTTTAGTAAATGAATTAAGTGGAGTTCCAACAGGAGATTGCAGTTCATTAACTTCTGAACTTAGCATATACTTTGATAGAGCTGCAGCTGCTGTAGTATAAGTAATTAAAAAATTTAACAAAAAAAACATAAATAAAATTAATCAACTTAAGGAAACAAATAATTATGAAAACACCTATTACAGAAGCTATAGCATCTGCCGATAGTCAAGGTAGATTTTTAAGTAATGCAGAATTACAATCAATCAATGGACGTTACCAAAGAGCATCAAAAAGCTTAGAAGCCGCTAAAGTATTAACAGCAAATGCACAAAGATTAATAACAGGTGCAGCACAAGCAGTATACACAAAATTTCCATATGTAACTCAAATGCCTGGTCCAGCTTATGCATCTAGTGCTATTGGTAAAGCAAAATGTGCAAGAGATATTGGATACTATCTAAGAATGACAACATACTGTCTAGTTGTTGGAGCAACTGGACCAATGGACGAATACTTAGTTGCAGGTTTAGAAGAAATCAACAGAAGTTTTGAATTATCTCCTAGCTGGTATATAGAAGCAATTGAATATATAAAAAATACTCATGGACTTTCAGGACAAGCAGCAAATGAAGCTAATACGTACCTAGATTATGCTATAAACGTTCTAAGTTAGATAATTCAATATTAGTCAAGATAAAATAACATTAAAATCAGATCAAAACTAGAAATAATCATTTTTTTTATTCAACTATTTCTAGTTAACAATAATTACAAAAAAGTTTAAACAACGTATAAAATCAATATTCATTTATTCCTGTAAAATTAAAAAAACATTAAATATCATATAACCTGCTTGATATGTCTAACCAAACGATTTCTCCTATAATATTAACAATACTAGATGGATGGGGCTATTCAGAAGAAAAAAAAGGAAATGCTATTAAAATAGCAAACACTCCCAATATAGATAAAATTTGGCAAAATTACCCAAAATCTCTATTAAGTGCATCAGGTGAAGATGTTGGTCTACCAAAAAACCAAATGGGTAATTCAGAAGTAGGACATACAACAATTGGAGCTGGAAGAGTTATCAATCAAGATTTAGTACGGATAAAAAAATCAATAGATACAAAAGAATTTTTTAAGAACGCAACAATTCACAGATTATGTCAACAAGTTAATGAAAGACAATCTAAATTACATGTCATAGGATTATGCTCAGACGGAGGTGTACACTCTCATATTGATCACTTAAAAGCACTTATACAAATCACTAAAAAATACAATTATGATATATGTTTACACTTAATAACTGATGGAAGAGACACACAAGCAAAAGTAGCAACTAAATTCCTAGATATAGTTCATGAAGAAGTTAAAAATAATGAAAATATAAATATTTGTACTATAAGTGGAAGATACTATAGTATGGATAGAGATTGCAGATGGTCAAGAACAGAAAAAGCATATAAAGTTCTTACAGAAAATAATGAATTTACAAGAAAAAAACATTACAAACAGATAATTGATCATTTTTATGAAGCAGGAATATCTGATGAGTTTATTCCACCAACCAGAATATATGAAGGTAAAATTACAGACAACGATGGAATATTATTCTTTAACTTTAGACCTGACAGAATTAGACAATTACTTCAGTCCTTGGCTAAACATAACTTTAAAGGTTTTATAACAAAAAAAATTAATAATCTTCTATTTACTACATTTACTGAATATGATTCAAGCCTACAATTTCCAATAGTTTTTCCAAATCAAAATCAAAAAAATTTTTTAGGACAAATTATATCAAACAATAATATTAAACAATTAAGATTAGCTGAGACCGAAAAATATGCTCATGTAACTTATTTTTTAAATGGAGGAATAGAAGAGCCATTTCCAGGCGAAGATAGAGAGCTAATCCCAAGTCCCAAAGTAGAAACTTATGACTTACAACCAGAAATGTCTGCTTATCAGATTACAGAAAGTATCATAAATGCAATAAATAAAAATATGTATCACTTGATAATTGTAAACTATGCTAACCCTGATATGGTTGGACACACTGGGAACTTAAAAGCAACAATTGATGCAATAGAAGTTGTAGATAAATGTATTAAAACATTATTTAATAAAATTAAAGAAGTTAATGGAACACTAATTATTACAGCAGATCATGGTAATGCAGATTATATGATAGATAAAAACAATCAACCATGTAAATCACATAGTACTAACTTAGTTCCTTTCATGATTGTACACAAAGAAAACGATCAAAAATACACACTACAATCACATGGTAATTTAGCTGATATAGCACCTACAATATTAGATATATTAAATATTAGTAGCCCACAGGAAATGAATGGAAGATCATTAATAAGAAATCAGCAAAAGCAAAAACTAAATAATATCAGTTAAAAAGTAATGCAAATTTATTTTAATACATTTCATCCTATATGCATATCACAATTACAAAATAATAAATTAATAAATAGTAAAATATCTAACCCACTTAAAACTTCACTAAAGATCGCTATGCTTAATGAAGGATCACACACTAGACTAATACAATATTTAACTAATAAAAAAATAAAAATTCAATTATTACAACAAAGTGAGAAAAAATTAATAAAAATTCAAAGAAGGATTAGGTATGTTTGGCTAGAAACATCTGCATATACAAAAATAACATTTGCTAGATCATTATGGACAATAAAAGAACAAGAATTAAATACTAATAAAATCAAAAAAAATTTACCGATTGGTCAGTCTTTTATTCATTCAAAAATAGATACACAGAAAGAAATCAATGAACTATATTACTGTTATTGCAAAGATCTAGAACAAAAATTAAAATCTAAACAAGCAATTTGGGGAAGAAAATATAAATTAAATTATGAAAAAAATTCTTCTATTTTAATACAAGAATTTTTTTCAAAAAAATTGTGCTTTTTTAAATTAAAACTCAAATAAATATTCAAATAAATATAAGGTATAAATCAATGATTACACTATTCCCTTACAATGAAATTAACAAGCATAAAAAAACAGTAATCAACATTAACCAAAAACATGAAAGTTTAAAAAAATACTCAAATAGACAACTGGAAAAACAAACAGAAATTCTAAAGTCAAAATTACGTCACTATAATTTAGACACAAATAAAATTTTAATTGAAGCATTTGCAACTATAAAAGAAGCTATCTTTAGAGCACTAAACCTTACTCTATTTGATGTACAAATTTTAGGAAGCATCATCTTAAATCAAAACAGTATAGCAGAAATGAAAACTGGAGAAGGCAAAACATTAGTTGCATTATTACCTGCTTACTTAAACTGTCTAACAGAAGAAGGAGTACATATAGTTACAGTTAATGAATATTTAGCAGAAAGAGATGCAAATTTAGCACAAAAAGTTTTTTCATATGTAAATATAAAAGTAGGATTAGTTACTCAAAAAACAAATTCAAACCAGAGAAAAAACGAATACAATAGTGATATTACCTATATAACAAACAGTGAACTTGGATTTGATTACTTAAAAGATAATATGACAATTCATAAAAATAATATAGTTCAAAGAAACTTTCATTATGCACTTATAGACGAAGTAGACTCTATATTAATAGATGAAGCAAGGACCCCATTAGTTATATCAGGTATTACAGAAATAAAGAATCAACCGTATTTTGAAGCCAATGAGATATCAAAAGCATTAACGAATCAACTACATTATACGATCGATGAAAAATCAAAAAGTATTATTTTAACAGATAAAGGAATTTCTAAATGTGAAAAAATATTACAAATAGATAATTTGTATGATACTCAAAATTATTGGATAAAATATATTCTCAATGCTTTAAAAGCTAAGGAACTTTTTTTAAAAAACAAAGACTATATTACTAAAAATAATAAAGTAATCATAGTTGACGAATTTACAGGTAGAATTATGGATGGTAGAAGATGGAGTGATGGACTTCACCAATCAATTGAAGCAAAAGAAAACATAAAAATTGAAGCAGAAAATAAAACCTTAGCATCAATTACTTATCAAAATTTATTCCTTTTATACGAAAAATTAGCTGGAATGACAGGTACAGCTAAAACAGAAGAAAATGAATTTTTACACATATACAAAATGAATGTTGTTAGTATACCAACAAATAAAAAGTGTATTCGAAAGGATTTATCTGATCTTGTGTACAAAGATGAATATAATAAATGGCAATCAATAGCTAATGAATGCCTAGATATGTATAAAATAAAAAGACCAACCTTAATTGGAACTACGAGTATTCAAAAATCAGAACTGTTATCAGACATGCTTAAAGAAATGAAAGTCCCGCACAGCTTACTAAATGCAAAGCCAGAAAATGTATCAAAAGAAGCAAAAATAATATTACAAGCTGGCCAAAAAGGCTCAATTACAATATCCACAAATATGGCTGGAAGAGGCACTGATATCATTTTAGGTGGTAATCCAGAAAAGACTGCTGAATTAGCAATAGAAAAATTAACATCAAGAAACAATAATAAATATATCGAAGATAACAATATAAAATCAATATTAACTAAAGATGAAATAAAATTTTTACAGACAAATAAGAAGGTAAAAAATGAAATAAAAACAAGTTTAGAATACACAAATAAAATCAACGAAATATATATTAAGTTAACAACAAAATATAAGCGCTTATTTCAAAAAGAAAAAGAAGAAATTTTACAATTAGGAGGACTATATGTCATTGGAACAGAGAGGCATGAATCAAGAAGAATTGATAATCAACTAAGAGGCAGAACTGGTAGACAAGGAGATCAAGGTACATCACGTTTTTTTTTAAGTCTACAAGATAATTTATTTAGAATTTTTGGTGGCAATGCAATAGAAAATTTAATAACAAAATTGAATATAGATGAGGCAATACCAATAGAATCAATTTTATTAACAAAAAGTTTAAACTCAGCACAAAAAAAAGTAGAAGCATACTTCTACGACATTAGGAAACAACTGTATGAGTACGATGATGTAATTCATAATCAAAGAAAAGCAATATATAACGAAAGAAAAAAAATATTAAACTCTACATTTACACGAGATTGTATAATAGAATATGCTGAATACACTATAGAAGAAATGTTAGCAATATATATAAAAAAAAATAAAGACAGTAATACTTTAGAACAAATTATAAAACTCTTAAATATCAAAAATAATGCACAAAATCTATCAAGTATGAACTTTGATGAAATAAGGTACTACCTAAATGAACAATTAAGAATAAGTTACGATATCAAAGAAATTTACCTAGAACAATTAAGACCTGGTTTAATTCGACAACTAGAAAAATATTACTTACTACAACAAATAGATCAAGCCTGGCAAGAACATATAGAAAAAATGAACCTCCTTAAGGAATATATCGGCTGGAGAAGTTATGGACAACAGGATCCACTAATAGAATATAAAAACGAAGCATTCCATTTATTTATTAATATGATTATTTATATTAGGCAAACAGTAGTATATTTAATTATGAGATCTAGATTAATTATTGATGTATAATAGAGAAAAAATTAAATAAATAATATTGACATACAATCTAAAATTGTTTATGCTGATACTATTAATCATTATGCCCCCATCGTCTAGAGGCCTAGGACATCTCCCTTTCACGGAGGTAACGGGGATTCGAATTCCCCTGGGGGTAATCAGAAAATATAAACAATAAAAAGCATATAAACTAAATCATAGCTAACTTCATATTCTCGCAAAAAGAGCCTAATTCTTCAAATATTTCTAAATCATTAGAATCACAATAATTAGATAATATTTTAGTAAACGCACTACCAACAACAATCCCATCTATATTTAATGGTGATTTTAATATATCGCATACTTGAGTCGGTGAAGAGATACCAAAACCAAGCATAACTAGTTTATCAGTGGTAACATTAACATTGTTAGATAAAAAACTAATCTCAGAATTCATCGACTTTCTGATTCCAGTAACTCCTGTACTACTAACTAAATAGACACACCCTGGAGCTTTAGAAAGAATATTATCTATTCTGTCTTTAGAACTGGTCGGTGAGATAAATAATATTAATTCTACTTTATAAGTATTACACAAATAAATAAGATAATCTGTTTCTTCTATAGGAAGATCAGGAATAATTAAACCTCTAACTCCAAGTTGAGAAATTTCTTTAATAAAACGGCTTAAGCCACGCACTAATATAGGATTATAATAAGTGAAAATAATAATAGGTGCACATATTTGATCTTCTATTTTGCCAAGCACATTTAAAACTTGGTCAATATAAACACCATTATTTAAAGCTACTTTAGAAGCCATTTGAATTAATGGACCATCTGCTAATGCATCTGAATAAGGTATACCTAATTCAATAATATCAGCTCCTTTTCTATCAAGGATACAAAGCGTCTGTATAGTGAATTCAATACTAGGATATCCAGCTGTTACAAAAGGAATTAAAGCACAATTAGAATCTTGACGTTTTTTTTGCAACACTTGAGAAATGAAATTCATAAATAAATAATATGATATAAACTAATGCAATAATAATTAAAAAAAATTACAGTGGGTTACCCGGGACTCGAACCCGGAACTAATCGGTTAAAAGCCGAGTACTCTACCATTGAGTTAGCAACCCATCTATATAAATAAATAACATAATAAACACATTATAACAACTACAAAATAATCAATGAAACAACTTGATTTAGAAAAAACTAGAACTTTAATTAAATACTTTATTAAAAAATATCGTATTACAAATATTCTATTAGCTATTTCTGGCGGTCAAGACTCAATTTATTTAATCAAAATTTTAGAAACATTAAAAAAGCAACTAAACTTACAAGCATCATATATTTATATAGATCATCAATGGAAGAAAACTAGTAAGCAACAAGTAAAACACGTTATCAACTATATAAAATTAATAAAATCACAAATTATAGTTTATCAAATCAATAAAATAACATTATCAGAAGATGAATGTAGAAAATGTAGATATAATATTATTATACAACATGCAGCAAAGTACAAATTTCAGTTAATCATCACGGGTCATAATGCAACAGATTACATAGAAACATTTATGCAAAATCTAATTAAAGGAAGTAGTATAGAAAGTTTAAGTAACTTAGCAATAAAAAGTAAAGTTTTTTATGATATATTAATGTTAAGACCATTAATAAAGTTGAACAGAGACAAAATTTATTGGATTTGCAAAAAATTTTACTTACCAATATGGTCAGATAGCACTAACTACCTTTATAGAATTCAAAGAAATAGAATTCGTCAGGAATTAATCCCATATATAAAGAAATACTTACATAAAAATATTGAAAATAATATCAAATCTTTACTTATTAATCACCATTACCAAAATGAATATATAAAACAAAGTGTAATTAAATTGTACATAAAAAGTCAACACAATAAACGCGCAGCAATAAGCTATAAAAAAATTAATACACAAAACTTTATATTACAAATTAAGATTATACAACTATTCTGTTTTGATAACTTTCAAATACACTTAGAAAATTCCAAGATCATTAAAGTAATAAATAGTATTAATAGTAAATCAATAAGTTCACCACGAATCATTACTTATAATAATTTCAATTTTTTTATTAACAACAGTTGGTTTTACTTAAGCATAAAAACATAAAAAAATATATTAAAATTCATATGAAATCAAGAAAATTAAAAAAAAGTATATAATCTATAGATAAAAGAAAATATATAAATTGATAAGGAATTATATTATGATTAATTGGCAAGTTATTGGACAACTAGTTTCACTAGGCATTATTATTCTTGTAGGACCCGCTGTAATTATTCTTCTATCTTTAAAGAAGAGTAATTTATAAATCATCACTTTTGAACTTTTACATCAATAAATAAGATTAAATATATAAGTAGATATAAATATTTAACTTATTTATATTATTTTTATTTAGATAAATGAATTCAACAGTAGGTTAATATCAAATAACTGATGATCACCTGCAAATTCATTGCTTTTAGGCAAAAATAGCATACAATGACACTCTCGTCGCTCCCTCATAGGCACACAAGGACAATTCCAATATGCACTTGAAACTTCAGTCACTTTGTTATCATAATGACGACAAGGACAAAGTGGAGCTCCATATTCATCTTTATGCCTAGCAAGACCTTCAATAACAACAGAAGTAACACTAGTATCTATACAAAAAAACGTACCAGTTCGTTTAGCATAAGCTTCTGAAAATTTTAACATAGCTTCAAGACTCACTGGAACATTATTATCTTGAATATTAACCATAAGCTTTTTCAGATAAATTAATTTAATAAAAAATAGTTAAAAGATAAATAAATAAAGAATTATCATAACATTCAACAAAATGTTAAGATTATAATGATATTCAATAAAGATCTAATATAATAATTATATATCAAAAGTCTAGAACATTTTGAGTAAACAAAATACATAAAATAACTACAAGAGCAATGACAACATCATACTTACCATCAATTTTGATACCTTTAACTGGCATAATGTTTCCCGGGATAGCAATGGCTCTATTATTTATTTACATCGAACAAGATTCAATTTCATAAACAAAAAATAAACCATTTTATACATAAGTATATATATGGTTTATAAATGACAATTAATTAATAAGTATATATGAACTATCGTAAGAACTTTAAAGGGATGAGCCTATCCCAGAATAAGAACCATAAATAAAAATTCCTAATACAGTAATAACCAGTACACCACCAACAGTTGCTACTAACCATAATGGCACTCTACCTGTGTTTGACATATCACTTAATTCTCCAATAATTAAATTATAAAATCAAATAAAAAATACAATCTATTTAACTAGATAAAATCAATCGTTTCTCTAATTAAAAAAGTAACTAGAAAATAAAACTGCTAAAACAAAAATTAATAATAAACCCCAAAACAAAGATGTACGATTTAACTCAACTGGTTCCTTATTAGGATTAGGACCACTCATAATAATAAATACCTCCTACCTTTGAATAAATTGCATAGATGTAATAGCACCTAAAAAAAATACAGTTGGAATAGCTATACCATGTATAGCTAACCATCTAAAAGTAAAAATCGGGTATGATATTGGCTGATTAGAACTTCTTTTAGTCACACATTTCTCCTAAATTAAATACCTTTTGTTAAATCTTCAAGCTCTTGTTTCGCACTAAAACGATCATTTACTAATGGAACTTGCTGGCGATCTTGAGTAAAATATTCATTAGGTCGAGGAGTGCCAAAAACGTCATAAGCTAAACCTGTGCTAACAAACAACCAACCTGCAACAAATAAAGCAGGAATTGTTATACTATGTATAACCCAATAACGAATACTTGTAATAATATCAGAAAAAGGACGTTCACCTGTTGATCCTCCTGACATAGAAATACCTCCTAGCTAAAAATACATAAATAATACATAAAATTAAATATGAAAATATATACTTAAGTAATATATATGATAACATTGTAATACATATCATATTCATTTTATTACATAGTAAATATTCTTCTCAAATATAAAAAAATAAATTAATTTTTTTTACAAAAGTTCAAAAGAACTTACTAAATTATTAAACATCAAATAAGATAGAAGAAAATTCAAAATAAAAACAAAAAGAAGTGAAGTGACTACAGAAGATGTTGTTGATAAACCAACTCCTTTTGAACCTCCGGTCGTAGTTATACCCCATACGCAACTAATAATAGCTATAAATAAACCAAATATTAGTGTTTTTAATAATGACTTACAAATATCAAGATACAAAAAATTATACAATAAAGATTGAAAAAAAAAAATTGGATCAATTGAATAAATAATAGAACAAATAAAAGAACTACTCATGAAACTAGTAAACAAAGAAAATAAATTCAGTATAGGTAACATTAAAAAGATTGCACAAATACGAGGCAAAAGTAAATAATTAACTGGATTTATACCTAATATAAATAGAGCATCAATTTGCTCTGTAACGCTCATAGTAGCAATTTCAGAAGTAACAAAAGATCCAACTTTTCCTATAACGATAATAGAAGTTAACATAGGAGATAGCTCTCTAATAAAAGAGATAGCTAGAATAGAACCAACGAATTCAGTAGCATTTAGATACAAAAATTCTTTCACAAGTTGCAAGCTTAGAACTAAACTAATAAAAAAAGAAGTAACCATAGTAATCAATAAAGAATTTGGACCAATTAATATAAGTTGATCTAACAAAACTTTGTAATCCAACTGAAAAAAAGTAATAGGATTAGCTAAAGATATGAATACTTTAAAAAACAGTTTAATTCTATAAATAAATTCATTCATATTTATATCTCTTTCAATATACAGTATAAAAAAAGAAAGTTATTTTAATTGGGTTTTAACTCAACTAGAATATTAATCATAATACACACCAATATTGATTTTTTCTTAATAATTTATTATAGTTTGGACGTGAAGGGCGGTTAGCTCAGTGGTAGAGCGCCTGCCTTACAAGCAGGTGGTCACTGGTTCGAATCCAGTACCGCCCACTCAAGACAAATTAACTAGTAAATTTAAAAACTTTCGAACTTGCCAATAAAAAATACATAACGGGCTTATCGTCTAAGGGATCAGGACAGGGACCTTCTAAGTCTCTAATGTAGGTTCGAATCCTACTAAGCCTATAATTAATGAAATTTCAAAAGACATAAGGAACTAAGCAAGAATTTCATTCACAATTTTATCTACCTTAGTTCCAGAATCTATTGTATCCAATGGATCTTTACGTAATCGATGACGTAAACAAAGAGTTATTATCTTTTTTACATCATCGACAGCAACTTCATCTTTATTTTGATATGCAGCAAAAGCTTTTGCTGCTCTATTAGTTACAATATCTCCACGTAAACCATCAACATTTAGAACACCACAAATTTGAGAAATTTTCACCTTTAAATCATAATCAATAACTACGTTAGCCAATTTTTTTTGTGCTAATAAAATAGATTCTTTAAGTTCATTTTGTTTATCATGAAATTCATCTATACAAGCATATGGGTCTTGATCAAATTTAGTTCTTTGTTCAACAATTTGAACTCGTAAAGACGGATCTTTCACTGTTCTAATTTCAGCATGCATACCAAAACGATCAAGTAATTGTGGTCTTAACTCTCCTTCTTCAGGGTTACCTGAACCAACTAACACAAATCTAGCAGGATGCCTTATAGAAATTCCTTCACGTTCCACAGTATTCCAACCAGATGCAGCAGAATCTAACAAGATATCAACTAAATGATCATCTAGTAAATTTACCTCATCAACATAAAGAATACCTCTATTAGCCTTAGCTAATAAGCCAGGCTCAAAACTTTTTACACCTTCATTTAATGCCTTTTCAATATCAATAGTGCCACATAAACGATCTTCTGTAGCACCTAAAGGTAAATCTACCATTGGAACTTTAATACATTGAGTTATTAAATCAACTTTATTTTCAATTTGCTGTTTAACAAAATCTGACATAATATCATAGTCACAAGGATGAGAGTTAAACATGTCATCACTCACCACTTCTATTTCAGGTAAAAGATCAGCAATTGCTCTTATTGTAGTTGATTTACCGGTGCCACGATCTCCCATAATCATTACACCACCAATTTTGGGATCAATAACATTTAAAACTAACGCCAATTTCATTTCTTCTTGACCAATAATTGCAGTAAAAGGAAAAACAGGACGAGTTTGATTTTTTATTTTATTCACAATAAATTTTAATTTAGATTAAATTTAGACAATAATATCTTGATATTAGTTTATATGATTTTAACAATATTACTAATCAATACTAATCCAATTATTTTATAAGATGCATGACTTAATGATACAAAATCACAAGTAGCATCTACAAAAATTTACTATTTTATCAACAGTTACAAAATAATTATTGGTATAAATCAGTACCTAATCTTATAGCTAATATTGCTGATACTAAAGCAAATAACAAAGCAATAAAAATTTGACTATCAGTAATCACATTAAACCTCCAAGAATTATAAAAAGATTGTGTAAGTTCCAATGAACACACTATTAACAAATAACTGTAGTATTATATTAAGTAAAATCACTCAATATATTCTTTGATATTAAATTAATTTAATATATATTAATAGAATGAAGATCATCATGTTTAGTTGTTAAATATCTGACTATATTATCATTAAAACGCATAGATTTTTCTAAAAAATTAACTAAACTACCATTTCCTTGATAATTCATTTGAACATATATCCCATCATAGTAATGAAAAATATTATAACTTAAATGACGTCTTCCTCTATGCTGTATAATAATATTAATAGCACCTTTTTGCTTAAGCAATGTCCTATAATATTTTACTAACGACAAATTCATATTATCAGTTACATCTGGCTTCAAAATGTAAATAGTTTCATAGTTATTTAAATATGTCACAATATCGTTATCCTTATTAATAAAATACAAAATAAATTTATTTATGGGCTATCAATTTGAATTCTAACGGCCTGAGAAATAACAGGTATTTTAGCATAACTACCTTCCACTGATTTTGCAATTGCATATATAATGGTAGATAAAACAAACCAAAATAACGTATTACACAATATTAAACCATAAAGACTAACCCTGAACTCTATTGGGAGAGCTCTAAAAGCAGAACCTAATAAAGAATTGATTAAAAATAATAAGATGGCTTGTAAAACATTAAAACGAACAAAAGGACGATTTGGTATTGGACTTTTGGATCTTACAAATAAGTAATAAAGCACAAAGAAGATAACAAAAGCTAACGCTGGATGAGTAACATAAAAAATAACTAAAGGCATAAATGTTTTTTTATATATACTCATAAGACTGAATGGATAATCAGGTAAAATTTGTTGCCCAAAATTTTGTAAACCTTCCAATAGTGGTAAACCATAAGGTAGTATTGAAACAAATCGATCAATAAAAGTAATTGAATTACTATGCAATGTATAATTTTTTAAAAAAAATACATACAATTGGTAGCAACAAAAAACAAATAATAATATAAAAATTATGCTAATAATAAAATATAAAAAATAGTTAAACATATCAACAATATCATAAAGTTATTAAATAAATATTTGTAAAGTTCATATAAATATATGAATAATTCATAAATCAGATCTAATCAATACTAACATTATAATGTAACATCAAAGAAAAAAAAAGTAACACAACGGAATAAACTAGGTTAAATATAATAACTTAAAATGAAAAAAAACAATAGTGAAGATAATTTAATTATTGGAAACAAAATATTTACATCGAGATTAATGGTAGGAACTGGTAAATATAAAAACATTAAAGAAGCAATTGAAAGTATTGAAGCTAGCAAAACCTCAATAGTAACTGTAGCTATTCGTAGAACACATTATGCAAAAAAAATGGGAAAAAGTAATTTAATAGATGGTTTAAACTGGAAAAAATTATGGTTATTACCTAATACAGCTGGCTGTGAAACAGCAGAAGAAGCAATTAGGATAGCCATACTAGGAAAAGAAATTAATAAAAGAATAGGACAAATAGATAACAACTTTATAAAGCTAGAAGTGATATCAGATTCTAAATACTTACTACCGGATCCTATTGGTACATTAAAAGCAGCAGAATACTTAGTAAATCAAAAGTTTAGCGTTTTACCATATATATATCCTGACCCAATTTTAGCGAAACAACTAGAAGATATTGGTTGCAAAACTATAATGCCACTAGGTTCACCAATAGGATCAGGACAAGGATTAAAAAATTTATACAATATACAAAAAATTATAGAAAATGCAAAAGTACCAGTAATAGTAGATGCAGGAATAGGTACAAGTAGTGAAGCAAATCAAGCAATGGAAATAGGCGCTTCTGCAATACTACTAAACACAGCAATAGCTAAATCAAAAAATCCTCAATTAATGGCTCATGCAATGAAATTAGCAATTATTTCAGGAAGAAAATGCTATTTAGCAGGAAAAATGATTCAAAAAATACAAGCAAATCCAAGTTCTCCCAACGATGGAGTTCTCAAGTTAATTTAATATATTAATTTACATTAATAAATGATTATTATAATAGACAATTACGATAGCTTCACACAAAATTTAGCTCAGTATATAGGAGAATTAGGTTATAAAATAACAATAGCTAGAAATGATGAATTATCAATACAAGATATTAATCAAATTAATCCAACACATATAATACTATCTCCAGGACCAGGTAAACCAGAAGAGTCAAAAATTTGCTTAGAAATTATTCGTAAATATTCAAATACAATACCAATATTAGGAATTTGCTTGGGACATCAAGCAATAGGATATGTATATGGTGGAACAATAGAAAAACTTTCTAAACCAATGCATGGAAAAATTAATCTTATAATCAACAATCAAAAAGATATTTTTAAAAACATAAATAATCCATTTAAAGCGAGTAGATATCATAGCCTTATAATAAGTAATGAAAACTTACCTAAAGATCTTGAAGTCACAGCATGGACATCAAATGGAATAATCATGGCATGTAGACATAGGATTTATACAAAACTTAGGGGTATCCAATTTCATCCAGAAAGCTTATGGACAAAAGAAGGTAAATCTATACTGAAAAACTTTTTATTAGATTAAAACAGTATGAACTTTAATAATTTGTTTATTCATACTAACTAAATAATATGAGTATATTTTATCTAAATACACAATATCTTGTTCAAAAAACAATGAAGCTCTATTTGTAGAACCACAAAATTCTAAAGATTCAATACTATTATAGATCCAAACTTGAGAATAAGACATATAGCTAATAAAAGTACTTAAGATCATAATAAAAAAACCAAAATAAACTAGAAAAATACCTGGATCAACTTTAACTTGTAAACCTGTACTAGACATTATATCTTGAATTACAAAAGATGTATTATTAATGTAAAATTTTTCACCTATCTTGACTTGTTGTAAAATTGAACCATGAGAATTACAAACTAAAACATTATTATCTAAACTAAATATAACAAAACATATATTATTTGTACGACTTACAGAGATACTTGATATCCAACAATTTTTTCGATTTATATTAGTTTTTACAAACTTTTTCTGTATAGAATAATTTACTCCTATATTAACTCGAATGGCATCTATCTGCCAATCAGTTTGATAAAATGTAACTGAAAAAAATCGTAAAGGTTTATTAACAGAAATTATTTTAGAGAATAAAACCTGATAATTATGAAAATATACTGATAATGAAGAAAAAAACTGCTTAATAGAACCATTAAAATTATAGTTAATATAAAAATCATTAACACGAAAAATGACATCAGCAGGCAACTGACTATAAAAACCACCATATACTATATTTTTTAAATGAAAAATTTCACCTTTCGGAACAATTTCCTGTACAACAAAACTTGAAAGAAGACTGCATACAGATCCAAATAAAATTGCTATGATACTAAAATGAACAAAAATAGGAGCTATACGACCATATAAACCTTTATAAGAATATAATGAATTATTTCTACAAAAAACAAAAAAATTTAAACGAATTAACGAATAAATAATATTAGTAAAAGAAGAATAATCATTATTTAAATTGTTTAAATAATATTTATTAGTATTAAAAACACGCTTGTTATATACAAACTTCCAACGTCTCGCATTTTTTAAGCTAGGTAATTGTGTAGAAAATGTACACACTAGTAAACTAAGAATAAAAACACTACATATTAAAATAAACCAACTAGTTCGAAAAACATGATCTAAACCCATTACAATAATATAAGAATAATAATTAGGGTAATTAAATTGATAATATACAAAGCTTTTATCTTGTTCAATTATAGACCCTAAGACACAACAAAAAATAATCATTGATAAGACAAAAATAGCAACATTTAAATTTGCTAACTTTTTTAAAGATTTCCAAATAAAATTTTTAGCCATAGTAAATAAAAAAATTTATAATAATCAAACTACTACATTAAAATAATATTTAAATAAATATAATTTTTAATAAAGAAAAACAAGAAAAAACAAATAGAAAAGATCCACTTACCGGAAAAATAGATTTCCAAATAAAGAATAAAAAAGAAAAATTTTTATAGTTTAATTTTATTTTCAGAATTAATAGTAATGGAAAAATACAACCAGCTAAATAAGCCACAAAATACAATAAAACTAAAAAAATATTATTTAAATTATTTACTAAAAAAGTTACGATAATTATAATAGAAGTATTACAAGGTAATGAACTCGAACCGATAATTAAGCCCATTAAATAACTTTGTAAAAAAATATTACCATAAGAAGGCATGAAAAAATATTGACTGCAAGGAAATGTTAAATTTGAAATACTTAAAATTTTCATCAAATCCAGTGAAACTAAAATTAAAATCATATAAGAAAATACTGGCAATTTATAAATAAAAATAGAAGAACTAACCAAATTTGTAAGTCCCATTAAAATTACAAAACTTGTTAATAAACCAGTAATAAATAAACTTAAATTTAAACTATAAAATTTTTTAGAATTAATATATGATAATGCTAATGGTAATAAAGAGAGAAAACACGGAGTAAAAACGGTTATTACTCCAAGAAAAAATAGTAAGATAGAAAAAAAAATACTGTGCTCATTACTTAATACAAATAAGAGAGAAGATAACTGCTTTTGTACAGTATAAAAAAAAATATAGTAGTTATCAAAAAAATCGTATAAAGATAAAAAAATACTCATTGCGACTTGATTTATATAAAATTAATATATGAAGAACAAGATAGAACTCCCCAGGAAGGATTTGAACCTACGACCAATCGGTTAACAGCCGATCGCTCTACCACTGAGCTACTGAGGAATTAAAACAGTAAAAACTTAACATTAATATAAAAAAAAAACAAGTTTATGAATAAAATCAAGAAACTTGTTTTTATTAAATAAACATGATAATCTATCTTTCAATAAATATAGAAACAAAAAACTGATGCGGACGTGGTGAAATTGGTAGACACGCTAGATTTAGGTTCTAGTGAGAGTATCTCGTGAGAGTTCGAGTCTCTCCGTCCGCAATACTACATAAATATAAATAATCACAAATAAAATATAACTAACCATTATTCCATCTCTGAAGAGTTAATTTAATTGATCCATCATCATTAAACTTCTCTTTAATTTTTTGAAAACCGCTAATAGAACTAGTTTTTAATACTATGTTATAAGCGTATTGCTGAAACAGACGATCAAGTAAATAGTTAAAATCAATATCTAAACTCCATAATGCTAGATCAACGACTAAATAATACTCACTAATATTCCATTTAAAAGTAAAAACATGATTTTCTTTACTACATTTATTTACTTGATAAACATAGATATCATCATTGTTACCTTCCTCATTGGTATATATAAAATTACCATTAGTACTAAAAAATCGATAACTAAAACCTAACTGTTTAATCGTTTTAACTAAAGTATTTAAGTTAGTAATATTTGTTTTTATCTTACTAAAATGTGACATATGATCAATATAAAAATAAAATAATAATTAATACAATTATATTCTTAAATCATCACAAAAAGACGAAATGACTTATTTCTTAATAAAATAACAACTTAGTGTACTACATAATTTTTCTTATTAAATGCTTTACATGTTACATATAATCTTGTAATAATATATTTAACAAGTAAAAAATACTTGGGAAGTATCCTCAATCAATCCTAAATCAAAATAAATTAATATGACTGTTACTTTAGAAAGACGCGAAAGCGCAAGCTTGTGGGAACGTTTCTGTACTTGGATTACTAGCACTGAAAACCGTCTTTACATCGGTTGGTTCGGTGTTGTAATGATTCCAACGCTATTAACTGCTACATCTGTATTCATCATTGCATTCGTTGCTGCACCTCCTGTAGACATTGATGGTATCCGTGAACCCGTAGCTGGTTCTTTATTATATGGAAATAACATCATTTCTGGAGCTGTTATTCCCAGCTCTGCAGCAATTGGTATCCACTTTTACCCTATCTGGGAAGCTGCTTCTCTAGATGAGTGGTTATATAATGGTGGTCCTTATCAACTAATTGTTCTTCATTTTTTACTAGGTGTATTGTGCTACATCGGTCGTGAATGGGAACTAAGCTATCGCTTAGGTATGCGTCCTTGGATTTCAGTTGCTTTTACTGCACCTGTAGCAGCAGCAGCAGCCGTTTTTCTTGTTTACCCAATTGGTCAAGGAAGCTTCTCTGATGGTATGCCTCTTGGTATCTCTGGTACATTTAACTTCATGCTTGTATTCCAAGCTGAACACAACATCCTTATGCATCCTTTCCACCAACTAGGTGTTGCAGGAGTATTTGGAGGTTCTCTATTTAGTGCTATGCACGGATCTCTTGTAACATCAAGTTTAATTCGTGAAACAACTGAAAATGAATCAGCTAATAATGGATACAAGTTTGGTCAAGAAGAAGAAACTTATAACATCGTTGCAGCTCATGGCTACTTTGGTCGTTTAATTTTCCAGTATGCAAGTTTTAACAACTCTCGTGCACTACATTTCTTCTTAGGCTTATGGCCAGTAGTTGGTATCTGGTTTACAGCAATGTCTGTAAGTACAATGGCTTTCAATTTAAATGGATTTAACTTTAATCAATCAGTTGTTGATAGCCAGGGTCGTGTAATTAATACTTGGGCTGATATCTTAAATAGAGCTAATTTAGGTATGGAAGTAATGCATGAACGTAATGCTCATAACTTCCCTCTAGATTTAGCATCTCAAGGATCTTTACCATTAGCATTAATTGCACCATCTATTAACGGATAATTAGTTTAAGTAAAACAAGTTAATTTAAAAATTAGTTAAACAAAGCTATAGTGATTTTTAAAAGATCACTATAGCTTATTTTTATTTTTCATATCATACATTAGATAAATAATAAAATATAATATCACCTATCATCAATAATTTGTAAACTAGTAAGTTTATAATAAAAGAATAAAGGCAAAAGATAATTAGCCATCGGATAAAAAAAACATAACAAATTTGTACAATCTATAAATGAGAAATACTTATTAAATAAAGGATTATAGGAAATAATGAATTTATTTTTTAAAATTTTACACAACTTGAATTGTTTACTAAAAAATAAAGAACGAATACTCTTATTTAAAAAGAACTGATTTTTCAAATCTTCATCAGAAATATTAAAAAATAATTTATAATATAAATCATCATTAAAGAAAAAATTAGAATAATTTATGCTTTTTAGATTAGAAAGATCAAATATCTCTCGAAGACTTTGACTTTTACGCCTACGAGTTAGCTCAAGCAAGCCAAGCTCAGATAGCTGAACTACTTGCGGACTACAATCATCATGAATCAAAAGTTTATTAAAATGTTCAAGTAATTTTAATTGGTCTCTTTGAGAATACATATCAATAAAATCAATTATTACAACACCATTAATATTACGAGCTTTCAATTGATAAGCTATTTCTATTGCAGCATAAAAATTAATTCTTAGAATAGTTTCTTTAGAATTATATAACTTATTAAAAGAACCTGAATTAACATCAATCACCGTTAAAGCTTCATAATTTTCTATAAAAATATAACCACCATATAATAAATTCACTTTAGGTCTAAGCAACTGCTTAATCGTATGCTTAATATAAAATTTATCTAAAATACATAAATGTTTATCATATAATTGAACTTTAGTATTGATTGAAGTTGAAATATAGGACCACTTCTTTAGATAGTAATAAACTAATTTTAAAGCATCAACAGAATCAACTATTATTTTTTTTATAGACTTATCATAAGAATCTCTCATTACTTTTTTTACTAAATCCTCATCTTTATAAATTAAACAAGGAATAGAATTCACCAAAACTTTTTTTTGAATAAAAGACCACTGTTGAATAAGTAAATCAAGATCTTGCAATATTAGTGACTCAGCAACTCCCTGAGCACAAGACTTAATTATTAAACCCATTAATTGAGGCTTTATTAATACAGCTAAAGAATAAAGATGTATCCGTTCATTATCATCATAAATATGATTAGAGATTAAAACAATATTACATAAAGGCAACAATACAACATACTTTCCATGCAAATGTATATTTGATGTTAAGCGTGGTCCTTTATGAAATGTGGGCTCTTTTACTACCTGAACTAATATTATCTGATTAATAGATAAGAAATCATTGATAGAAAAAAATTTTTGACCTCTTTTTAAAGTTTTAATATCACTCATATGTATAAAACCACTTTTGCTATCTTGACCCAAATTAATAAATGCTGCATTAATACTAGAAAAAATCTTGTGAACTATACCAAGATATATATCATTCACTTGATAAGTCTTATTAATTAAAATAACCTCTTGAACTTTGCTTGTTTGCAAAGTAGCTGCAATACTATTGAAATAAGAAATTATAATTTTTTTTACCATTCATAAAATAATAAAAATTCATTTACATGAATTTCTGTTTAACTAAAATAATATTATAAAACTAAAATTCAATTTGGATTTACACTTATTCGACGTCTATTATTTTTATACACTTCAAATTGAACTACTCCATTGATAATAGAATAAATAGTATAATCTTTACCTTGATTCACGTTTTGCCCTAATTTAAACTTACTACCTCGTTGACGAACGATAATTTGTCCAGGTTTAACAGTTTCACCACCATATTTTTTAACTCCCAACTTCTTAGAATTTGAATCACGACCATTCTTAGTACTACCACTTCCTTTTTTATGTGCCATATATATTTTTTTAATTTTCAAACATTTGTAAAACAACTAAAAACTTGAATCAAGAATATCCTGTACAAATATTCTTGTCAATTTTTGGCGATGACCTTTCTTCGTACGATTATTTTTTTTAGGTTTTACTTTAAAAATTTTTACTTTCTTACCTTTTAAATGCTTTAAAACAATAGCTTTAACAAAAATTTCACTCAAACAAGGAGTACCAATATGATATTCACCTGATTTAGAACAAAATAACACTCTTTTAAAGCGAATTAGATCTCCAGGATTAGCAAACAGATAATTTACATCATAAAATTTTCCTGGTTCAATAATTATTTGATTACCACCAACATCAATCACTGCATAAGTCATAAATTAATTGTAAATAGATTAAAGTGTACTTATTAATATAATAAATTTAATTACTAACAATTATATAGTATTTTATCAAAAGAATCACATGAACAATATTACTCTAGTATCATCGATGCTTTCAAAGACTTGCCTATAATAAAAAAATGAGAATAAACAAGATATTTGAGAACCTAAAGCATTACAAGAAGTAAAATTAGAACCATTTAAAATAAATCCATCAGGAAATAAAAAACTTAAACCTTTCTTTAACTTACCATATAAAGGACCAGGTAATAAATAATTATTTTTCGCTTTATCTAACTGAAAAGTCCCGTACTGTTCAGATTGAATAATAAAAAATTCATAACGACTATGACAATCTAACGCATATATTCGACAACCATACTGATTAACAATTAATCCTGTTTTTAAAACATGAATATACAATGTATAACTAAAATTAGTCTTAGAATACTTTTTGCCTAAATCTAAATAGTACTTTAAATCAATAGGAGAATAAATATGAAGAGACTTAGTTCTTCCTGTTAAATTTAATGTAGATAATAAACCTAATAAGCCTGAAACATTTGATATATGTAAATTAGGTATTATAATTTTAGAAATATTATTAATTTTAAAACTTTGATTTAAAAAATTAGATTGAGAACCTTCAATACAACTAAATACCCAAATGTCTTTAATAGCTGGTAATTTAATTAAAAAACTTATATTCGTACTTTTAAGAATATAAGTATCGAAATTTAGGTAACGCAACACCATGATAAATAAATATAGTTTGTATTAATTAACATTAATATATGTAATCAGATTAAACTACTTCAGTCAACTTATAATCATCTAAAGACTTACTATAAATAAACGTAGTAGATTTATTATTAATTAATGACTTAGCTAATGACAATGATTTTTGACTAACAAAGAGAGCTTTCCTTCTCCAATTAGCTTTACGAGACTTAGATTTTGAAGTTCTTTTTTTAGGAACAGCCATAATACGATATAAAATTGTTATAACAAAATAAAAAATATCTAAAAAGTAGAAAATTTTAGATCAAAAAATTCTCTACTAAAATAGAAAAAGTTAAACTATATATCTATTATATTATACTACATGCTACGAAATTGCTGAATAGCAACTCGACCTATATTATAAATCGCCCAAGAACCAGCAGCTATTAAGGGTAAAAATACAATTACTAATCTCATATCCATAGATAAAATTTCCTTAGGTTTTTAGTAAATTATGTTAATATAAAAAATCTCTCTGTATATATTATAAATACTATATATAAATGATAATTAATATATAAAAAAAATAAACTTTATAGTATATCTTAAACAAGATTGAAAAAATGTAATAATAAATCAAAAAAATTGAGTAAAGAAAAATGAGAGACTTACCATTCACATTAGATCAGTTAAGAATTTTAAAAGCAATTATTAAAGAAGGAAGCTTTAAAAAAGCAGCAGATAGTTTATACGTATCACAACCAGCAATTAGTTTACAAATTCAAAATTTGGAGAAACAACTAAATATACCAATATTTGAAAGAACAAGTAAAAGAGCAACACTGACAGAAGCAGGAAGTTTATTACTACGCTATGGTGGTAGAATTTTAGCTTTATGTGAAGAAACTTGTAGAGCACTAGAAGATATACAAAACTTACAAGGAGGATCACTAGTCATAGGAGCAAGTCAAACAACTGGAACTTATTTAATGCCCAGATTAATAGGGCTTTTTAGACAAAGATATCCACAAGTAAATGTACAATTACAAGTACATTCTACAAGATTAATATCATGGGGTGTTGCTAATGGACAAATTGATCTAGCTGTTATAGGTGGAGAAGTTCCCAATGAGTTAAAAGATATATTGCAAATTACATCATATGCAGAAGATGAATTAGCACTAATTCTACCAACATCACATACTTTTTCAAAAATAACCCATATACAAAAAGAAGACTTATATAGACTTAGGTTTATAGCACTAGATACTCAATCAACAATTAGAAAAGTTATCGACAAAATTTTACATCAACACGATATAGATAGCAGCAGGTTTAAAATAGAAATGGAACTAAATTCAATAGAAGCAATAAAAAATGCTGTTCAATCAGGTTTAGGAGCAGCATTTGTTTCAGTATCAGCAATAGCTAAAGAATTAGAATTAGGAATTCTACACTGGGCAAAAATCAAAAATGTGACTGTAAAACGAATGCTTTCTATTATTGTTCATCCAAATAGATATAAATCTAAAGCAGCCGAAACTTTTAGTAGAGAAATTTTAACATTATTTGTCACACCAAACGAAAATTAATGATTTTTAGACTAAAAAAGCTAATAAGGAAGAAAGACTGACTGTGATTCAAAACTTCCAATAGAAACAAATACGAGTCTTAACTTTAACCATTGTATAAATTGCTTATCTAATGATACTATGGCTGCAAATGATTGATTTTGATCATGATGATTAATTGTATAATCTAATGATTGTATAAAATGTGGATTTAAAATAAACCAAAAATCAACCTCCTTTTTACACTTGTAATAATATTGTGTGCGCTCACGCAATATCTCTTCGATTGGTTCTTGATTAAGAAAAAAATTCTGACTAGCAAAAGCAAAATGATAATTATACATTATTAAAAATTGGAATAAAAGTAATTACATAAAAAAATAGTTAAACTCTAAAAATTATTGTAATACAAAATAACAAACATGAAAAATTTTTTTAAATTTTATCAATAAAAAACAATTAAATTAAAATCGATATAATGTCAAAAAAAATGATAGTAAAATACTGGCCTAACCGACAAAGTATTAGTTTAAATAATGCAGTAGTAGATTTGTTTATTGAAACAGAAAAAAAATTACCCTTAAAAACAGATAATCAAAGTCACCAGTACTTATATCTAGATATTTTAAATAATATTACTAGAACTAAACTTTTACAATCTATTTTAAATGAATTCAAAGAATTAATTCTAGATATGATTGAAATAAACTTATATCCTAAAATGCTAATCAAAATTACAAAAAAGATTGTGGCAATTTTTATAGATAGGGTATCAAGTAACTTTTTTTTTAAATTTAAATTTAATGATACAATATCTGATAACAGTGCATTAAAATATCATCATAATAAACTAACAGATTGTTTACTAACATACTTAATTTTTGGATCATCATACATAGAAGATGATATCTTTTTATTTGAAACATCATATACACCATATAATCATGTAAAAGTTTTACTTGAAAATTTTATTATCCAAATTGGAAACATAATTATTAAAGAGCTAATGTGCAATCTAAATAACTCACTAAATATCAACAAATTTCTAAAAAAGCAAAATATATGCAATAAACTATATACATCAAATAGATCAATAATCTTATTTTTAAATAACCTAAAATGGCAAAATTTAGTACAATCATACGTATACGAGATAAAATCTTTTTATGATGAAAGACAGAAAGTATCTGTTATAAGTTCAGAAGGTATAATTACTAAATATATATATTTATCAAAAAATAAAAAAATTCAAAGTCTAAATCAAATTAAAATAATATTTCTATTTTGGTTAGAACTTAAAGATTTACTAATACCAAAAACTGAAAAATTTTTTATACAAATAGCTAAATACTGTTTATATTGTTCAATTAACTTATTTAGTAATCTTATTCTTGTATTAATTAGAATAATAGTTTTCTATTTAAATAAATAAAAATTCATAAATAAATATATAAATTAAAAACTTATATAATAACAATAAAATTACATTATAAATGCTTAAAATAGACTTCTAAACTGATTCATGAAAACAAAAAAAAATAAGCTACCATTTACTGAAGAACAAATAAAAATAATACTTACGAAAAACTATTCAACAATAACTTATGAAATAGAACAAGTTATTGATGAAATATTACAAAATAAACAAGGAACAGAGATCATCATCCATGAAATAAGTAAACGTTATAATTTACAAAATAATAGTAATCAAATAATAGATGGACTAATATATCAAAAAATAATAGAAACAAATAATAAGCAAGTTATAGCGAAACTAATAAAACAATTACCCAATGGAGTTATAGATTTAGCAAAATTTAAATATATCAATTACCAAAAATTACAAAATTCATTAATCAATAAAAAATTTAAAGAAGCAGATCAATTAACACAAAAATATTTATGTGAGATAGTAGAACTAAAAACTAAAAATAAAAAAAGTTGGTTGTATTTTACAGATATTCAATTTATACCAAAGGAAGATTTATTTATTTTGGATTTATTATGGAAAATATACTCCAAAGGTAAATTTGGATTTTCTGTGCAAAAAAAAATATGGAAAAAAAATAACAAAAAATGGGATCAACTATGGGAAAAAATACACTGGCTAAAAGAAGGAATGATGAAAAGATATCCACAAGAATTTATGTGGACAATAGATGCGCCAGAAGGACATTTACCTTTATTTAACCAATTAAGAGGCACACAAACTTTATATTATTTATTTAATAATATAGAATGGTAAATATATAGATGATACAATAATCACTAAATAATTATTATTAGTCAATAATACAGTCAATTAATTTAACAAAAACTTCAAATAAATACTCAGAATCATGTGGTCCCGGACTCGCTTCTGGATGATACTGAACAGAAAGGATAGGAAGTTTTTTATGAAGGGTACTAGAAACAGTCAAATCATTTAAATTTAAATATTTCACTGAGAACATTTTTAATGAATTTTGATTCATGAAAGCATTTTGATTAACTGCAAATCCATGATTTTGACTTGTAATCTCAGAATACTTATTTAAACCACAAGGATGATTTAACCCTCTATGACCAAATTTAAGCTTAAAGGTTTGTAAACCAAGAGCTATATTTAAAATTTGATGACCCATACAAATACCAAAAATAGGAATATTCGAAAACTTAATTAATTTTTTAGCTGTATCAATCACATATTTAACTAAGAGGGGATTTCCTGGACCATTAGACAGAATAATACCATCTGGATTATGTTTTAAAATATCATTGTAATTACAAGTAGCTGGAACAATACAAACACTACAACCCCAAAATAATAATTTTCTCAAAATATTAAATTTAAGACCTAAATCTAATACCAAAATTTTGTATTTTTTAGTAAAAACATGAGAATTACTTAGTTTAAAATTAATATATTTCAAATTATATTGATTATTATAAATACAATAAGTTTTTCTACTAGTTATTTTTCTGACTAAATCTAAATTATTTATAGATTTTCTATCAAACAAATTAATTTTATTTTTATAGTCAGGATTCAATAAAAAACCATTTGTAACACCAAATAGTCTTAAATGCTTAGTCAAAGACCTTGTATCTAAACCGAATATATGAGGAATTTGTTTTTGTATAATATATTCTTGTAGAGATACATGAGATCTCCAACTACTTGAAAATGAAGAAATATTTTTAGCAATCAGAGCTTTGATATGTATAAAATTAGATTCATTATCATGCTTATTTAATCCAGTATTACCTATTTCAGGATAAGTAAAAACAACCATTTGACCAGCATAACTAGGATCAGAAAAAATTTCTTGATAACCAGTCATACCGGTATTAAACACCACTTCACCAAAACTAGGTGAGATCTTAAAAAAAGAAAATCCTCTATAAAGAGTTCCATCCTGTAAATATAACACGGTTGGGTATAAACTATTTGACATTAGAAAGTGTAAAATTTATGATTGATCAAGTATTATAAATAAATTAAATATACGAGCAAAAAATTAATCAATAATTTTTTACTCATAGCTACATAATCTTAATAAAATTACCAATTATTGTTTTTAGCTTTATTTAAAACAAAATTAGCAACATTAGATATCTCTTCATCAGATAAACGATCAGCAAAAGCAGGCATTGAACCAGCACCATTCTCAACTTGATACTTAATTGCTTCAATACTATCTTTACTATATTGACTTAAAGCTTCTAACTTCAAAGTTTTAGGTGGATTTACAGAATTATTACCACCCACATGACAAGCAGCACAATTTTGAGAAAATACTTGCTCACCTGCATCTAAATCAATTTCTTGAGCAAATGATAAACGAACAGTTAATGTATATAAAGTAAAAAAGCTTAAAAATAAAGAAAATAAAAATCTCATGATAAATATCCTATCATTATTAAATTCAACAAATAGATCTATGTTTTTTGTAAAAATAAAACTATCTTATATTTTAATTATATCTTTTTTTTATCTATATTAATAAATAAAATCAAAAAACTAGTAATAAATCTTACCACCTCCCCATTTTTCTTGAGCTACTCTTGGTTGTAATAAAATGTAACCAGCCATAGATAGTAAATCTTCATCAGTTAAATTACTCATTTTAGGAAAAATTTCTGCACTTTTAATACTAGGATGAAGCTCAGCTATTGAATTTTGACCATCATAACTTTTAGGATCTTTCATATAATCAATCAGACCAACAATATTATCCCTAGCAGGAGTAGCTAAACTTAAGGACTCTAACTCTAAACCAATATTAGGATTTGTTTTAGTAATTCCACCATTATGACATTGAGCACATGAATTATTAAACAAACGCTTACCTCTTTTTACTTGTTCAGGCGTTAAAATGATAGTTTTACTAGAAGTATCAAATGCGACAGTTCTAGTAGCTTCATCTAATTCTATTGAATAAACAGGTGCAACAAAACAGCTTACTAATATAAAAACAGACATAAACAACAACAAACTAATGTTTTTTTTAATCATAGTTCACTCACTTAATAAAAAATAATAAAAGTATTAGAATATTAATTAAATCCACTGTTTGAGAAAAAATTAAACACCTAAACTCAAGTCATTAAGTAATACATTGAATAAATTTATTAAAATTTTTTAAATATTACTATGATATATATATTACAATATAGGATAAAAAATATGCTTTAAAATTAATGAAGAAAATTAGAATTGCAGTATAAAGACAATAACTTATATAACTGTTTACGTAGTTGAGTCCTAGAAACAATTAAATCAATAAATCCATGCTTAAATAAATACTCAGAAGTCTGAAAATTATCTGGCAGATCTTCTTTAATCGTTTGCTCAATTACTCTTCTACCAGCAAAGGCAATTACAGCACCAGGTTCAGCAATAATAATATCACCTAACATAGCAAAACTAGCAGTTACACCACCTGTTGTTGGTGAAGTTAAAACAGTAAAATATGGTAAAGATTGTTGACTATGTCTATAAAGAGCCGAAGATACCTTAGCCATCTGCATTAGACTTAACATGCCTTCCTGCATTCTAGCACCACCGGAAGCACATACAATAATTAGAGGTACCTTATCATCCGTTGCTTTTTCAATTAATCTAGTTAGTTTTTCACCTACAACTGATCCCATACTACCACCCATAAAACGAAAATCCATAATTCCACATGCAACTTTAATATTATTAATAGAAGCTATTCCTGTCTGAACAGCATCTGATAAACCAGTCTTTAATTTCATATCAAATAACCTAACCCTATATAGCTTGCGATCAGAAAAGCCTAAAGGATCCGTTGAAGATAAATTAGTATCAATAGAACACCAACTATTAGCATCGAACAAGTGATAAATTCTATCATGACTTGAAGTGGGAAAATGATAATTACATTTAGGACATACTTTATAATTTGATTTAAGAAATTTATGGTACATCAATAAGCCACATTGATTACACTTAATCCAAAGGTTTTGAGATAAATTCAAGTCAAAGTGCTTAATATTCTTATCGCTAAGTAAACTTCTCTTCCGAGACAACCATCTAGATAAAGACATAATATATAAAAATGAATTAAGATTAATTAATACTAAATAACAAATTAGATAAAATTAACTTGTTATTTATATAAAAATATGTTTAAAAATTTATACAAGATACCCTAATCTCGCAAAGTTTTATCTTTTTGACTAACAAAAATTAAAGCTAAGCCAATGGGCACAACTACTATCACAGCTCCTAAAATTAAACTATTTAAAAAATTAGATAAAGATGAAGTCATTCAAATATCCTTATTTGATTTGATAATAAAATATAATCCAAACTATTTTATCACTTGATTATACAATCAAGTAATTATACAAGTTATAGTTATATTTTAATATATATCAAAAACAATATTGTGATTGATAACATAGATTACCAACGTACGACAATAGTTCCCCATGTTAAACCAGCACCAAAACCAGCAATAACAATAATATCATTGTGAGATATTTTATTCTCTTGTATTGCTTCATCTAAAGCAAGTGGTATAGAAGCAGCAGAAGTATTACCATATTTATGTAGGTTAGAAATGATTTTATTACTGCTGATCGATAATTTTTCAGCAATCGCAGTTAAAATGCGTTCATTAGCTTGATGTAACACTAACCAATCCACTTCGTCTACTGACATATTTAAAGAATTCAAACACTTTAATATACTTAATGGAACTTGAAAAACTGCAAACTTATAAACCTCTTTGCCATTCATAGATATATATTTAAAATAACCTTGATATACATTAAGCTTAGAATGAGGAGTAATATTATGCTGATAAGCAATAGAAAGATGCTTTGAATAATTTCCATCAGTATTTAATTGGAAACTAAGTATAGAGTTATCAATAGAAGAACATGACTGTAAAATAGCTGCTCCAGCTGCATCACCAAATAGAATGCATGTACTACGATCAGACCAATCAACCCACTTTGATAAAACATCTGCACCAACTACTAAAACATTTCTATAAACACCAGTTTGTAAAAACTGAGAAGCAGTTATAAGACTTAAAACAAATCCAGAGCATGCTGCAGTTAAGTCAAAAGCTACGGCATTAAATGCACCTATTTCATATTGTATTTTACTAGCACTTCCAAAAAGATCATGAGGACTTGATGTAGCAAGAATTATTAGATCTATTTGAGAAGGATCCATTGAAATTTTATCTAACGCTTGTTTAGACGCTAAAACAGCAAGATCAATAATTGACTTATCAATTCCTTTTAATAATCTTCTTTCCTTAATACCTGTACGAGTTACAATCCAAGCATCAGAGGTATCAACAACTTTACTAATCTCATTATTGCTAAAACTAGAAGAAGGAATAGCAGAGCCTGTAGCGAGTATTTTCGCTCCTTGAATCATTAACGATTTCATATGAATTTTACAATAGACCTATATTAAAAATATAATATTTAAATTGAATATCTTAAAATAACTTTATAATAAATGATTGAACTTGGACTAGGTAAAATAACAAAAACCCGAAAAAATACCTAGATTATATAAGTTAATTGCTGCTACTTTTCAGTTCTGACAAACTTCACTTATCATCCATGTAAAATTTCGAGCTTAAGTACATTATAACACTCTAATTGATATCAAGCAACTGTCGTCACAAATTAATCAATTAGACATTCCTTGTATAATACAATCAAAATATGGAATTACACAACTAATCTCAGAATCTGATAAAAATTCTAAAGAAGCGTTTTTCAAACATTCGATTGAATCTATCATACCTAAAATTGGAACACCCAATGAATTATACATTTCCTTAACACCAATAATACCAAGTTTCTCAATAGATTCTTTTTCTCCAGATAAAACTCCATAAGTAATTAATCTCAAATACCAACCATAATCACGCAAACACAAAGATCTTTTACGTGCTCCTTCTGCATTTCCGCCTGGTGCAAGATACTCTGGATGAATTTGAAAAATAGCTTTACTAGCTAATTTGATTATATCCTGCTGCTTATCTCTCAATTTACGAACAATGATAATTCTTTTTTCACTATTATTAAAATAAGTTTTTAGCCCTTCTAATTCACCTATTGTAGGATACCTTAACTCATTATCAGCATCAAGAATTACTTTAGTCACTACACTCATAATAATTAATATATAAAAAATTAAAAATCTATATAATTTAAATCTAATATTAACAAAAATACAAAAAATATTTTATCAACATATACTAATAATATAAAGAAAGAATAAAAGTTATTGAGAATAAACAAATTTATTTTTTACATCAACAATAGTTAAAATGAAAAAGATAAAATATCAGGAAAAAAACGATTGATTTCTATAATGAAACCCGCAGTAAATGTAATCCAAATTGCACCTACAACAGGTACAGTAGATAAATATTTCATAAAGTTATGATCCATAATTATTCCTTATTTTTAATAAATAATTTTTTTATTATCACTATAATTATAATTAACGCGGGGAAATAGAAATATCATCATCAGAAGCTAACAATTGACCACTTGTGAACTCCTGCAAAGCAGCTAATGGCCAAGTAAATCCAGACAAAGAAAATTTCATAGCTAAAGGAACATCAATAATTATTTCTTTTTCAGATGGTTTATTTGATAAACTAACAGCTTGTAAATAACCTCTACCAACCCATCCAATCCAACCAGTAATATAAATAAACAGTAAACCAGGCAACATAAAATCACCTGCATGATTCCATCTACCATCAGCTATTAAATGAGGTAAACCTTCAGAACCACATAAAATACCTGCTTTACTGTACCTATCAAATCGACTTTGTGTTTGCTTAATTTGATTATTAATTGCTAAAGCAGGAGGAGTAGAAGGTTCATATTTTGATAAACGAACCTCTAATTTCTTTAAGGATTGTTTTAGTCTTTTAGTAAAAGCTGGAGAATCTTTACAGGGAACCAGACCAGAAACTTCTGCATATACAACTTGAGAATTAAATACAAAAAGACAAGCAGACAACAAGATAACTATATTTTTTTTCACAGTTATTTTTCCTTAAATTTCACAAAATAAATACAACAACAAATAGTTAAATCATATAGATAATTAAAAATACGCTATAATATAAAACCATAATACAAATAAGTATTTCATGTATCAAAAGTAACATTTTTTGAACATAATAAATACGTGTTTTTAAACAAAAATAAAGCATAAAAATTATGAAATTTTGGAAGTTTTTCTTTCAATCTAAAAATTTACTAAAATTAGATAAAGAAGAAAGTGTGTTTATTATAGAAAACAACAAAATAAAAAAAAGAAAAAATATATACTTAACTATTAATCAAAATATAAATTTATACGATTTAGAAAGACTTTGTGACTCAGTCGGTTGGGTTAGAAGACCATTAAAAAAAGTAAAGCTAGCATTAGACAATAGCTTTTTAATAGTATCACTATTCTATTACCAACAAAGTAAAAAAAAACTAATAGGCTTTGCTAGAGTGACTTCTGATGGTTCATTTAATGCAACAATTTGGGATGTAGCAATTGACCCAGAATTTCAAGGTCAAGGATTAGGAAAAGCATTAATGAATGAAGTAATAAAAAACTTACGTAGTCACGAAATAAGTACAATCACTTTGTTTGCTGACCCTGAAGTAGTAAAATTTTATAGAAATATAGGTTTTATCATAGACCCAAATGGAGTAAAAGGAATGTTTTGGTATCCAAACTAAATCATCAATAAGCTATACTACACTTATAGCTTATAAAATAATGACAAAAGATAAAATAAATTTCCACCATAGTAACTAGACAGATATTAAATTGTTGTATATAATTACATTAACGGGATATAGCGCAGCTTGGTAGCGCGCCTGCTTTGGGAGCAGGATGCCGCAGGTTCAAATCCTGCTATCCCGATTCAATTAATTAAAAATATACTTTATGCCTATTTACATGAATTATTATCACAGTAAATCATCAACTTCATACTTACTAGCACGAAAAAACATATCACTCGCTTTCGCTTTATAACCTAAATCAAAATAGATATTAGCTAAGTTTAGAATTACTTTATAATTATGTGGAGAAATAGATAAAATCCTTAAATAATAATATTCAGCAATATGATAAAAAGAATTATAATAATAAGCATAAGCTAAAGAATCATACACAAACTCTTTCTGAATAAAATTATCGTCTATTTCTAACATTAACTCAGATAAAGCAACAGATAAAAATAAATTTCCACGTAATAAATAAAGGCTAATAAGACTTTTATAATTATCTTCATTTAAATTCATTTGTTTTTTTAAACTATTCAGTAAAAATAAAAATTTTAAATTATTAGATAATAATCGAAATAACTGCATGGAAAGAAAAAAAGAAAAAATACATAACAAGATTAAAACAATTAATAAATACAAACGAAAAAATAAAATACTATTACACATAAAGAAATAAAAGGAATATTATGCAAACTTTAATAAAAGAATATATAATTAATAAAAAAATAGTTAGTATAGATTAATTATAAAATAAACAAAGACTAAATGAAAACTGTAACTTCAATAAAGAAAAAAAGAAAAAATGGCTTCTTAAGTCGCATGCAAACCAAAAGTGGTCAAAAAATTATTAACCTAAAAAGACAAAAAAAAAGAAAACAATTAATTAAATAAAATATATAAATTATACTCTACCTATAAAGATAGAGTATATCAAATCATAAATAACTTATAAATTTAAATGAACTTTGAACAAGAAATTAAAACAACACTCATATCAAATAACTTTTTAATTTATATCTCAACTGAGGAAGAAGAAAGATTAGAATATATTTTAAAACATACAACCAATCAAGTATTTAAAGAAAGAATATACTCATGGAACTTTATAGATGGTTATACAGATAATCCCAACTATATATCTCAATGTATACAAAATCCATTAGAGGCATTAAATACAATTACAAAATATAATAACAAAAAAGCTAAAGTATTTTTTTTAAAAGATTTTCATGTTTTTCTCAAAGACATAAGTATTAGTAGAAAATTAAAAAACTTATATCAATATTTAAAAAAAAGTAATCAATATGTAATATTAAGTGGAACAGATATAAATCCACCAATAGAACTCAAAGAATATCTTACATATCTACAAATGCCACTACCTAATAAAAAAGAAATTTTACTTGAACTAAATCGCTTTTTATATACAATTAATATAGATCAATGCAAATACAAAACAACAATTTGTACAGCATACACAGGTTTTTCAATTAACAAGATACGAAAATCACTCTCTAAGTTAATCTTAAGTGATATATCACAACATGAAATTATAGAAAAAATTTTACAAGAAAAAGAAGAAATTTTACAGAAAACAGAAGGATTAAAATTTTATTCATCACATAATAACCTATTAGAAGTTGGAGGATTACAAAATTTAAAATATTGGCTGCACATTAGAAGTTTAGCCTTTACACAAAAGGCTTACTCATATGGAATTAAAAAACCAAAAGGTATATTACTAGTAGGCATTCAAGGAACGGGTAAATCATTAAGTGCAAAAACAATTTCACATAGATGGAATATGCCTTTATTTAGATTAGACGTTAGTAAAATTTTTGTAGGGATACTAGGAGAATCTGAAAATAGAATAGAAAAAATAATTAATATTTGTGAAAAAAGTTCTCCATGTATTTTATGGATCGATGAAATCGATAAAATCTTCAGTGAATATAGCAATACTAATGATAGTGGAACAAAACAAAGAGTTACTAATATATTTCTAACTTGGCTATCAGAAAAACAACAAGACGTCTTTATTGTTGCAACAGCAAATACAATAAATCAACTACCAATAGAAATATTAAGAAAAGGTAGATTCGATGAAATTTTTTTTGTAGATTTACCTAATTTTAAGGAAAGATTAAAAATATTTCAAATACATTTAAAAATATATCGACCAATGACTTGGAACAAATATAATATATATTATTTATCTAAAATTACTAAAGGATTTTCGGGAGCAGAAATAGAACAATCAATCATAGATGCAATGTATATAGGATTTCATAAAAATAGAGAATTTACAACAAGAGATGTGAAAAACACTATTTACAAAATAATACCATTATCAATAATTGAACGAACAAAAATACTAAATTTAAGAAAATGGGGATACTCAGGTAAAATAAATATAGCATAGCTAAAATCATAAATAAATATTGTCCTGATATTGAACTACTTTCCCAGAGAGTGTCCTCTCAAGTATCATCGTCGCTGCAGAGTTTAACAACCAAGTTCGGAATGGTTTGGAGTTGGTCCACTGCGCTATAAATATCAAGACATAAATTATAATAATTACATATAATATGTTAAACTTTTTTGCATATATTATTATGCATGAAAAAGATACATATATTAAATCAAATTTTCGATCTATTAGTACGTCTTAGCTGAATATATTGCTACACTTACACTTAACGCCTATCAAACGGTTAATCTTACCGTGATCTTAAAGAGTACTAATCTCAAGGTAGGCTTCCCACTTAGATGCTTTCAGCGGTTATCCAATCCATACTTGGCTACCCAGCGTATACTGTTGGCACAATAACTGGTACACCAGCGGTATGTTTCTCCCGGTCCTCTCGTACTAAGGAGAAATCCTTTCAATACTCTAACGCCTACACCGGATATGGACCGAACTGTCTCACGACGTTCTGAACCCAGCTCGCGTACCGCTTTCATGGGCGAACAGCCCAACCCTTGGGACGTGCTACCGCCCCAGGATGCGATGAGCCGACATCGAGGTGCCAAACCTCCCCGTCGATGTGAACTCTTGGGGGAGATCAGCCTGTTATCCCTAGAGTAACTTTTATCCGTTGAGCGACAGCCTTTCCACTCAGTACTGTCGGATCACTAAGGCCGACTTTCGTCTCTGCTCGACTTGTAAGTCTCGCAGTCAAGCTTTCTTATGCCTTTACACTCTACGACTGATTTCCGACCAGCCTGAGAAAACCTTTGCACGCCTCCGTTACCTTTTAGGAGGCGACCGCCCCAGTCAAACTGTCCACCTGAAACTGTTTCTTGGCCGGATAACGGCTTCAAGATTAGAATTCTAGTTTAATTAGAGTGGTATCTCACTGATGGCTCCTTTATATCCTCAAATATAATATTATAGCCTCCCACCTATACTGCGCAAAATAAACCCAAACTCAATTCCAGGATACAGTAAAGCTTCATAGGGTCTTTCTGTCCAGGTGCAGGTAGTCCGCATCTTCACAGACAATTCTATTTCGCCGAGTCTCTCTCCGAGACAGTGCCCAAATCGTTACGCCTTTCGTGCGGGTCGGAACTTACCCGACAAGGAATTTCGCTACCTTAGGACCGTTATAGTTACGGCCGCCGTTCACCGGGGCTTCAGTTGTTAGCTTCATGTAAACACTAACCAACTTCCTTAACCTTCCGGCACTGGGCAGGCGTCAGCCCCCATACATTGTCTTACGACTTCGCGGAGACCTGTGTTTTTGATAAACAGTCGCTTGGGCCTATTTATTGCAACCCTACAAGGGTACCCCTTCTTCCGAAGTTACGGGGCTATTTTGCCGAGTTCCTTAGAGAGAGTTATCTCGCGCCCCTTAGTATACTCTACTTACCTACCTGTGTCGGTTTAAGGTACAGGTGTCTATTACTTAAGATATGATAAGATTTTCTAGGAAGTATGACATCAATCACTTCAATACCTTAGTATTTTGTATTCACTGCTTAGCTCAAAGTATTTTCTCTACTCATCTTAGCCTTACTAGCTTAAACCGGTAACCAACATCCGGATGATTTAGCCTTCTCCGTTCCTCAATATCAGTAATAAACAGTACAGGAATATTAACCTGTTATCCATCGACTACGTTTTTCAACCTCGCCTTAGGTCCTGACTCACCCTTCGCGGACGAACCTTCCAAAGGAAACCTTAGGTTTTCGGGGCATTGGATTCTCACCAATGTTTTCGCTACTCAAGCCGACATTCTCACTTCTGATTCGTCCACACTCACTTACGTTAGTGCTTCAAACTAAAACAGAACGCTCCCCTACCGATGTAAAACATCCCACATCTTCGGCAAATTACTTAGTCCCATTCATTTTCGGCGCAAGATCACTGGACCAGTGAGCTATTACGCACTCTTTAAAGGATTGCTGCTTCTAAGCAAACCTCCTGGTTGTATAGGCATTCTTACTTCCTTTACCACTTAGCAATTATTTAGGGGCCTTAGATGGTGGTCTGGGCTGTTTCCCTTTTGACAATGAAGCTTATCCCCCACTGTCTCACTGGTTGACTACACACTTAGTATTCAGAGTTTGCCTTGATTTGGTACCGCTCTCGCAGCCCGCACCGAAACAGTGCTTTACCCCTAAGCTATAGCATCAACCGCTGTGCCAAAACACATTTCGGGGAGAACCAGCTAGCTCCGAATTCGATTGGCATTTCACCCCTAACCACAACTCGTCCGCTGATTTTTCAACATCAGTCGGTTCGGACCTCCACTTAGTGTTACCCAAGCTTCACCCTGGTCATGGTTAGATCATTCGGGTTCGGGTCTATAAACAGTGACAAACGCTCTATTAAAGCTCGCTTTCACTATGGCTCCAATATTTTCTATCTTAACCTGCCACCGCTTATAAGTCGCCGGCTCATTCTTCAACATGCACACAGTTAAACGATAAAGTCGTTCTTCCGCTGCTTGTAAGCTTACGATTTCATGTTCTATTTCACTCCCCTCCCGGGGTTCTTTTCACCTTTCCCTCACGGTACTAGTTCGCTATCGGTCATTTAGTAATATTTAGCCTTACGAGGTGGTCCTCGCTGATTCACACGGGGTTTCACGTGTCCCATGCTACTTGGGATACAGTTAAGATAATATTTAGTTTTCAGTTACAGGACTTTCACCTTCTATGGTTCAATATTCCAATTGACTCACTTAACCTTGTATTTTCATAAAGTACTGTCCCTCTACCCCACTAAAACGCATTAAAGTGGTTTAGGCTGTTCCCATTTCGCTCGCCGCTACTAAGAGAATCGCTTTTGCTTTCTTTTCCTTTAGTTAATAAGATGTTTCAGTTCACTAAGTTTGCTCTTGTCTGCTTATATATTCAGCAGATAGTATTAAAGAGTTGCCTCATTCGGGAACTTCCGGATCATAGCTTACTTCCAGCTCACCGAAATATTTCGTTGGTAGTCACGCCCTTCATCGCTTCTAAATGCCAAGGTATCCATCGTAAGCCTTTAATTATTTGATTTAATCTTAATATATTTAATATTAAGTCAATGTAAAAATCACAAAATTTTTAATTAATCTGTACAAGTTTAATAATAAACTTATATAATGTAGTTTTGGAGATAAGCGGACTCGAACCGCTGACATCTGCCTTGCAAAAGCAGCGCTCTACCAACTGAGCTATACCCCCTTGATTTGGGCTATCCAGGATTTGAACCTGGGACCTCACCCTTATCAGGGGTGCGCTCTAACCAACTGAGCTAATAGCCCTAATTATTTAACGACCTGAGATAGATAATTTATATAATATCCCTAATAAGGAGGTGATCCAGCCGCACCTTCCAGTACGGCTACCTTGTTACGACTTCACCCCAGTCACTAGCCCTACCTTAGGTACATCATTAAAATAGTAACTTTGGGTATGGCCAGCTTCCATGGTGTGACGGGCGGTGTGTACAAGGCCCGGGAACGGATTCACCGCCGTATAGCTGACCGGCGATTACTAGCGATTCCACCTTCATGTAGGCGAGTTTCAGCCTACAATCCGAACTGAGAATATGTTTAGAGATTAGCTTGACTTTACAGTTTAGCAACTTGTTGTCATATCCATTGTAGCACGTGTGTAGCCCAGAGCATAAAGGGCATGCTGACTTGACGTCATCCTCACCTTCCTCCGGTTTGTCACCGGCAGTCTTTTTAAAGTACCCAACTAAATGATGGCAACTAAAAACAAGGGTTGCGCTCGTTGCGGGACTTAACCCAACATCTCACGACACGAGCTGACGACAGCCATGCACCACCTGTGTTCGTGTTCCCAAAGGCACTTTTTACTTTCATAAAAATTCACGACATGTCAAGCTCTGGTAAGGTTTTTCGTGTTGCATCGAATTAAACCACATGCTCCACCGCTTGTGCGGGCCCCCGTCAATTCCTTTGAGTTTCACTCTTGCGAGCGTACTTCCCAGGCGGGATACTTAACGCGTTAGCTACGATACTGCACGGATCGATACGCGCAACATCTAGTATCCATCGTTTACGGCTAGGACTACTGGGGTATCTAATCCCATTTGCTCCCCTAGCTTTCGTCTCTGAGTGTCAGTTATGGCCCAGTAAAGCGCTTTCGCTCCTGGTGTTCTTCCCAATATCTACGCATTTCACCGCTACACTGGGAATTCCCTTTACCTCTACCATACTCTAGTTTAATAGTTTTCACTGCTTGCTTAGAGTTGAGCTCTAATATTTAACAGCAAACTTATTGAACAACCTACAGACTCTTTACGCCCAATAATTCCGGATAACGCTTGCATCCCCCGTATTACCGCGGCTGCTGGCACGGAGTTAGCCGATGCTTATTCATTAGGTACCGTCATTTGTTCTTCCCTAATAAAAGAAGTTTACAACCCACAGGCATTCATCCTTCACGCGGTATTGCTCCGTCAGGCTTTCGCCCATTGCGGAAAATTCCCCACTGCTGCCTTCCGTAGAAGTCTGGACCGTGTCTCAGTTCCAGTGTGGCTGATCATCCTCTCAAACCAGCTACTGATCGTTGCCTTGGTAAGCCCTTACCTTACCAACTAGCTAATCAGGCGCAAGCTCATCTTCAGGCAAAAAAATATTTCACTTTGCAGCATATGGGACATTAGCAATCGTTTCCAATTGTTATTTCCCTCCTGAAGGTAGATTCTTACGTGTTACTCACCCGTTCGCCACTAAAGCATAAGCTTTCGTTCGACTTGCATGTGTAAAGCATACCGCCAGCGTTCATCCTGAGCCAGGATCAAACTCTCCATAGT